GCAAAGGTTTCTTCAGGCTGGTCGGAAATCAGTCGTAGAGTATAAAGGCATAAAGAAGCTTGACTGCGAGACCTACAAGTCGAGCAGAGACGAAAGTCGGCCTTAGTGATCCGGCAGTGCTGAGTGGAAAGGCTGTCGCTCAACGGATAAAAGTTACTCTAGGGATAACAGGCTGATCTCCCCCAAGAGTTCACATCGACGGGAGGTTTGGCACCTCGATGTCGGCTCATCGCATCCTGGGGCGGTAGCACGTCCCAAGGGTTGGGCTGTTCGCCCATGAAAGCGGTACGCGAGCTGGGTTCAGAACGTCGTGAGACAGTTCGGTCCATATCCGGTGTAGGCGTTAGAGTATTGAGAAGATTTCTCCTTAGTACGAGAGGACCGGGAGAAACGCACCGCTGGTGTACCAGTTATTGTGCCAACAGTAAACGCTGGGTAGCCAAGTGCGGACAGGATAACCGCTGAAAGCATCTAAGTGGGAAGCCTACTTCAAGATGAGTACTCTTACCATTTTATGGTTAAGATCACGGTCAGATTAACCGTTTGATAGGCGTTAAGTGTAAGTACAGTAATGTATTCAGCTGAGACGTACTAATAGATCGAAAGCTTAATAAAGTTAATTAATATATTTAGTATAATTATGTCTTGATACTTATAGCGTAGTGGAACCACTCCAATCCATCTCGAACTTGGTTGTTAAATACTACAGCGGCAATGATACTTAAAAGAAAACTTTTTGGAAAAGTAGCTCAGTATCAAGACTACTATGAATATTTAGTATTTTTTATCTATTACATTTTCTACTTAATTACATCTGTCATTAGGTTGGTAAAAATTTTTTAGATAGTAACTTGATTAATTTGTCAGGCCTAGATATAAAGTAATAACTAAGTATATCTCTTATCTCTAATCTTTTAATTTAGTATATAATCTTTTTTGTTTGTCTGCCTTGTTTTTTTATCGTTTGTTTCCTATACCGTCTTTTATGGAATAAGCAGCTCGTTCTCGTTCAGGTGGCGAAAGTGTCTTTTTCTTAAATGCCATTATTAGGGCTCCCATTAGACGGAATAATTTGATAAGACTTCCTCTAGCAATTGGTATTTCAATTCTTAGAAGGTTTATACTTCCTTTAAACGATTTTCTTCTTTCTCGGTGGTCAGATGCTGCGAGCATTAATGCAAGCAACCCTTCTATTGCAGATATTCAAATACCACCGTTTAATTTTGATTTTGATGCAACAGAAAGTTCTGGTACTAGTAGTATAAATACTTCTCGTATCAAATTTGTAAATATATTTTGTGTCTTAATATTTTCCTGCTTACTATTAATTTCATTATTTTTTATTGCTACTATGTTTGGAGTTTTTATCAATTTGATTGGCAATGCAACACGCAGTGCTATTAATACTACTAGCATAGTAAGAAATGAATTAAAATCGAGTGGTCAAGAACCGATAGATGTTTCTTTAAACGCAAAGAAGAAACCAAAAGGATGGTTATAAATATGGATACTTATTTACAAAAACAACTAATCTTTCAGGAAGATACCATCTTGAAGATAAGTTTTAAATACTCTTTAGAGTTATCTCAATGAAATCAGAAAAATATATCTTCGAAGGTTAGTCGTTATTCATCTGATTTTCTTTTCAAAGTTGTAGACGACTCTTTGAAGTGCTGTATAGATGATCTATATTTTGTTCTTTCTGAAGTGTTACTAAAAGAACATTTGTGCAAGGTGCAAATCAATCGCATTTGTTGAGCATTTCAAATGTAACAGATAAAAGCTTTGTTGCAAGACTTTTCTTCTCAAAGGATGTTATGGCCAAGTTAATATGGTATTGTTCGGTGTCTCTACAGAACATCATTATATTTATCATTTATACAAAGATAAAATATCTCCATTCAAATTTTCTATGAAAGGAGTACCTTTTTGCTTGTTAGAGGATATTGACAGTGTAAATAAAATCACAGATATATTTATTAACAGAATACCCGTTAATAACGATATATCTGAAAATGGTCAGCTAAAATTTGTTCGATTATCTCATAGCAGGACTTTGTCCAGATATTTTCAAGATAGTTTTAAAGAAATTGAAGTTGCATATCCTTGGGGATTTCAAGTAATATCTAAAAATAGAAAGAAAAGCCCAAAACAAAGCAAAAAAAAATGAAACACACTTCTCTGGGTAAGAAAAGTGTGTTTTCCAAGAAAAAACAATTAATAATTTCTTATAACTAACAAAGCATTATTCATATTATGATATTGTTCTCCACAAATAATTATACAACAACTTCAGTAAAAGATCTAGCAGCTATAGATGATAATATAGACATATATGTTCCTATAGAATTCGATACAGAGTACAACGAATCTAGATATCCTTTTGATACAAAAACTTCTCGCCAAAGAGGCACTATTTGTTTGTAATTTAGAGCTATACATAAAAAAATGCTTCGATTTTCTTGCATAAAGATGTTTGCAAAGAAAAATCTCCTTTCCTTCTACAGTTTAAACAAGTCTCTTCTGATTTTGCACCGATTGATTATTTAAAAGATTTAGGTTTCTGTATACACGAGAGTGATTATAATCGCAATGAAAAAAGGCCCCAAATACATTTCGACTTTTTTGGCTTTTTTTTAATGCTAATTTTTTAAGAATGGTTTGTAATGACTGGAATTTCGAATTTGTTGAAAAAATACAAAATACTAATCCTGCTTTTGGAATTATTGAACATTGAAGAAGGCTTCGTGCATATACAAGATACAGAAGGTCTTCAAAAGAAATCCCTTATGTTTATTTAGACAAATGCATTTCATTGAATGGTTTTAAATACCAGGTTGCAATTGGTTTTCGCGACAATGTAGCCCTACAAAGAAATGTATCATATGCAGATATTTGTAAGAACACAAATATAAAATTATATTATAAAGATATATATAATCCAGCAGAAAAAAAATATGTTTAATGAATTAATATGCAATTCAGAGTCATTTGTAAATTATGCATTTGATGATCTGCACAATTATGATGTCTTTAAGAACCATGGAGAGCTCTTAAAAGATGTTTATGAATTATTAGGATACCAAAGTAATTTTATACAGAACCAAAATATATGATAGGTGCGACTGTATATCAGTTATTTAAAGCATGTTTGTCAAAAAAATGCGATTTTGTAAATAGATAAAGAATATGAATCGTACGTATCTTTTTCAAATCACAAGTTTTTTATGTCAAATACTTCCTCAACAGCTATATATTTAGCAAAAACAAATGGTGGTCATTGCACAAATAACAGACCACTGGATGTTGTGACACAAGGACCCATAGTTGACATTGACATATCAGGATGCTATGGAAACGGACTTAGAAATCAAGAATACCCGATTGGAAGGCCTGTCGTGCTTGAATATAATCTAACAGTAAAATAAATGTATATATGTCTCTAAGGACATTCTTGTTGAAATATAGAGATCAACTAGTCCCAGGTCTTTGGTATTTAAGAGTCTCAACTTCAGAGACTCTTAGTTTCAGCCAAGACTATTTTTATACATGGATACCACCAAAACATATTACTGATATATTAAGCACAGATATTGACTTAACAGAAAGCACTGAAGAAGAATTATCAAATGACTCATCACGCATATACACAAAAGAGATCAATTTAGCAGTTTTTCAATCAGACGATTTGAACTGGCTAGAAAATGTTTGCTCAAAGCAGGAAAGAGATGAATTGCTTAACAAATTAGAAGTAATAGCAGCTGTTTTTTATCCAAAAAGCAAAAAAGTAAATTGTATAAGCAAGCTAAGAGCTTCTGAGACCTCCTATAAAGGAGGAAATAAGTGGATTCTCGACAATAACGATACAATAGTCATTAATAGTCATTTTTACTAAGAAAATCATACCTGAATGAGTTTTAACATAGGAGAGCTACTTATCAACAAATTAATGGAAATAAGATCTGGATACTCAAAAAAAGTTCCTGCAGAAGCTTGTAATGAACAAATTTATCAAATTAATGATTAACACCTTATATGGAGATTTTGTAAGCCCTTATTTCATTTGCGGTAATACAATAGTCGGTATAATATTACAGCAAGAGCAAGATCTATGGCATGGTACATGGAAAAAGGCTTGAACGGATTTCAAACAATAACAGATGGATGCTGTTTTGAGTTAAACAAAGTTCCATATCCTCATCGATACAAGGTAACAAGTAGAAAATTAATGGAGCTGAACAAATCCATAAATAATAGGAAAATTGCTATGAGGCCTCTAATGAGAAAAAAAGCCGTATTGCAACAAGAAGGAGACATAATTACATTAAACTATACATACAAAGAAATTGAAAGCCAATGTAGCAAGCACTTAAGAAATTTATTTCCAGAAGCTGTTGTGATAAAACAGTTCCAGCTAGAAATTAAAGAAGTGGTAACAGATCCAATAACCCATGGAGCTTCAAACTACCAAACAAGAATATTTGGCAAAGTGTCAAACACAAGAATGAGATCTTATAAGAAAAAAGAATACGATAGATATTAATACAACCAAGATACAAAAGTGTGTATTTACAAAGGGACTTTTAGTCCTGTAAATGCACTGTTTGAGGAGTTATATAATAATAGAAATGCTGTAAACCGAATCCCACCATTTGTAGAATCAAAAATTATAAAAACAAAGAATTATAAACAAATGAGTAAGCAGCTTGATATGTACAAGCTATTTCCAGGAAACACAATTTACAATTCAAGACTCTTATCTGAAGCTATGCTGTCACTATATAAATTTCAATTACATGAGTAATACATATCTTGGAACAAAGAACATAGAATTCTAAAAGCAAGATGTGAACAATCATATGAAATATTATACATCAAAGATGATAAACGATATTCAAAGAAAAATAAATGAAGGTGAAAAAAAATTCTATAAGAGGTCTAAATATATAGAACATCCGTATTTTAGAGAATATATGGAAAATGTAGAATATATAGAAAGAACTCTAAAAGAAATATCTGATAATAAAATATTAATACAAAAAGAAATACACGAAGAGAAAACAATAACAACAGAAAAAGAACTGTAAGTCTTATATAATGGGGTACTAACCCCATGAGACACCTAATAAGGGTTTCTTTTGTATACTGTGAAAGGGGTTCAAAATCCATATCCGATATTATTAAACATCCAGGCAAGTTTGTTTATAATGCGAGTTATATGACTCAGGATATGTTGTATAATTTTCTCCGAGCCGCATTTATATCCATCTGTGCCTTCCTTTGTTTATTGTTCTTTACAAACTTTTCTTTCTTTTGTAACTCTTTTAGGTTTGAGAACTTTGGGGATGATATGGATCGTATTTATAGCGAGTTAAGGGAAAATCGTAATAATATTTCTCTTTTAAAAACCTCTGTCAGCTCTTTATCTATAAAATTAGATCGCCAGAATTTAAGACAGTTGTTGAAGCAGATGGTTTTTTCTGCATCTTCTCCTAAGAGTGCGACTAGGTATTTTAAATATTTACCTCCTGTAAATTTTTATTTGCATTTTAAGGCAAGTAGTTTTGCAGAGAACAAAAATGATTTTTTTAATAATTCTTCGATTGGAATTTCATAGACCTTTTACAGGCAGTTTACACAGCTTCCTATTGGTGCTGTAACTGCAGGCCCTTTAAAGGCAGGTGTTTTTGTTTTCTTCGATTCCCCTAATTTAATAAGTTTATTGAAGCAATTTTATCCTTTTTTCGAGTAACATCGTATTTCTTTAAACCTGCGTTCTGACGAAATGATTTCATATGCCTTTATGACACCTAGTTTAAACGTTGGTCATATAAACATATTTACCATGGATGACTTTTCAGATATATCTTCTCCATCATGAGATAACATACTAAAACCTTCCATCAAAAGTTTTTTTGGCAGAGTCTTGTTATCTGAGGATTGCTTTCGATAGCTTCTTCTTCATCAAAATTAGTTAGGAGTTAATTATGATTGCTAAATATAAACGAGATATTGTTGGTATAAATAAAGTAGTTCTCTTTATTTTTACTTTTTTGTTATGTCTCATTCTATAATTTAATACCTTGCAACATATGTTGGCGTGTTGTTAAGTATCGAATAATTTGATCATTTAACTTCATGGATTTTTCTATTATTTTTACGAGCTTACCGTTACCTTCATAATTCATTTGTACATAAATGCCATCGTAATAATTTTTTATATTATATTTTAAATTGCGTCTTCCACGATGTTGTATAAATATGTTTTTGCCACCGTTTTGTTTAATTAATAGTTTATATTCATTAACTAGAGATAAATTTTTATCTTCATTTACATCAGGTTTTAAAATATATATTGTTTCATAGTTATTTAGTGTCATAATAAATTTTTTAATTTTATAATTGGTTATCAATTTGTATTCTAACTGCTTGGGAAATTACAGGAATTTTTGCGTATTTACCTTCAATTGATTTGATAATGCTATATACTATAGTTGATAAAACAAACCAAAATAATGTATTACATAACATTAATCCATATAAGCTCATTCTAAATTCTATAGGTAAAGCTCTAAAGGTAGCACCTAATAGAGAGTTAATTAAGAATAATAATATTGATTGCAGTACATTAAATCTAATAAATGGACGATTGGGTACTGGGCTTTTTGTTCTTACAAATAAATAATATAATACAAAAAATATAATAAATGCTAGAGCAGGATTAGTTACATAAAAAATTACAACAGGCATTAGAGTTCTTTTATATACGCTCATTAAACTAAATGGGTAATCAGGTAAAATTTGTTGTCCAAAATTTTGTAACCCCTCTAAAAGTGGAAGCCAATAAGGTAATATAGATCCTAGTCTATCTACTATCGTAATATATTCTTTGTTCTCTTTATTAAAAGATTTGACTATAAAATTATATGATTGATATATTGCTAGACAAAATAGCACAAAAATAAATGTTAATATAAAAGCAACTATCCATACAGGTAATTGATTAAGCATGATAGATATTCTAAGTATTATATGTTAATAATGTAACTAAAAAATATGCAGTTTTTTGTTGTTCATCCTATATGTTATTATCCAAAATATTGCAATATAATTCTTATAGATTTTACTACATATTTATAATATTTTTCAAATTCTGTTAATATAAAATTAATAACTATTATCATGACGATTAAATTATTTTCTTTATCTAGATCATTTGATAAGCCTCTAAATATAGCTAACAAATCTTTTAAATCTAGATTTATATTAGGTACAGGTAAGTTTAAGGATCTTCAACAAACTCAAGCTAGTATAAATATGAGTTCGGTAGATATTATTACTGTTGCTATACGTAGAGCAAAACATGCAAAATATATGGGCAAAAGTAACTTAATCGATGGATTGAATTGGAATAAATTATGGCTCCTACCAAATACAGCTGGTTGCACAACAGCTGAAGAAGCTATTAAAATAGCTTACCTGGGTCGTGAAATATCTAAGAGAATAGGTCAAGTAGATAATAATTTTGTAAAGCTAGAAGTTATATCAGATCCTAAGTATTTATTGCCCGATCCTTTAGGAACATTAAAAGCAGCAGAGTATTTAGTGAGGAATGGTTTTACTGTTTTACCTTATATTAATTCAGATCCTATGTTAGCTAAGCATTTAGAAGATATAGGCTGCTCAGCTATTATGCCTTTAGGTTCACCTATAGGTTCTGGTCAAGGTTTACAAAATATTCAGAACCTACAGATTATTATTGAAAATGCTAAAGTACCTGTTATTGTTGATGCTGGTATAGGTACTGCTAGTGAAGCAAGTAGAGCAATGGAAATAGGTGCATCTGCTGTCTTGTTAAATACAGCTGTTGCAAAGGCTTCTTACCCTTATTTAATGGCTGAAGCAATGAATTTAGGGATATTATCTGGACGAATGGCTTATCTAGCAGGTAGAATGAATATGCAAGATAAGGCTATACCTAGTTCCCCTGTACAAGGCATGGTTTATAGTTAATGATTTTCTTTATTATATTAATTATGATATCCTATTTGATTTATAAGTTTATATTTAATAAAAATTTATATACTTTGTACAGTAAATATATTCATAAGGGGACCTAATATGACAATTTTAATAATAGATAATTATGATAGTTTTACTCAAAATTTAGTTCAATATGTAGGGCATTTAGGTTTTTCTATGAAAATTGCCAGGAATGATGAAATATCTGTAAGAGATATAGATCATATTAACCCTTATCGTATTATTTTATCTCCAGGTCCAGGTACACCTCAGAAAGCAGGTAATTTATTGAACTTAATAGAAAGTTGTGCCCATAGAGTACCAATACTTGGAGTTTGTTTAGGACATCAAGCTATAGGTCATATATTTGGTGGGAGTATAAAACAGTTAAATAAGCCTGTGCATGGAAAAATAAGTAGAATTTGGCATAATAATGATGGTTTATTTAAGCATTTACCTAATCCTTTCTATGCTGCAAGGTACCATAGTTTGATTGTTGATACCCATGATTTTCCAGATGATTTGGAAATAACAGCATGGACAGAAGAAGGCTTGGTTATGGGATGTAAGCATAGACAATATAATAATCTACAAGGTGTACAGTTTCATCCAGAAAGTGTGTGGACACAAAATGGTTATCTTATAGTTCAAAATTTCTTGTCTCATCAGAGCGATTGTTAGTTATAGAAAAAATATATGACTCTTGAATGTTTATAAAATCATTTTCAAATACTAGTGTACTTCTATTAGTTGAGCCTGTTAAACGTAAATTTTTTTTATCGATATTAACCCAAATTTGTGAATATGATACATAACTAACAATAGTACTTATCATCAAAATCAAAAATCCTGTATAAACGGCAGGTATACCAGGGTCAGTTTTAATCTGAATACCTGTGCTTGTAATTATTTCTTGTACATTAATTAGACTTTTATTAACATAAAAATTTTGATTCTTATGTACTTCAGTAATTAACTTACCATTACTATTGTAAATGCTAATATTATCTTGTAAGTTATAAATAATAAGAAATATGATTTGTTTATCATTAACAGGTAATCTAGAAATCCATATGCTTTTACCATCTAATTCTTTTTTTTCAGTTTTTCTCTGTATGTTATATTGATGTCCTATATTCAAGCGTAAGGCATTAATTTGCCAGTCAGTTTGATAAAAAGAGATATGATTAAAAATTAAAGGCTGATTAACTGAAATTTGCTTTTCGATAATTCTTTCACCTTTATTATTTAGTATTTCTATTCTTGAAAAGAATTGTTGAATAGATCTATCTTCATTGTAATTAATCCAAAAATTGTTAATTTTACCTGTAATATTTATAGGTAAATTAGCTATTTGACCAACTTTAATTATATTTTTAATGTGAAAAATTTCTCCTTTAGGTATCATTTCTTGAGCTGTAAATCCATTTATTAAACCAATTAAAGATCCAGAAATAGTTAAAATGATACTCATGTGAACGAAAATAGGTGCAATTCTTCCAAACAATCCGAGGTTACCATAAATATTATTTTTTTGATGAAATAAAAAGTAGTTTTTTGTATTAATAAAATAAATAATATTAGATATATATTTGTTACGAAATGCTTGTGAATCAATTAATTTATCAAATTTACTATTAGATTTTGAGAATTTCCAGTTTCTTGCATATTTTAAGCTAGGTAATTGGCGTGAAAGAGTACAACTAGTTAAACTTAAAAAAAATAAAGATAATAATAATAAAAACCACCAATTATCATAAAGATGATCTAGACCACTTATAATAATGATCTTCCAGTTGAACCGTAATAAAGATAAATTCTCAGTTGTATTTGGATAAGTATTCTTATAGTATTCTAAGGTTTGATTTTGTTCTATAATTGTTCCTAGCACACTGAGACTTGATATTAATAGCAAAAGGAAAATAGAAAAATTTAAGCTACTAAATTTTTTAATCAGACTCCAGAAAAAACTTTTTAATTTATTTATAGTCATAGTAATTATTTTTAGTATCTAAGAAAAAATTTGATTTAATAGTGAAAATATACCAATACTAACTACTATAGATCCGCTTAATGAGATACTTTTCTTCCATAATTGATTAAAATTTGTGAAATTTTGATAGTATGTAATTAACTTAAGTAAGGTTATTATAGGTAGAATAAGGCCTATTATGTAAAATAGTATATATATTAATCCCCATAAAAAATTTGATGTAAGCGAAATCCAGAATAATAAGGTTGTTAATATAGGTGTACTACATGGAGCAGATGATAGTCCAACTACAGTGCCCATCAAAAAAAAGTTTATTTGATTAGGCTTTTTAAAAATAATTATATTGTAATTTTTAGGTATAGCATCAAGGTTCCAAATTTGCAGTAAATATAGTCCTAAAAATATTATGATAATAGATGATAAGATAGGTAAGGATTGAAATATCCATTTATATTGATAGTCTATAAAGTAAATGAAAAGTAACATGAATAAAAAGCTACTTGTCAAACCTATAGAAAATAAGACTAAATCAAGGTAATTATGCCCCTTCTGTGAAGATATATATGATATACTTAATGGTGCTATAGATATAAAGCAAGGATTTAAACTAGTCATAAAACCACCAATAATTAAAAGAAATAAAGTTAATGGATTTAGGTGATGGAGGTCTGTTGATAGAATTTGTGAAAAGTATTGCTCTGTATAATATAATTTTATTTCGATATTTTCTAATAAGGTCATAGGTCAATTAATTTTAATATTAGTAAATGGAGATACTGAAAATCTCCCCAGGAAGGACTTGAACCTACGACCAATCGGTTAACAGCCGATCGCTCTACCACTGAGCTACTGAGGATTAAACTAATGACCAATATAACAAATTAATTTTAATATATCAACTAGTTAATAATTTCCTATAATATCTTTTTGATATAATTAATGGATTATGATATAGTGGTTATGTCTTTAAAGCGGATGTGGTGGAATTGGTAGACACGTTAGATTTAGGTTCTAGTGAGTTTTTCTCGTGAGAGTTCAAGTCTCTCCGTCCGCATGCTCGAAAATTAAGACCAACGCTGAACAATTATTCTCACAGACCCATCTGATAGCTTCTCTTGACTTAGTTTATTGAATCCTTCTTTGATACTAGTATAATCAATAGATTTTATTGCATACTGCTGTATCATGTTATCAAAAAAACATTCAAATGTTAATGAGCTATTCCACATTTGTAAATCTGTAATTAAATTATATTCTTGACCATCCCAAGCAAAGCCTAGTAAATCTTCATGACTGTTTTCTGCAATTAGATCTACTATTTGAGTATTTCCATTCAAATCTTGAATACATTTTCGTTTGTAATTATAATTATAACCTAATTCTTTTAGTGTAGCTTTAAGTATAGATAGATTATTAATCTTTGTTTTTACTCTATTAAAATGTGACATATAAATTGATTTTATAACTAAAAAGTTTTTACTATGACAAATAATATAATATTAAAACCTTTAATAAATAAACTTAATTATTTGTGCCTTCTATCAAGTGTTATCGATTAATAAAAAAAGGTCAAGCTTAACTATTATTTTTAGTAATAAACTTAGTGAGCTTAATAAATAATTTATATTTATACTTTACAATTAGTTAGTTTAACTGTAATAATCTGTTTAACAAGAATAAAAAATCTTGGGAAGTATCCTTAATTTATCCTAAAAAACAAAAATTATTATGACTGCTACTTTAGAAAGACGCGAAAGCACAAGCCTGTGGGAACGTTTCTGTACTTGGATTACTAGTACTGAAAACCGTCTATATATTGGTTGGTTTGGTGTACTAATGATCCCAACACTATTAACAGCTACATCAGTATTCATCATTGCATTCGTTGCTGCACCACCAGTTGATATTGATGGAATTCGTGAACCAGTTGCAGGTTCTCTTCTATATGGAAACAATATTATTTCTGGTGCTGTAATCCCTAGCTCTGCAGCTATTGGAATCCACTTTTATCCTATTTGGGAAGCTGCATCTTTAGATGAATGGCTTTATAATGGTGGTCCTTACCAATTAATTGTTCTACACTTTTTATTAGGTGTATGCTGTTACATCGGGCGTGAATGGGAATTAAGCTACCGTTTAGGTATGCGTCCTTGGATTTCAGTTGCTTTTACAGCACCTGTTGCAGCAGCAGCAGCAGTATTCCTTGTATATCCAATAGGTCAAGGAAGCTTCTCTGATGGTATGCCTTTAGGTATTTCAGGTACATTCAATTTTATGCTTGTATTCCAAGCTGAGCACAATATTTTAATGCACCCTTTTCACCAATTAGGTGTTGCTGGTGTATTTGGCGGTTCTTTATTTAGTGCTATGCACGGTTCTCTAGTAACTTCTAGTTTAATTCGTGAAACAACTGAAAATGAATCAGCTAATAACGGCTATAAGTTTGGTCAAGAAGAAGAAACTTATAATATTGTAGCTGCTCACGGATATTTTGGTCGTCTAATTTTCCAATATGCAAGCTTTAATAACTCTCGTTCATTACATTTCTTCCTAGGTTTATGGCCTGTATTAGGTATTTGGTTGACAGCTATGTCTGTAAGTACAATGGCATTTAACTTAAATGGATTTAACTTTAATCAATCTGTTGTTGATAGCCAAGGCCGTGTAATTAATACTTGGGCTGATATTTTAAACAGAGCTAACCTAGGTATGGAAGTAATGCATGAGCGTAATGCACATAACTTCCCATTAGATTTAGCTTCTAATGAATCATTACCAGTAGCTTTAATGGCTCCGTTAGTTAATGGTTAGTATTTTATATTATATTGCTTAGCTTTTAGCATATAATTTTACTTAGACTGTTGCAATGATTAATCATTGCAACGGTCTTTAAATTTATAGATAAGCTTCTTCAACTAGTTGAGAGTATAATATCAGTGGAGCTATATAGTTAGCTTTTAGTTTTAACAGGCTTATTTTATTTATACTATCATAATATAAAAAAGACCTATGATTATACTGATTATTTTTCGCTTTTGTACTATATGTGATTTTTTTGTTCTGTAACAGAATTTGCCTGCTAAATTTTTTACTGAAGAATAAAGATTTAATATTTTTATGGATTAGTAAATTTTTATCCCGTTGGTTATATTTTTTTGATTTATTAATATTATGTAATAAATAATTCTTTAGATATATATTTGCATAATTGTTGTAATTGCATAATTCTTGTAAACTTTGACCTCTGCGCCTTCTTGTAAGCTCAACTAAGCCTAGCTCTGATAATTGTATAATGCGAGGTTTGCTGTGATCATTTCTCAGAACTTTACTAAAGTGTTCTAATAGTTGCAGTTGATCTTTCTGAGATTGCATATCAATAAAGTCTACAATGATAACCCCATTAATATTTCTCATTCTTAGTTGATATGCAATTTCGATAGCTGCATAAAAATTAGTTCTTAAAATAGTCTCTTTAGAATTATCTGTTTTATTAAATGACCCTGAATTAACATCTATAACTGTAAGTGCTTCGTTGCTTTCTATGATAATATAGCCACCAGAACTTAAATTAACCTTAGACTGCAATGCATGAAATATAGCTTCTTTAACGTTAAATTGATTAAGTATACATTCCTGCTTATCGTATAGTTGTAATTTTGTCTGCACTATAGATAGTTTCCACTTGTTAAAGAAGTAGTTTAATTGTTTTAGACCTAATACAGAATCAACGATAATTTTTTGAACATTTTTATCATGAAAATCTCTAATGATAGTTTTAACTAAATCTTTATCTTTGTATATAAGTTTAGGTTGATATGTATATACTACAGATTTCTCAATAAAATGCCACTGACTTTTTAAACTTTGAAGATCTTCAATAATAACATCTTCAGTAACTCCTATGGCTGTGGGTTTTATTAATAAACCCATTGCAACAGGTTTTAATAATAGAGCTAGTGAGTAAAGATATAAACGCTCATTTTCATCATATATTTTATTTGATATCTGAATACCATTGCCAAATGGCATTAATATGACATATTTACCAAATAGATTGATATTTGTAGTTAATCTAGGACCTTTATTTAGCGTAGGCTCTTTTACAATTTGTACTAAAACTAATTGATTAATAGATAGGATATCTGTAATTCGATTTATATTACGTTGTCTTTTTAAGCATTTAAGATCATTAACATGTATAAAGCCACTTTTTCCGGATTTACCCATTTTGATAAAAGCGGCATTTATACTAGAAAAAATCTTTTGCACAGAACCTATATATATATCATTTACCTGATATGTGTTTTTAACAAGAATAATTTCTTGAATTTTATTATTCTGTAAAATAGCTGCTATATTGTTAAAATAAGATACAACAATTTTTTTTACCATTCTATAAATATCGCTAGGGATAAGTAATATAAGATTTTATATTGACAATTCATTATATTTATATATCTGTTGATATAGGGTACACACTTACTTTTTTGTATTTTTTGTTGAAAATCTCGAATTTGACTTTGCCATTAATTAGTGAAAATAGGGTATCATCTTTACCTATTTTTACATTATTACCAGCTTTAACGTGAATACCTCTTTGTCTTATAATTATAGTTCCAGTACTCACTGTTTCTCCACCATATCTTTTTACGCCTAGCCTTTTTGATTGTGAATCACGTCCGTTTTTTGTACTGCCACTACCTTTTTTATGAGCCATTATATGTCTTGTTATATTATGTTAATTAATTTATTCATTATTAATAGAATGTATTAAAAGTCTAGTTAGCATTTGTCTATGCCCATGTTTAACTTTTTGATTTTTTTTAGGTTTCATTTTAAATACAGTAATTTTACGACCTTTTAAATGCTTTAATATAGTAGCTTTTATATAAGTTGATTTTATACATGGTTGACCAACTTCAATTTTGTTTTTATCATGTTTCAATAAAATTCGATTAAATTGTATAATATCCCCAGGTTGACCGCCCGTATAATTTACATCATAAAATTTACCAGGTTCTACCCATAGCTGTTTTCCAGATGCTTCAATTATTGCATATGACATAAGATTTTGAAGTTGATGAATAATAAAAATTTTTTTATAAATTATATAATATGGAAATCAATTTATATTGAGATATAGCATATCATATTTTATTTATATTTATACCCTGCTTGCTTCATTTTGATTTCTAGTATGGTATTTATCTTTTATCAATGTTATTTGTTTACCTGCTATATTGTTATTTTTAAAATAGTACCCCTGTATTATATTGCCATCAGGCAATAAAAAACATTTATTCTGTTTTAGTTGGCCATATAAAGGCCCTTTAATTAAATAAAATACTTCAGCTTTTTTAAGTTTAAACTGACCAGGCTTTTCTTTTGAGATTAGACATAAAGAGTATTCTTTATTTTTAATAAAAAAATATAATTTATAATTATTATTTTTAATAATTAGTCCAGTTTTTAGTTGATAAAGATATATTTTGTACTTAAAATTTGTTTGCGAGTACTTTTTGGATAAATCTAAATAATTATCTATGCCTTTTGGCTTATATATCTCTATATTTTCTTTACGTCCAATCAAATTAAGGCTTGATAACAGTCCAATAAGTCCACTAATACTATCTGTATCTAACTTAGTAAAAATAATTTTGCTGATATTATTTATTTTGAGATTCTTTTTTATTAGGTTATGTTGACAACCTTCTTGACAATTAAATAACCAAATCTCTTTTGATTGTATTAATTTGAGAGCAAAACTTTTACGGATTTTATGTAAATTAGGTAAATAGTTGTTTAGAATAATTTGATCCATAGACTAAAATAAAGTGTAGACTAAGTCTTTATTAAACATTAAACTGATTTTGTTTCACTATTCAAATCATTATGTACAAAGCTATTTTGTTTATTGTTTAATAATGATTTAGCTAAAGAAAAAGACTTTTTAGCAGTTAAATGAGCTTTTCTTTTCCAATTAGCTTTTCTAGATCTAGATTTAGATTTTGAAGTACGTTTTTTGGGTACAGCCATAATATGTAAAAACTTTTTGGTATTATATAATTGATTTATTCTTTAATTATAAAATGATTTATAGAACATTGAAAGGTCTTATCTGTATTTCTATGTAATAGATAGTTATCAATCAAAAAGTAGAAAAAATAAAAATACATAAATTATAGTTTTTCTACTTAATAGTTTCATTCTATTTCTAAACGGCTTTACATACTTCTGAATTGTTGTATAGCTATTCTTCCTATATTGTATAAAGCCCAAGAACCAGCAGCTAAAACTGGAGTTAGTACAATGAGAAGTCTTATATCCATTATAGTCTCCTTAATAAATTGATACAGAACTAAATTATATTATAATCTGATTAAATTAAATAATTTTATCCCTCTTTATTTCTTTACTATATTATCTTAGTATACAAAACAATATTTACAGTATATATTAAATACTAACTGTTATGATATACAAATAGAATTGAACTATATGAGAGATTTGCCCTTTACTCTAGATCAGTTAAGAATTTTAAAAGCTATTGTAAAAGAAGGAAGCTTTAAACGTGCAGCAGATAGTTTGTATGTATCACAACCAGCTATTAGCTTGCAGATACAGAATTTAGAGAAACAATTGAATATACCTTTATTTGAGCGTACTAATAAGAAAGCTACTTTAACAGAAGCGGGTAATCTATTACTAAGGTATGGCAGTCGCATTTTAGCATTATGTGAAGAAACTTGTCGTGCCTTAGAGGATGTGCAAAATTTACAAGGCGGTACTCTTGTAGTAGGAGCTAGCCAAACTACAGGAACTTATTTAATGCCGCGATTAATAGGATTATTTCGTCAAAGATACCCTCAAGTGAATGTTCAATTACAAGTTCATTCAACTCGTTTGATATCATGGAGTGTTGCAAATGGCCAAGTAGATTTAGCTGTTATAGGAGGAGAGGTTCCTAATGAACTTAAAGAAATTCTTCATGTTACTTCATATGCTGAAGATGAATTAGCACTCATTTTGCCAACTTCTCATGTATTCTCCAAAGTACCAGATATTCAAAAAGAGGATTTATATAGGCTACGCTTTATAGCTTTAGATACACAATCTACAATTCGCAAGGTAATAGATAAAGTATTAAACCAACATGATATAGATAGTAGTAGATTTAAGATAGAAATGGAACTTAATTCTGTAGAGGCAATAAAGAATGCAGTTCAATCAGGTTTGGGTGCTGCTTTTGTCTCTGTATCTGCTATTGCAAAAGAACTAGAGTTAGGTATATTACATTGGGCTAGAATAGAAAATGTAACTATTAAAAGAATGTTATCAATAATTATTAACCCTAATCGCTATAAGTCCAAAGCAGCAGAAACTTTTAGTCGTGAGATTTTAACTTTATTTGTAACACCTCCTCAAGATAAGGTGTTTACAGAAAATTAGATATATCTTTATCCTGTTAAAGTACGTACATTATATCGATCTAAATCTAAATGTGATCTAAATTCGCCTGTTACAACAAATATTAGTCTAAGTTTAAGCCATTGAATAAAATCTTTGTCTGATGAAACAATAGCAGCACAAAAGATAGGTTGACTTTGATTAAAGGTTATATTGTTTTTTATAAAGTCTGAATTACGAATAAGCCAGAAATCTATGTCTTTATTAATACTATTATAGTAATTAGTTCTTTCTCGAAGAATTTCTTCTACAGGTTCTTCATGCGTTAAAAAGTTTACGCTAGCAAGCGCAAAATAATAATTGTACATAGTTCTATTCATCAAATAACTTATTTTTTTATTATAATATATATTATATGATGGTTTCGGATCAATATAATTACTTTAATATTTTAGTATATTAATTGCGTTTTATATATTTTTGTATAAAATTTAGTTAAAGTTAAGATAGATTATAAGTTATAGCGAATATAATATGACAAGATTATGGCCTACAAATTCAGGTACAGATTTAAATAATGAAGTAGCGTATTTATTTTTTAATATAAAAAATAAATTTTCAAATAATTTAGTAAATTATACAAATTTTTTTTTGTATATAGATTTGTTAAATATACATAGTAAACAAATATTACTTAAATCTATTTTAGATGAACTAGAAGTATTGATTCTAGATGTTGTTGAATTAAATCTGAGCCCTAAAAATATTAAAGCTTTAAATTATAAAATAGTATGTGATTTAATTAAAAAATCTAAAAGGCGTTTTTTGAAATGTTTAGCAGATACTAAAGGTTTATTTGTTAAAGGTATTTGTTTAAATTCTTTTATAGAAGACAATTACCTTAGTGTAATAATCTCTGAGTATAAGATTATAATTCAAAATTTATTAATTTATATAGTTTTTGGTTCTTCATCTATTCAAGATACTTCTTTAGGTTTTACTTGTATTAGTACACCTAGTTCTTATGTTGCTATTCTTTTAGAAACATCATTAATACAGTTAAGTAATTTGGTTCTTTACTTAGTATTGGATAATTACACAAGTTTACTGCAAATATCTACTTTTTTAAATAAATATAAATTATGTAATCCTTGTTATCTTTCTATAAGATCATTGGCTTATTTTAAAAATGCTTTAGCCTATCAAAATTTAATTTATTTATATATTGATTACCCAAAGAGTATTTACAACTCTCGTTATCGTGTTCTTTTGATAAGCTCTCATGGCATTATTGCAAAATACATTTATAGTTCTAGATTTGAAGATATGCTAAATTTATCAACAGGTCAATTTTTCACTGTTTTTTTTATTGAAATACAAGATTTAATAATACCTAAAGTAGAGAAAATTTTATTAATCTTAGGTAAAATTATTTTATATGTATTTATTAATTTATGTTCAAATTTTTTCATACTAATAATTAAAATTATTACTTCTCGACTGTACACAAAAGATAAAAATAAGGATTATATATAAGATGTTATTTATTGTAATATTTACAGTATCTAAAAGTCGATATAATTATTTTATTAAATACCTTATTTCACTATAATGACTGATATAATAGAAAAGAATCAAAATATTTTAAATAAATTAGTAAATATTAAGTCTAAAGATTTCAATTCTTACAATAAGCAATTAAGACTCATTAATCAGCTAATTAATGGAGGTTCAGAGGATTTATTAGTTGATTTACTAATAAAAAAATGTGCTTTTAACAAGGAATTACCGAATAATTTAGATGGTATTATTTTTGAAATTTTACGTAAATTAGATAATCAGTTTATTCTAAATAAATTAAATAGTTACTTTCGAGATGGTTTAATAGAGTTGAACTCATCTTTGAGAATGAATTATCAGCCTTTACAAGATATGCTTATGCTCCAAAATTTTCAAGAAGCTGATAAATTAAGTCAATTGTATCTATGTAAATTAGCTGATTTAAGTAATTCTAGTGAGCGTAATTGGTTGTATTTCACAGATATTTTTGCTTTGCCATCAGAAGATTTATCTACTATTGATATGTTATGGCGTTTATATTCTCATGGAAAATTTGGTTTCTCTGTTCAAAGGAAAATTTGGTTATCTAATGAATATAACTGGGAAATATTTTGGCATAAAATTCATTGGAAAGATTCGGGAGTTTCTAGAAGATATCCAGATGATTTCATCTGGAGTATTAATGCTCCAGAAGGTCATTTGCCTTTATTTAATCAACTTAGAGGTGTACAAGTATTGTCAGCTTTATTCAATCATCCTGTTTGGGATGAAGTATAGAATAGTTACCTTCTTTTCTAGTTAATTGAATCATTTGTAAAAAAGATTTAAATAGATAATCAGAGTCATGAGGTCCAGGACTTGCTTCTGGATGATATTGTACCGAAAAAATAGGCTTTTTCTTATGCAATAATCCTGCTATTGTATAATCATTTAAATTTAGATGTGTAATTTTTATATTATGTTGATAGTTTTCCTCTAGTTGTACTGCAAAGCCATGGTTTTGGCTTGTTATTTCTGAAATTTGTTTATTGCCTGCAGGGTGGTTTAGACCTCTATGACCAAATTTTAATTTAAATGTATTAAAACCCAATGCTAAACTGATAATTTGATGGCCCATACAAATACCAAATAGAGGAATATTAGTATTTTCAATAATCTGTTGTATAGTTTTAATAGCATAATCAATTTTAGAAGGGTCACCAGGACCATTAGAAAGTAAAATGCCATCTGGTTGGTGATGTAGAATAAAATTATATGAGCTATTTGCTGGTATAACAAATACTTCACATTCGTATTTAAGTAATCTAGATATGATGTTACTTTTAACACCAAAATCTATAATTACAATTCGATAATGTAGTGACTTATATGAAGGATTATTTGTTATTTGATTTAAGTAAGAAAAATATGCGATATAATTTTTATTTATCCAAATTTTATATCCTTTATATGTTGTAGCTTCTATTATTTTATCTTGTTTCTCAATAGCTATATTCTGTTTTATTTGTTCTTGCAGGAGTCTTATCTGAAATAATTCACTAGATATGCATCCTTGCATTACTCCATTATGTCTAATATTTTTAGTTAACTTTCTAGTATCTATTCCAAAGATGTGGGGTATATTATTTTGTATCAAATATTGATATAAGCTAATATTGTTGCGCCAATTATATGGATTGATACAAATATTTTTAGCTATAATCCCTTTGATTTGGATGCTAGATGATTCATAATCCTCAATATTAATTCCATAATTACCTATTTCAGGGTAGGTGAATATTATTATCTGATCAGAATAACTAGTGTCAGTCATAATTTCTTGATAACCGGTCATACCTGTGTTAAATACGACTTCACCGCAAATTGTAAAATTGTTACTAAAAGACCAACCTTGATATTTTTGCCCGTTTTTCAGAAGAAGAGTTGATTGATATAAGTTTTGTATCATTATTAAATTCTTTTGAGGATTTTAGAAAAATAAGATAAATAGTATACATATTTGAATATACTATTTATTGATTATATATACAGAAAAGTAAACTACCAGCCGCTTTCTGCTTGATCTAGAACATAGTTAGCTACATTATCGATATCATCATCAGCTAAGCGGCCACCAAATGCAGGCATAGCATTCTTGCCATTTGTGACTTGATTTGTAATAGCTAATACGTTTTTCATGCTATTTTTTTCTAAAGCGTCTTTTTTTAAATTTTTCTCATTAACTAATACATTCTCGCCTCCTGCATGGCATGCAGAACAGTTAGCTATAAAAATTTGTTTACCTGCTTCCAAATCCGCTGCGAATACTTCTTTCGATAATAGTGTTAGACTAGATATTAATAAAAGTGTAAATAGTTTTCTCATATAAAATTTCCTTTTAAAAGTATGTTGTAGTTATATATATTATATGTATTTGTAGCAGCTTTTATAGAAAATTGAATTATATTACTATTTCTAGTAATAAATTTTCCCTCCTCCCCATTTTTCAGCTGCTATTTTAGGTTGCATAAGAATATGACCTGCAATTGCAAATAAATCTTCATCTGTTAAATTACGCATCTTTGGAAAAATTTCGGCGCTTTTAATACTTGGATGAAGTTCTGCAATTGAAGTAGCACCATCATAGCTAGTAGGATCTTTCATATAGTTGATTAAGCTTTGTATATTATCCCTAGCTGGTGTTGCCAAACTTAATGATTCATTTTCTAAACCTATATTAGGATTGGTTTTTGTTATTCCACCATTGTGACATGATGCACATGAATTATTGAATAAACGTTTTCCTCGCTTTACTTGTTCAGGTGTTAAAATAATGGTTTTTCCTGATTCTTCTAATGGTACTGTTCTAGTAGTTTCATCTAATTCTATTGCATAACTTGATTGTCCATGAAATGTAATGAAAAGAAGTGATAATATTAGCGATAAATAAATATTTCTTTTTATCATAATTGTATCTATATTTTATATTTTGAAATAGTAAACTATTGATATATAATAATACAGAAATTGTATCGGCACTAAGTAATTTATAAATTTATTGTTAAATATTGATATTTATAAATAAATATATGTATTATTAGACTATTAATTTATTAATTATAAGTTCTATAATCAAAAGTTTTGTTACTTATATAGTGATAATATTTGTCCAAGATTTTTTCTTAAATCTAATCTAGATACAATCATATCAATGAAGCCATGCTTAAATAAATATTCTGAAGTCTGAAAATTTTCAGGTAAATCTTCTTTAATTGTTTGTTCTATAACCCTTCTTCCAGCAAATGCAATTAAAGCCTTAGGCTCAGCTATTATTAGGTCACCTAGCATAGCAAAGCTTGCAGTTACTCCTCCAGTTGTAGGTGATGTTAATACTGTAAAATAGGGAAGTTTTTTTTCTCTATGTTTATGAAGAGCAGAAGAAATTTTTGCCATTTGCATTAAGCTTAGCATACCTTCTTGCATTCTTGCTCCACCTGAAGCACAAAGAATAATAATTGGTAGATTGTTTTCAGTAGAATATTCTACTAATCTAGTAAGTTTTTCTCCAACTACTGAACCCATGCTTCCTCCCATAAAGCGAAAATCCATTATACCAAAGCCTAATTGAATTTGATTTATACTACCGATACCTGTTTGCACAGCGTCAAATAAACCGGTTTTAGATTTCATATCTATTAATCTAGAGCTATATAATTTACGGTCAGAGAATCCTAAAGGATCAGTAGAAGCTAGATTGCAGTTTATAGGTTTCCAAGAATTGTAATCTAAAATCTGTACTATTCTTTCCTGACTAGAAGTAGGAAAGTGATATTTACATTTAGGACAAACTTTTGAATTTTTACCGAGAGTTTTATAATACATTAGTAATTCACATGAGTCACATTTGATCCAAAGGTCTTCAGGCACTTTTAGATTAATTTCATTAAAAGTTTTTTTAATGGAAATATTGCGTTTGGTATTTAACCATTCAGATAATGACATATAGTGTTAGTATATAATATGAAATTTTAATTTAAGGATTAATGGTTATCTATTAACTATTAATCCTTGTATTGTTATGCTTTTTAATCTCTTATAGTTTTATCTTTACGACTTACGAATAGTAATGCTAGTGTAATAGGAACTACAACAATTATAGTCCCTAATATTAAACTATTTAAAAAATTTGATAATGATGAAGTCATTGATAGATATATCCTGTGAATAATTTGCCAATAAAATTTTTTTAATTAGATAAAAAAATATAAGTTATAATTAAATATTTATTTAATTATATCTAATAACTATATTGTAATATAATAAAGACTTTTTTTCCTTTTCTGTTAATATTTCCACTGTATTGCAATTGTTCCCCATGTTAATCCTGCCCCGAAGCCAGAAATAACTATCTTTTGTCCTTTCTGAATAATTTGCTTTCCTACAGCTTCATCTAAAACTAATGGAATAGAAGCTGCAGAAGTATTGCCATATTTATCTAAGTTTGATATGAATTTATTGTTATTTATGGTGAGTTTATTAGCAATAGCTTCTAATATTCTTTTATTTGCTTGATGTAAAATCATCCAGTTAATTTCTTCAATCGGTATATCTAATTTATAAAGACATTTTTGTATGCTTTTTGGTACTTCTGATACTGCAAACTTATATACTTCCTTCCCATTCATAGTAATTTTTTTGAATGCACCTTGAGTGACTTTTAGACATTTAAATGTGTTACTATAATCTTTATATGCGAGACAAAGTTGATTATACTTTTTTCCATTAGTGTTGAGTTGGAAGCCTAAAATACCTTTATCATTTGGCAGGCAACTTTGAAGAATTATAGCGCCAGCACCGTCTCCAAATAATATACACGTACTACGATCAGACCAATCTGTCCATTTAGATAAGGCATCTGCACCTATTACAAGTATATTATTATAAACACCATTTTCTATAAATTGGGTTGCTGTAGTTAAACTAACAATGAATCCTGAACATGCTGCTGTAATATCAAAAGCGGCAGCATTATATGCTCCTATATTTGCTTGTACTTGACTTGCGCTTCCAAATAAATCATTTGGACTTGAAGTTGCTAAAATAATTAAGTCAATATCTAAAGGATCCATAGATATCTTACTTAGGGCTCTTAAAGCAGCTATGGTAGCTAAATCAGTAATGGAATTATTTATACCATTTAAGATTCTTCTTTCTTTAATACCTGTGCGATTAAAAATCCATTCATCTGATGTTTCAACTACTTTACTGATCTCATAATTGTTTACACATAATTCAGGTACTGCAGAACCTGTGGCAATAATACTTGCTCCCTGCTTACTTAATAATGTCATATTTCAATACTTAATTGAATTATAAAAATCAAAATTATTCTCTTTTATGCAGGAATAAATGTCTGTATCTAATAGAATTGAATTTATTTATGAATGATTAAATTTATAGAATGATAAAACCCGAAAAATATACCTATGTAATTCAGTTTGATTGCTGCTACTTTCCAGTCCTGACAAATTTTAGCTGTTACATATGTAACTTTCCGAGTGTAATTTAATTATATCATTAATGTATATAATGGATCAACTACTTATATATGATCGGCCTATATATAGTCATGACATACCTTGAATAATAAAGTCAAAATAGGGTCCAACTATTGTTTTATCTTCTGTAGTCAGTAATTCTGATGTGGCATTTTTTAGGCATTTTATAGCATCTATCATACCTAATACAGGTACTTCAAGAGAATTATACATTTCACGTACACCTATGATACCTATTTTTTCAATAGCTTCTTTATCTCCATCTATAATACCATATGTAATTAGTCTTAAGTACCAGCTATAGTCACGTAAGCATAATGATCTTCTACGTGCTCCTTCAGCATTACCCCCAGGAGCAATATATTCAGGATGCAGTTGAAAGATAGCTTTGCTTGCTTTTTGTATTATGACCTTTTCTTTGTCTCGTAGAATAGAGCTTACTATTATGCGTCTTTCCCCTGTCATTAAATAATTTTGTATAGCTTCTAGTTCACCTATACTTGGATATCTTAATTCGTTGTCTGAACTGAGTATAACTTGACTTACTAAACTCATCTGAAATTATTATTGATGTAATGTATGCTTTTTATCTTTATCTTATATTAACAAAGTTATAAACTAATAATAAGAAAAACAAGCTTATAGTATATAGCTTGTTTTTCTTAAAAAAATTTTACTTATAAAGAAAAGAATAAAATGTCAGGGAAAAACCGATTTATTTCTATAATAAATCCTGCTGTAAATGTTATCCAGATAGCTCCTACGACTGGTATTGTTGATAGGTATTTTAATAAATTATTATTCATATATTGTGTCCTCAAAACTTTCTAATATAGTTATAAAAAATTTTTGACTAACGAGGCGAAATTGTAATAGCATCATTAGATGCTAGTAATTTACCGCTAGTAAATTCTTGAATAGCTGCTAATGGCCATGTGAACCCTGATAATGAAAATTTGATGGCTAGTGGTACATCCAGAATAATTTCTTTTTCTGTGGGTTTATTTGTACTAGCAATAGCTTGTAAATAGCCTCTTCCAACCCATCCTATCCATCCAGTTATATAGATAAAAAGTAATCCTGGCAGCATAAATTCACCGGCATGATTCCATCTTCCATCTGCAATCAAATGAGGTAATCCATCTTGGCCACATAATATACCAGACTTACTGTACCTTTCAAATCTAGTTTGTGTTTTCTGTATTTGTTTTTCAATTGCTAAATAAGGTGGTGTCGAAGGTTCATATTTTGATAAACGAGTTTCTAATTTTTTAACGCTATTTTTAAGTCTCTTGTTAAATGCAGTTGATTCCTTGCATGGAACTAATCCTGCAACATCTGCATGTGTTGTATTAGATATAATGAATACTTGAAAGAATATTGCGAATATAACAATATAAAATTTCTTCATATATTGATCATGATAAGTATATATTTTATGTAAGATATAACAAAAAAGTTACATATGAATTTATAGTACTAAGTACGTTATACTATATTTATAATACTTTATAACTAGTATTTTGTGTGAATGTAGTAATACTTATTGAAATTCATTTCAAAATAATTCGGTCTATAGTATTGGAAATATAACGAAAATATTATGTGATTAAATAAAATTATGACTTTTTGGAACTTTTTTTTCAGTAATCCACGAGATACTAATTTGAATGCTATTGCAATAGATAAAAGCTCTACTGACAGCAATTTGTTAATTAAGCATTTTGAAAAAGACGGCAAAGTTCTAGATATATATTTACAAACAGGGAGAAATATTAATTTATATGAATTAGAGCAATTATGTGATGCTGTTGGATGGGTTAGAAGGCCTATAAATAAAGTCAAAATAGCTATTGAGCATAGTTTCCTAACCATTTCTTTATTTTCCAAAGAACAAAATAAGCAAAAGTTAATAGGTTTTGCTAGAGCTACTTCAGATACCGCATTTAATGCTACTATATGGGATGTTGTAATTCATCCTGATTTTCAAGGCTATGGCTTAGGTAAAATTTTAATGGATCAGATAGTTAAAGAATTAAGATATTACGATATAAGTACTATAACGTTATTTGCAGATCCACAAGTGGTAAATTTTTATAGAAATATTGGCTTTATTACTGATCCAGATGGTGTGAAAGGTATGTTTTGGTATCCTTTGTAATAATAAGTTAGACAATCTTAATTTCTTGTGTTATTGTATAGTTATGTGCTCGGGATATAGCGCAGTTTGGTAGCGCGCCTGCTTTGGGAGCAGGATGTCGCAGGTTCAAATCCTGCTATCCCGATTTCAATACATTAATTTATAGTAAACTAATTGTATAATTAATATCTTTTAACTTGATAGGATCGTTTAGTTTATTTTTTGAGTAAATATTTTTTAAATTCTGTAAACAATTACTATCTGTAGGGCATTTCTCTAGACCTTGCTTATAATAGTTTTCAGCTAAGTAATAAAAATTTTTGGAAAGATAGCAAAAACCGATACATTTATAGATTTCTATTATATCTATACTATTTGTAGAGTCATGTAAATATTTTTCGAGTAGTATAATACAGTTAAGCCACTGTTTTCTATTAATATATGCTTGTGCTAGGTTTAAAACTTTTTTTTGATCAATATTAATTAATGAGATAGGTTTGCTTAGTATATATTTATCTTTTTGCAGTATTAGTAAAAATTTGCTAATGCGTTTAATCTCCTGAGTTAAAAAAAAACATATTGGCAGTATTAATATTAAATATATAATAATCATTGTTCTTTCAGATATTTTCTTAGAATGTATACTGTACAAAAAATGAAATGTGGTTATATAATCATAGTACATCTTATCTCCTTATTTTTTTTATATTTAATCTTAAAACATAGATAAACATGAGTAAAGCAACTTTAAAAGGAACTAATCGTAAGAGACTGAAAAAATCAGGTTTTCGAGCAAGAATGAAAACCAAGCAAGGTCAAAGGATTTTAAATTCTAGAAGAAATAAAAGAAGAAAAAAATTATTACTTAGATTATCATTTAACATATAGGTTAGCTTTAATTGGATAAAATTTATTCAGTTCATATATAGTAATGTTATTTCAAGAAAAAATAAAATTGTTATTAGCATCACAAGAGGTATGTTTGTATGTTGTAACAGAAGAAGAAGATAGGTTTATTAAAACAATACAAAATATTTTAAAAAACCACGAGAGAAGTATCTCAATATATTTTTGGGATTTTATTGAGGGTTACCATAACAATCCAAATTATACATCGCAAGAGTCTCGTAATCCTTTAGGAGCTTTAGAATTTATTGAAAAACAAAAAAACAAACAAATAAAATTTTTTATTCTTAAAGATTATCATGTATTTTTAAATGACATTAGTATTATTAGAAAAGTCAAGAATCTTATCCAATGTTTACGTGAATCGAATTCTTATATTATTATATTGGCTCCAGAGATCCAAATACCTCGTTTGTTAAAAGAGATTATTAATGTTGTTGAATTTCCCTTGCCTAATTATGAAGAAATCAGAGCAGAGTTGCAGCGTCTATTTGATATTTTACATTTAGATTCTACATTCTATATAGATAATCTTTGTTTGGCTTGCAAAGGTTTTTCTATAGATAGGATTAGGAAGTCTATTTCTAAATTTGTTTTTTCTAATAAATCTTTAGAAAGTATAATTTCAATCATTACAGAAGAAAAAAAAGAGTTAATTTGTCAAACAGATGTACTTGATTTGTATACTATACAGGATCAATGGGAAGATATCGGTGGTTTAGATAATTTAAAGTTATGGCTTAGCAAGCGTGCTTTTTCTTTTTCTAATCAGGCTTTTAATTATGGCTTACCTGCACCTAAAGGAGTTCTTTTAGTGGGTGTTCAAGGAACAGGTAAATCATTAAGTGCTAAAGCTATATCTAAGCAGTGGCAATTACCTTTGTTAAAACTAGATATAGGCAAAGTTTTTGCTAGCCTGGTAGGTGAATCTGAAGAGCGTATGAGGGAAGTTATCCGATTAGCTGAACAATTGGAGCCTTGTGTATTATGGGTAGATGAAATAGATAAAGCTTTTACAAAAATTTTAGTTAATACTGATAGTGGAACTACTAATCGTGTACTAAGCTCTTTTTTAACCTGGTTATCTGAAAAGAAATCTCATGTATTTGTAGTTGCAACAGCTAATAATATTTTAGCTTTACCAACTGAGTTATTACGCAAGGGACGTTTTGATGAAATCTTTTTTTTAGATCTTCCCACTCTTAAAGAACGTTATAGTATCTTTACAATACATTTGAAGAAAGTAAGGCCTTTAACTTGGCAATCCTATGATATTACTAGATTAAGTCGAAAAACATTGAATTTTTCTGGAGCGGAAATAAAACAGTTAATAGTTGAAGCTATGTATAATGCTTTTTATGAAAAACGAGATTTTACAACCGAGGATATCGTGTATGTAATTGAAGAATCCATACCTTTAGCATTTACGGATCAAGATACTATAGTATCTTTACAAAATTGGGCTAAGACAGGAAAAGTGAGGTTAGCTTCTTAGTTTTTTGTATCGTTAATTAAATATTGATAGTAATATAAATAAGTTTAATATATCTAGTTTGCTTATAAATATTTGTTTAATAATTTAAAACTATTAATTGTATATTAGAAAAAAAATTATATTAGATGTATACTTTGAGTGTTTATTAAACTACTCAAAAAAGTAAAAGGTATTGTATATGATAAATGACAGTCAAATTTTTGTAGCTTTATTGTTCGCTTTAGTTTCAGCCATATTAGCTATTCGATTAGGTACTGATTTATATAAGTAATAGTTAATCAAGTAATAATTTATTGTTCTTTGATAAATTAAAATAATGTAAAGATTTCTACGTATATTGAGAGTAGATTTCTTTACTTTTCAGAAAATTTGGATTAGCTTTTAACATTTTGTACATAACTATAAATAGTACATTATTGTACTTCTATTAAAAAATTTAAATATTACAGTTACAGTGAGCATTTTAAAAGATATTACACGTCCTGTTTTTCCATTTACTGCTATTGTTGGTCAAGAAGAAATGAAGTTAGCTTTAATTCTTAATGTGATTGATCCCAAAATAGGTGGTGTAATGATAATGGGTGACAGAGGAACAGGTAAGTCTACTACTATTCGAGCAATAGCTGACTTGTTGCCTCAAATTGAAGTTGTTGAAGATGATTTGTTTAATTCACATACTTCAGACTATGAACTTATGTCAGATTATGTAAAAAAGAAAGTTGAGAATGGGGATCAGATTTCTACATCTCTTATTAATGTGCCTATGATAGATCTTCCTCTAGGAGCTACCGAAGATAGAGTTTGTGGTACAATTGATATTGAAAAAGCTTTAAATGATGGTATAAAAACGTTTGAGCCGGGTTTATTAGCTAAAGCTAATCGTGGTATTCTATATGTAGATGAAGTCAATTTATTAGATGATCATTTGGTAGATATACTACTTGATTCAGCAGCATCAGGCTGGAATACTGTAGAGCGTGAAGGAATTTCTATAAGGCATCCAGCTCGTTTTGTATTAGTTGGTTCAGGTAATCCTGAAGAAGGTGAACTTAGACCGCAATTACTTGATCGATTTGGTATGCATGCTGAAATTCGTACAGTTAAAGAACCTTCTTTAAGAGTTAAAATAGTTGAGCAAAGAAGTCAATTTGATACTAATCCATTCGGTTGTATAAAACAATTTCAGCTCAAGCAAGATCAGTTGAAAAGTAAAATACTAAACGCTCAAAAACTTTTAACTCATGTGAATATAGACTACGAGTTAAGGGTTAAAATATCTGAGGTATGTGGAGCTCTAGATGTAGATGGCTTACGCGGAGATATAGTCACTAATCGAGCTGCAAGAGCATTTGCAGCATATCAACAAGAAGACAATGTGACTATTAGTCATATTAAGCAAGTTATTGTTCTTTGTCTGCGACATAGATTACGTAAAGATCCTTTAGAGACTATAGATTCAGGAATAAAGGTTGAGCAGGTAGTTAATAAAGTTTTTCAGTAAATTATTATTTCATAGGCTTAGTAGGATTTGAACCTACATTAGAGACTTAGAAGGTCCCTGTCCTAATCCCTTAGACGATAAGCCTCATCAGTGATTTATTAAATAAAGTGGGCGGTACTGGACTTGAACCAGTGGCCACCTGCTTGTAAGGCAGGCGCTCTACCACTGAGCTAACCACCCCTATGTAAATATAATATATCTTATTCATAAAAGCAATATATAGTAACTACTTCAGAGCTTATATTTATAATAGTCAATGTATTTTTTTATTAAATGTTTTAGAAACTTGTCTAATAGATTATCGGAGTATATAGATTCACTGAATTTAAGCTCTATTTTAATTAGCATAGATCCTTTTGCATTAATTCAACAAATGAAACTTGCAGGACCGGATTCATTAGCTATTTCGATTATTACAGCATTTTTTGTAAGCATGGTTTTTACCTTACAGATTGTTAAAGAGATGTTGTACTTAAATACAATTAATATTGTTGGAGCTGTTTTAGCTTTGGCTTTTATTAGAGAATTGTCTCCAGTATTAACAGCTGTGATTTTAATTGGGCGCGTCACTTCATCTTATGCTGCTGAGTTGGCTACTATGAAAGTTACAGAACAGCTCAATGCCTTATATCTGCTAGAACCAAATCCAGTGCTTTATTTGGTGTTGCCAAGAGTATTAGCTGCTATTTTAATGTTACCGATATTAAATTTAATCTCTTTCGTGACCAGTATAGCATCTAGTGTTTTCATCTGCTCCATTTTTTATAAAATAGATCCTAATTTATTTCTTGTTTCTGCTTTCTCTGTAGTTTCTATAATGGATATTATTAAATCTTCTATAAAGATGTTCTTTTTTAGTTTAGCAGTATCAATATTAAGTTGTATATCTGGCTTGTCGACAGTAGGAGGTGCTTATGGTGTTGGTCGTTCAACAACAAATGCAGTTGTTTGTTGTTTGTTGGTAGTTTTTATTTTAGACTTTGTCTTATCTTATTTGATGTTTAATCATTTAGATAGTTCAATAAAATCTTTCTAGATAGCATATGAAAATAGTGTTAAATTACAGAAAAATTATTTCAAGCATAACTAAATTTTGGTTAAAGCTTAATTTAACTGTCCGCCTTATGGCTCTTGCAACTTTAACTATATCTTTGATCATGAGTAGTTTGACCTTCTGGGCTCTAACTGTTATTCAGCAGAATTCTACAGTTACAGACAATAGATTTTGTCGTGATTTGGGATCTTTATTCTCTTCTGATGTGATAGATTTAATGTATACACATGATCAAAAAGGTTTAGTTGGTTTCTTAGAAAAAGTCTATTTGCAAACTTCAAGTATAAAGTATATTTTTGTTTTCTACTCAGATGGAAAGTTTTTATTCGGTTTACCTTATTATATCTATAGCACTCAATCTGATAGTTTTATATCTCTTTATAAAAGCTTGCCGTTTCTAACGATTCAAGATTTATTATTTGATATTCCATTAGTTAAATATAACTATATTTTCAAGGACCAAATAATTGATATTATTATCCCCCTTGTAAAAAATGGACAAAAATTAGGTTTTCTAAATATAGGTATAAACTCTAATTCTTCTATTTCATCATCTTTTAAGTTAATTAGATATATAAGTGTAGCTATTTTCATATCTATTTGGTTTATGGTTATTATAGGAGCAACATTTAATGCTTTAACTATGATTGAACCTATTAATGAGATTTTGTTAGGTATTAAAAATATAACTTCAGGTAATTTTAGTCAGAGGATTAATAGACTTTTTGTAGGTGAGTTAGGTGATTTAATAGTCAATTTTAATGAGATGGCTGAAAAATTAGAGTCTTATGAAAAACAAAATATAGATAAATTGACATCGGAAAAAAATAAATTAGAAACTATTGTATCTACAATTGCTGATGGAGCTATTCTATTAGATGCAGATTTAAGGATTATATTTATTAATCAAATAGCTTTAAAGTCCTTAGGTTATGCAAATTTAGATTTAGTTGGGAAGTCATTAGCATTATATCTTCCTTTACATATTAAAGAATTATTACTGCCTTTAATTAATGATCTACAAGAAGTTCAGAATATTAAGTGTACAGCTTCTCCTACTAAAGAATTGTGTATACATTTTGACTATAATTATGAAAAAATATTTCGTTTCTTATTAACATCTGTCTTAGATAAGAGTTCAAATTTATTTACTAGTACGGCTATTATAATTCAAGATATTAGTAGAGAGTCTCAATTAAATAGGGCTAAAAATCAATTTATAGGTAATGTATCTCATGAATTAAGAACGCCTCTATGTAATATAGGTGTATTTTTAGAAACACTAATAGATTATAGTCATTCTTTGACAGAAAAGCAAAAGGTTCAATTTTTAACTATAGCTAACAATGAAACTAAGCGTTTATCTATATTGGTTAATGATATATTAGATTTGTCTCGTCTAGAGTCATCTTATATAATGTTTTTTAAATCTATATGCTTGTCGTCTTTACTTAAAAATATAATTAGAACTTTTCAATTAATTGTTTCACATGATAATTTAAATTTAATCATTGAATTAGATCCCTGTATAAATTTTATGTGGGCACATGAAGCCTCATTGTCTCAAGTTTTATTTAATTTAATTGGTAATTCTATTAAGTTTACAGTATCTGGTGGTAATATAGTTATAAGAGTATCTAAAATACTAAGCGATAATATATTACAGCATAATTCCAGCCCAATCTATGGTAGTATAGATTCAATTAGAATAGAAGTAATAGATGAAGGTATAGGTATAAGTAAAAGAGATCAAAAGCAGATTTTTGAAAGATTTGTTCGTATAGAAAATACTATGCATACTTTACAAGGAACAGGATTGGGTCTGTCAATTGTAAAGAATATTTTATTAAAGTATAATACTCAAGTTATGATTGAAAGTGAAATATGTGTGGGAACAAGTTTTTGGTTTGATTTATGGATTCTTAAGTAATAGATTAATATACTAAAATAAAGTTCAGTTTTCTTCGGATTTATTTTTTGAACGGTATATAATGTATATATACTTTATGCTATTATTTTTACTAGTAGTTAATTGCTATGTGTGAATAGTTTCTAGTATTTTATTTATATAAATCTATTAGGTAATTTTTATTAATAATAATTTATATATAGTAAATATATAACAATTAAATACTATTATTAACCTAATAAACTATTATCATAGGTTATGAACTATATTGAATGTATTTGATTTGTACACCTTAGGAGGTAATTTATTATGTCAGGAGGATCAACTGGAGAACGTCCTTTTTCTGATATCATTACAAGTATACGTTATTGGGTTATTCATAGTATAACAATTCCATCATTGTTTGTTGCTGGGTGGTTATTTGTTAGTACTGGTTTAGCTTATGATGTTTTTGGAACACCAAGGCCAAATGAATACTTTACTCAAGATAGACAGCAAGTTCCTTTAGTAAATGATCGTTTTAGCGCAAAACAAGAACTAGAAGATTTAACTAAAGGAATTTAAAAAGGAGGTTTTTCATGTCTAGTGGTAATTCTAATCAACCAATATCGTATCCAATTTTTACATTTAGGTGGTTAGCTATTCATGGTTTAGCTATACCAACCGTATTTTTCTTAGGTGCTATTACATCTATGCAATTTATTCAAAGATAGGAGGCAATCATGAGTGGACCTAATCCTAACAAGGAGCCTGTAGAATTAAATCGTACTTCTTTATTTTGGGGTTTATTACTAATATTTGTTCTTGCGGTTTTATTTTCAAGTTATTTTTTCAATTAACAGATTATAAATATATTGATTATATCGTCGCTAATAAATCTTTAACTATTGAAATTCTTAAAGGAGAAATGATTATATGGTAGGTACGGGAAGAGTTCCATTGTGGCTAGTTGCTACAGTTGGAGGTATAGCAGTTATTACGGTTCTAGGTATTTTTATTTATGGTTCTTATTCTGGAATAGGTTCTTCATTATAGATTAATATGATTAACTGTTTTTGATTTCACGAATTTTTATATTAGACCGCCTAATTTTGAAATAATAGGCGGTTTGTGTTCAGGTTATTATAAACTTTTTATATCTTACGTTAGATTACATTATCTTCTTCAATATATATAAAAAGTAAAGCCATTCCTAGCCCAGGAAATATAATGCCAACTAAAGGTACTAAAATTGAAGGTAAATAAGATGCAGCCATAGTTATTTTTATTAGGGTTATTAAGTATATATAATAAAATCATTAAAGTTATGTTATATTTACTATTTTATATATAAAAGTTTTATTTATATAATAAATATATTAAAATTTAATATTTATTTGATAAATTTAATAAGTGACAAATAGAATATAAAAAGATTATTCAACAGTTATATTTATGAACGATCGTCTTTTATCATCAGTACCTGAAAGCTTAGAAGTCATGCGTAAATTTTCAGAGACTTATGCTCAGAAAACAGGAACTTTTTTTTGCTCTGATATTGCAGTAACAGCTATAGTTATAGAAGGTCTTGCTAAACATAAAGATCAATATGGAGCTCCTTTATGTCCTTGTCGTCATTATGAAGATAAAGCTAAAGAAGTTACAAGTGCTTATTGGAATTGTCCATGTGTCCCTATGAGGGAGCGTAAAGAATGTCATTGTATGTTGTTTTTAACACCAGATAATGAATTTGCTAGTAATAGTCAATCGATAGATCAAGATGTAATTTTACAATCTATTCAATAAATATAGTACTGTATTATTTAGCTAATGCAGACATATATGTCTGCAAACAAACTTTAAGTAATTTTTTGTAATTATAAATTGCCTTTCCTTAAAGATAATAAAATAATAACAGCAGGTCCCACTAAGACAATAATGCCTAGTGAAAGTAATTGAGCGATTACTTGCCAGTTAATCATAATTGTTATATCCTTGATATACTAATATATTAGATGATTTATCCTTAACAATTATACCCTGTTTTTTATATTAAATATAGTTTTACTTTTGTTCAATTAAGAATTGAATACAACTTCTAGTATTTCTTGTAATTCTTTTTTGTAATACATTTCAGTGATTATATCTACTCCACCGATAAATGTACCATTAACATATACTTGAGGTATAGTTGGCCAGCTAGAGTAAGATTTTAATCTCTCTTTCATACTAGCGCTACGTAATATATTTATTGCTTTGTATGGTACATTTAGTTCATTAAAGATATTTATGACTTTTACAGAGTAGAGGCATTTGGGGTCATTTGCTTCACCTTTAATAAAAATAACAATTGAATTGCCATTAACGATATTATCTATGTTCATAAACATTAGTTTGTAATAATTTAATTGATATATAACCAACCAAAATATAAATTAATTTTTAATTTATCCCACTGTACTATTCTTATATAATTTTTATTTTTATTAAAATAATATAATATTTTATATATAATTTCTTTATGCAATATTTTATTAAAGTTGTGATAAAAAAAAATATATAGTGCTCTGATTTGTATTGTATTATGTTGTTTTTTAATAAGTTTATAATTTAACGCTATATATTTATGATGTCGTGCATTTAAATATAATTTAAGTACATTTTGTTTAATATATTCATTTTCTATACTTGCTATAGATAAGAAGGATGATAAGTTGTTAATTGTCTGATTGCCGAAGTATTGATTTAAATACGGTATAAGTTCATATCTAATTCTATTTCTGTAAGTATTATAGTTATAATTACTAATATCTGACCAAGTAGGTAAGGAGAAATTACGGCAAAACCAAGATGTTTCCAATCTACTTACTTTAATCAGAGGCCGAAATATAAATAATTCTTGAGTTAATTGGTTAGATATATTAAGGCTTGTGATTCCTTCTAAACCACTTCCTCTTAAAAGTAATTGAAAAAAAGTTTCTATTTTATCTGTGTTTGTGTGAGCTGTTATTATGGTATTATAATCATTTAATAATGCGTGTTTAGTTAATATTTGATATCTTATAGCTCGAGCTTCGTATTCTGATGATGTTATAGATTTGATTTGGTAAATAGAGATTTTCTGTTTAAAGCTATGAATTAAATTAATTAAATGATCAAGATGATATTTGCTATTTAATTTCCACTGATGATCAATATAAATATATTCAATTTTCGATAAATATTTCGTTTTTTTTATATCTTCTATAAGTTTAATTAAACATGTAGAATCTTGTCCTCCTGAAATAGCTGCTATAATAGATAGCTCAGGTGTTAATTTTATTTGTTCAACAAAAGAATCTTTAAACTTTTTATATAAATTTATAGTCATGAGTGAATTTTAATCTTGATATTATTGAATTACTATGTTATTTATTTGATATATAGATCTTCGGGTTGCTAACTCAATGGTAGAGTATTCGGCTTTTAACCGATTAGTTCCGGGTTCGAGTCCCGGGCTTCCCAATAGTATAATTCTATTGAAAAAAGTTAAAAGAAATAATTTAATAGTTTGTTATTTTAATAGGCGATATATTTAATATGAATATAATTTCTGAAACTTTGCAAAATCAATCCTCTTCATGCTCATTAATTCCTTTTATTACTGCAGGTTATCCTACTCTCCAAACTACAGTTAATATTATATATGCTTTAGATAGTAAAGGAGCTGATATTATTGAATTGGGTATACCTTATTCAGACGCTTTAGCAGATGGTCCTACTATTCAAGATGCTTCTAAGGCTGCTATTAAGCAAGGTGTACATCTAGACCAAATTTTAGATCTTTTAAAGGAGGTAATACCGAAAATTACCACACCAATAGTGATTTTTACTTACTATAATCCAATTTTAGCTGTGGGTACTATGTCTTTTATAAGTAAAGTATCTAAATCTGGTGTAAAGGGCTTAGTAGTACCTGATTTGCCTTTGGAGGAGATGGATTATGTGAGCCAATTATGCTTCTCTTTTAAGATAGAGTTAATATTATTTATTGCCCCAACGAGCTCTGAAAGTAGAGTAACATCAATTTTAGCTAAATCACCTGGATGTATTTATTTAGTTAGTAGTAATGGTGTAACTGGTATGGGACAGCAAGTAGACAAGCAAATAGGTCCACTTGTGAAATTTATTAAGAGTAAAACAAATAAGTCTATCATGTTAGGCTTTGGTATTGCTAGTCTAGATCAAGCACATAGCGCATCACAATTAAATATAGATGGTATAGTTGTTGGTAGTGCATTTATTAAACAAATTTCTAATAGTGACTATAATAACATAGTAGTAGATGTAGGTATATTCTGTCAAAATCTTAAATCAGCTATAAGTAAGTAAGTTTATTCATATTTCAAGTAAGTACCCCCAGGGGAATTCGAATCCCCGTTACCTCCGTGAAAGGGAGATGTCCTAGGCCTCTAGACGATGGGGGCTGTATAAAATAGTATAGATGGATTATTATCTATACTTTAATCTTAATAAATTTTTATAACTATGTCAACCTTGTATATAATTACTATAGTTTAATCTATATTTATAATTAAGCGTGAACGTAAGATTAAATAAATTACAGTTTGACGTATGTACGTAACCATATTAATAAATAAGTTAAAAGCTTCATTTTTATATTCTATTAATGGATCTTGTTGACCATAGCTTCTCCATCCAATCGATTCTCTGAGTAAATTCATTTTGTCTAAGTGCTCTTGCCATGCTTGATCAATTTGTTGTAACAAATAATATTTTTCTAGTTGTCTAATTAATCCAGGTCTAAGTTGCTCTAGATAGCTTTCTTTTAAATTATATGTGATATGTAATTGTTCATAAAAGAAAAGCCTTATTTCTGACATGTCCATTTTCAATATGTTTGTTTTAGATGAAGAAATTTTAAAGTTTAATAATTGACTAATCTGTTTTATACGATTTTCTTTTAATGCTAAATTATTATCATTTTTGTATGTATTTAATATAGCGTCTATAGTACTTTCTCCATATTCTAGAATACAGTCACGCGTAAATGTTGATTCCAAAATACGCTTCCGTTCATTATAAATAGCTTGTCTTTGATTATTAATAACTTCATCATATTCAAAAAGCTGTTTACGTACATCATAAAAATAGGATTCAACCTTCTTTTGTGCTGAATCTAAGCTACTGCTTAAAATAGCTGATTCAATTGGTATATCCTCATCAATATTTAGCTTTTGCATTAATTGAGAAATTTTATCACCTCCAAAGATTCTTAGTAAATTATCTTCTAGGCTTAAAAAAAAACGAGATGATCCTATATCGCCTTGTCTTCCGGATCTTCCTCTAAGTTGATTATCTATTCTTCTCGATTCATGTCTTTCTGTTCCAATTACATATAGCCCACCTAAATTTAGCACTTCTAATTTTTCTTTAGTAAATACAGTTTTGTATTTTTCTAACAGATTGTAATGCATACTTAAAATATCTGTTTCTAATGAATTATTTATGCTTCGTGTAAATTGATTATTAACTAGCTTCTCTATATAGCTATCAAGCTTCGATATCTGTTTTAATCTTTTTATATTTTCATTATTTATCTCTTGCATGTATAGATTAATATCTTTGATATAATTACTACTTACTTCTTTTTGTTTAATTTTATTTTTTATATAATCAATTAATACAATTTTAGACATTATATAAGGATTACCCCCGAGCATAATATCTGTACCTCTCCCAGCCATGTTAGTTGCAATAGTTATAGAGTTTTTTCGTCCAGCTTGTGCAATAATTTCTGACTCACGAGCAATATTTTTTGGCTTAGCATTTAGTAAGTTATATTTAACATTTAATTCGCTCAACATAGTAGCTAAAAATTCAGATTTTTCAACATTTGTTGTTCCAATTAATGTAGGCTTACCTATTTTATACATATCAAAGCATTCATTGGCTATAGCTTGCCATTTGCTATATTCACTTTTATAAACTAAATCAGGCAGATCTTTCCTTTGATTTTTGCAGTTAGTTGGTATATTAATAACTTCTAATGAATAAATTTTATCTAATTCTATTTCTTCTGTTTTTGCGGTACCTGTCATACCAGAAAGTTTATTGTAGAGTAAAAATAAGTTCTGATATGTAATAGATGCTAGAGTTCTATTCTCTTGTTGTATAGTAACATTCTCTTTACTTTCAATAGCTTGATGTAAACCATCGCTCCATCTTCTACCTTCCATGATTCGGCCTGTAAATTCATCAACAATGACTACTTCTTGGTTTTTGATTATATAGTTTCTATTGCAGATAAACAATTCTTTAGCTTTTAATGCATTTAATATATAAGGAACCCAAACGTTATTTATGTCGTATAAATTTTCAATATTAAGATATTGTTCACACTTTATAATACCTTCTTCTGTTAAATTAATACTTTTAGCTTTTTCATCTATTTCGTAATGTAGATTTATTGCAAGTGTATTAGCTAATTTAGATGCAGTACTATATTTGTCTATAGAAACTTCAGCAGGTCCTGAAATAATTAATGGAGTTCTTGCTTCATCTATTAAAATTGAGTCAACCTCATCAATAATAGCAAAATTAAAGGTTCTTTGCACTAAATCTTTTTTATGTATACTCATATTATCTCTTAAATAATCAAACCCTAGCTCACTATTCGTGATATATGTTATGTCACAATTATATGCTATATATCTTTCTTTATTGTTCATAAATTGCTTTACTAGCCCAATGCTAGTATCTAAATAACTTAAGATTTGCGATGCCAATAAGAAGTCCCGTTCCGCAAGATATTCATTAACTGTTACAATATGTACACCCTGCTTAGTAATGGAATTTAAATATGCAGCTACTATTGCGACTAATGTTTTTCCTTCACCTGTTTGCATTTCAGCTATTTGTCCCCTATGAAGAACAGTAGCTCCTATTAGTTGTACATCAAATAAGGTTAAATTTAAAGCTCTTTTGATAGCTTCTTTTGTGCAAGCATAAGCTCTAGGTAAAATCTCATCTAATGTTGTCTGTTGTTTAATAAGTTCAATAAATAATTGAGTTTGTTGCTTAAGTTCTTTGTTTGATAATTGGCTAGTCTTTTCTTCGTATCTTTTGATTTTTGCGATTATAGATTCTATTTTCTTAGTTTTATTATTAAACAAAAAATTGAACATAATATCATTTTTAGTTATTATTATTTACTTTTGAATTAGATTTATGATGTGAGAAGAAAAAAATTCGTATATTATAGTTAGTACTTTTCCTCTATGATATATTTTATATTTTCTTCCCCATATTGTATCTTTAGAATTGAAATGATCTTCTAAATATCTAGAATGACCACAATAAATTTCTTCTATACTTCTGTATATATCCATACCTGACTCAAGAAATAATTGTCCTACTGGAATATTGTTACTTAAACATATATTGGAATACTTGTTAATATACCATAATGATTGGGCAAAAGTTAATTTGTTGTTATCTGTATCTTGTAGCCAAACTTGCCGTACGATCAGCTTTGTATTTATATAATCCTGTATATACTGTTCTTGAATATGAACATTAATTATTTTATTTGTAATGGAGTTTAAGTTTTGTGTAAAGGATCCATCACTTGTTAATATCAGTTTCCAGGTTTTAGGAATAGGGGCTTTAACAAAATTGCTAGATATATGTAAGTTTGTAGTTTTGTAAAATTTGTATTTATTGCTTATATGTATCATGAAAATTAGTTGTGTAAATACTATTATAATGTAAAAAAATAAACATTTGAGATCATGTCAATAATATAAATATAGCTCTCATATAAAATTTATATAAGCTGCTTTTTTAGTAAAATGTAATATAGTAATGAACTATACAAATAGTATTTATTTATATATGGTATCAATAACAAATTTGAAATAGCTATTTTATAACTGAAAGCCTAACTTTTATTGAGTAATGATTTACCGTTCATTAGTTTAGGTACTTGTATTTTTAATAATTCAAGTATAGTTGGTGCTATATCTGCCAAACTACCATTTTCTCTAAGAGTTCTTATATTATTATTTGTATTTTCTATCAATATAAATGGAACAGGATTGGTGCTATGAGATTTACACGGTGTTTTGTCTGCTGTAAGCATAAGTTCAGCATTACCATGATCAGCGGTAATAATTACAGTACTATTGTGTTTTTCTGTATGATATATTAGTTCTTTTATACAGGTATCAACAGTTTCTATGGCTTTTATAGTAGCTTCTATATTGCCTGTATGGCCAACCATATCAGGATTCGCATAATTAATAACAATAAATTGATATATCTCACGATTTATAGCTTTAATTACACGTTCAGTAATTTTTTGGGCAGACATTGCAGGTTCTAGGTCATATGTTTCTACTGGAGGACTAGGTATAAGTTCTCTGTCTTCACCTGGAAATGGTTCTTCAACACCACCATTGAAAAAATACGTAACATGTGCATATTTTTCTGTCTCTGCTAGTCTGAATTGTTTAAAACCATGATTTGATATAATTTCTCCTAGAAAGTTTGAATTTTCCTTACTAGGAAATACTATAGGCATTTTTATATTACTATCATATTGTGTAAAAGTAGCAATCTCTAAGTTTTTTATTGTTTTTGTGGCAAACCCCTTGAAATGAGGTTCTGCAAACGCATGTAAAATTTGTCTGATACGATCAGGTCTAAAATTAAAGAAAATAATTCTATCACCATTTGAGATATGGCCTTTTTTTATACGAGTTGGAGGTATAAATTCATCAGAGATACCTTTTATATAGTATTTATCAATGGTTGTTACAGCACAGTTTTGCTCTTCTATTGAATCTTCTGTTAAGACTTTATAAGCTTTTTCTGTCCTTAGCCATCTACAATCTCGGTCCATACTATAATATCTTCCGCTTAATGTACAAATATTAATATTACTGTAATTAGCTATTTCTTTATTGATAGATTGAATATAAGCTTTTGCAGAGTACGCCTCAGTGTCCCTGCCATCTGTTATTACATGTATGCATGTATTATTATCTGTTTTCTGGATTATGTGAATTAGCTCAATTAAATGATTGATGTGAGAGTGTACGCCTCCATCAGAGCATAATCCTATAATATGTAACTTACTATCCTTGCAATACTTATTTTTACATATCTCATTGATTACAGCATTTTGACAAAAAGTACCATCACTAATAGTTTTATTTATACGTACTAAATCTTGATCGACAGCTCTACCGCCACCAATTGTAGTATGACCTACTTCTGAATTACCCATTTGTTTATTTGGTAAACCTACATATTCCCCTGAAGCATTAAGTAATGTATGAGAGTGATTTTTTAGAAGTTGATCAATTGTAGGTGTATTGGCTTTTTCAATAGCATTACCTGTTCTATCTTGTGAATGGCCCCATCCGTCAAGAATTATTAAGATAATAGGTTTTATAGATTGATTATTCATATAAGTGGTGACAAATTTATATCAATTGTTATTAGTGAAACTTAAATTTAAAATTTGAACGAGTGTAAATTAGTAGTATAAGGATTAATTTATTTTTTCTTCTATAAAGAAGCTAGAAATCATTTAATATTTATTTCTAGCTTATAGATGCTTCTTGTATAAGTTATAGAAAATATGTAAAATTATATCTATTGTATTTTAGCTTAAAGCATTTATGGCATAGTCTAGATATGTATTTGCTTCATTAGCAACTTGACCTGATAGTCCATGACTGCTTTTTGTATATTGTAAAGCTTCTATATACCAGCTGGGTGATAATTCAAAACTACGGTTAATTTCTTCTAAACCAGCTACTAGGTATTCATCCATTGGTCCTGTTGCTCCTACAACTAAACAATATGTAGTCATTCTTAAGTAATAACCAATATCTCGAGCACATTTTGCTTTTCCAATAGCGCTTGATGCATATGTTGGACCAGGCATTTGTGTTACAAATGGAAACTTTGTATATACAGCTTGTGCAGCACCTGTAATTAGTCTCTGAGCATTATTAGTTAATGATTTAGCAGCTTCTAAACTTGCGCTAGCACGTTGGTATCTACCATTGATAGATTGCAATTCACCATTGCTTAAGAATCTTCCTTGGCTATCTGCTGATGCAATAGCTTCTGTTATAGGTGTTTTCATAATGTTTAATTTGTATTGACTTAATAAGTTTTATTTTATACTTCTAAAAATAATGATTTTACACAACTGCAACAGCAGCTCGATCAAAATATACTCCTAGTTCTGCAACTAAAGAGCTGCAATCGCCCATAGGTACACCATTTAAATCATTAGCTAATGCAACAGAAGCTTCTTTCATCTTCTGTATAGCTACTGCTACAGATGTTCCAGGTGTGCCTAATGCTTGATACGTTTCGCGTAAACCATTTAAACATCTATCATCTAATACGCTTGAATCTCCTGCAATCATAGCATAACTTACGTATCTTAGTACGATTTCCATATCTCTTAAACACGCGGCCATACGTCTACTAGTATATGCATTACCACCTGGTTGAACTAGTTGAGGTTGTTCAGAAAACAAAGATCTTGCAGAGTTAGTAACTATTGCAGAAGCATTAGAGTTGATTTTATTTACAACGTCTAATCTTTTGTTGCCTTCAGCAACCATTTTACTTAATGCATCTAATTGTTTATTACTTAAAAACTCTCCTCTAGCATCAGCTTGCGCTACTACTTTAGCAAATGCGTCTAGCATATATATTATTCTCCTTAGTTATATATTTAAAGACTATTAAATAAAATATATTTAATTAGTTCTCGATATATAATTATATATTTTCATAATATCTTTTTATAAAAATATATATTACAAGTAGAATCTTCTGTTAATCACTAATTATTTCAGGTTGAGTGAATTCATCTACCATTTCTAAAATAGCTCTGATAATAGGCTTCATCATAGGATCATCTACTATATCAATGTCTTCATATTTTCTTCTTTTTGCCCTATTTGCTATCTGCATAGTGATTTTATATCTATTACTTGATGCTTCTAATAACTCTTCTGTCTTGTAGATAACCTCTTTAATTTCTGTATTATGGTATTTCATAAGTTTTCTTCAATTAAATTTATTCCAGATTTATTTGGATGTTGAATTTTTTTTTCCTTGGTATGTAATACTATATCAGTAATGTTTTTGTATAACAAAGTTATACAAAAATATTGGTTGTTTATATATTGTAATTTTAATTATATTAGTATGAAATCATTGAAATACTTTACTCACAAATTAAGTACATCGCCTGGTTATCCTTCGATTACTAAAGAAAGGGATGCTTGTGGAGTTGGCTTTGTTGCTCGTATAAATTATCCACCATCTAATGATATAATTCTTAAGGCTCTACATGCTTTAACTTGTATGGAGCACAGAGGAGCATGTAGTGCTGATAATTATTCAGGTGATGGTGCAGGTATTACTACCCAAATACCATGGAAATTATTGCATAAGTATATTCCAGATAAGTATATGAATCAATATGTAAATATTGGTGTAGCTATGATTTTTATACCTAAAGATAATATAGACCACATTAAACAAGTAATAAATTGGATTTTAGAGGATAATGACTTATTGCTATTAAATTGGCGTCAAGTTCCGGTTGATCAATCTGTTTTAGGTATACAAGCAAAAGCAAATCAACCTACAATTTGGCAATGTATTGTTACATCTAATCATTTAAGTGGAGATGGTTTAGAAAGAAAATTATATATAGTTAGAAAGACTTTTGAAAAAGTTATTTCTCAAACGAATGAAATTAATCATAAGCAGTTTTATGTTTGTTCTTTTTCATCTAGAACTATTGTTTACAAAGGCATGGTACGCTCAGAGGTTTTGGGTCAATATTATAGTGATTTACATAATCAAGATTATGAAAGTGCTTTTGCAATGTATCATCGTAGATTTAGTACGAATACTATGCCTAAATGGCCTTTAGCTCAACCTATGCGCTGTATGGCTCATAATGGCGAAATAAATACTTTATTAGGCAATCTTAATTGGATGAATTCTAAGCAGTCATTATTAAAGCATGATTACTGGAAAGATTGTCAGCAATTATTAACGCCTTTTACTAATGTTGAGAATAGTGACTCAGCGAATTTAGATTCTGTATTAGAATTACTTGTTCAATCTGGCAAAAGTCCTCAAGAAGCTTTAATGATCTTAATTCCTGAAGCATATAAACAACAGCCAGAACTAGAGAATTACCCTGAGATAATAGATTTCTATGAATATTATAGCTCTTTACAAGAACCTTGGGATGGTCCTGCCCTGGTCGTTTTTTGTGATGGTAAAATTTTGGGTGCAACTTTAGATCGTAATGGTTTACGTCCTGCAAGATACTTAGTGACAAAAGATGATTATGTAAGTTTATCTTCTGAGATGGGTGTATATAAAGATTTAATTAATGTTTCTCACAAAGGTAGACTGGGGCCAGGACAAATATTTTGTCTTGATATAGAAAATAATCGTGTTTTAGATAATTGGATGATTAAGCAAAGTGTTGCTCGAAAACTTCCTTACAAATCCTGGTTAGAAAAATCTCAGATAATTTTAAAACCAAAAAGTTATTTGGATGGCACTAATGAAGAGATTGTGCAAATTATTCGCCTTCATACTATATTTGGCTATACTAATGAAGATGTTGAGCTTGTAATAGAGCATATGGCAAGTTCAGCTAAAGAGCCTACATTTTCTATGGGAGATGATACACCTTTAGCTATTCTATCTAATAAACCTCATTTATTATATGACTATTTTAAACAAAAATTTGCGCAAGTTACAAATCCTCCTATTGATCCTTTACGAGAAAGTTTAGTAATGTCATTAGAAACACACTTAGGTACTAAAGGTAATTTATTAGAACCAAGTGAGCATAAATATAAATCTCTAAAATTAAATTCTCCCATTTTAAATGAGCAAGAGTTAGAGCAATTAAAGCAGTATGATGTTAGTGTTGCGATGGTTAGTACAGTATTTGAGCAAGATTCACAAAATATTAATTTTTTAACAACAATTAACAACATTTGTAAACAATGTGTTAATTATATTAATCAAGGCTCAGAGATTATTATTCTTAGTGATCGTATTGATAAACTAATGGTTAACAAAGCTTATATACCGCCATTACTTATTGTTGGCGCTATACACCATTATTTAATTAAGAAACAACTGAGACATAAAACTTCCTTAATAGTAGATACAGGACAATGTTGGAGTACACATCACTTTGCTTGTTTGATTGGTTATGGTGCTAGTGCAGTATGCCCATATTTGGCTTTTTTAACTGTTAGACAATGGTGGAATACTACGAGGACTAAAAAACTCATGTCAAATGGTAAATTACCTAAGTTAACGATATATGAGTCTCAAAATAATTATAAAGTAGCCATAGAAAAAGGTCTATTAAAAATATTATCTAAAATGGGTATCTCATTGTTGTCTAGTTATCATGGTGCGCAAATATTTGAAATTTTAGGTTTAGGCCAGGATTTAGTAGATCTGGCTTTTACTGGTACAACTTCTTCTTTAGATGGTATGTGTCTTTATGAGTTGTCATCTATAGAAATATCTAGATACAATGCAGCCTTTATAAATGAATTACCTAGAAAACTTCCTAATTTAGGTTTTGTGCAGTACAGGCCTAGTGCAGAGTATCATGTAAATAATCCTGAAATGTCTAAGACATTGCATAAAGCTGTTAGAAATAAAGATGTCCAGTTATATTCTAAATATAAGGCGCTATTACATGATAGGCCTCCTACTAATTTAAGAGATTTATTGCAGTTTTCAAGTACAAGACAAGCAATAAATTTAAATGAAGTTGAATCTGTGGAGTCAATCCTTAAAAGATTTTGTACAGGAGGTATGTCTTTAGGTGCTTTATCTAGGGAGACACATGAGACTTTGGCTGTTGCTATGAATAGAATAGGTGGTAAATCAAATTCTGGAGAAGGAGGAGAAGATAGTAGTAGATTTAAACCTATCTTTATAAATAAATCAGGTATATCTAATGATTTCCCTTATTTAAAAGGATTAAAAACCAATGATGTTGCAAGTTCTGCAATTAAACAAATAGCATCAGGACGTTTTGGTGTTACTCCTGAGTATTTGATTAATGCTAAACAGTTAGAAATTAAAATTGCACAAGGAGCTAAACCTGGAGAAGGAGGACAATTGCCTGGGAAAAAGGTTAGCCCATATATTGCACAACTAAGAAATTGTAAGCCAGGTGTGACATTAATTTCTCCTCCTCCCCATCATGATATTTATTCTATAGAAGATTTAGCGCAATTGATTTTTGATTTGCATCAAATTAATCCGAGAGCACAGGTTTCTGTAAAATTGGTTGCAGAAGCAGGTATAGGTACTATAGCTGCAGGTGTAGCAAAGGGAAATGCAGATATTATTCAGATTTCTGGCCATGATGGTGGAACAGGTGCTTCTCCATTAAGCTCTATTAAGCATGCTGGTAGTCCCTGGGAGTTAGGACTAACTGAAGTACATCAAACTTTAGTTGAGAATGATTTAAGAGATAGAGTTCTTTTAAGAGTAGATGGTGGCTTAAGGACAGGAAAGGATATTGTTTTAGCAGCTTTAATGGGGGCTGAAGAATTTGGTTTTGGAACCATTGCAATGATTGCAACAGGTTGTGTAATGGCTAGAATATGCCATACTAACAACTGTCCTGTTGGTGTTGCAACACAGAGAGAAGACTTAAGAAAAAGATATCCAGGCATACCATCAGATTTAGTTAATTTTTTTATTTTCATAGCTGAAGAGGTTAGACAAATATTAGCTTATCTAGGTTATACATCTTTAAGTGAAATTATAGGTCTTAATAATTTATTGAAATCTAGGAACTTAAATTTAGCAAAAACATCTAATTTAAAATTAGATGTTTTAACTAATAGAACTGATAAACTGTACACCGAAAATTTATATAGGAAAGTTCATGATAATGGTAATGTTTTAGATGATGCATTATTAAATGATCCAGATATTTTAAATGCAATAGAATCTCAGCTTGATATAAATAAGCAAGTAAAGATCTGTAATACTGATAGATGTGTAGGCGCAAGAATATCAGGTTTACTGGCTAAGAGATATGGAAACAGTGGCTTTAGAGGAAGTTTACAGTTAGATTTTCAAGGTGTGGCAGGACAAAGTTTTGGCGCTTTTATCTCAATAGGTATGCATTTAAGTTTAATTGGTGAAGCTAATGATTATGTCGGTAAGGGAATGAATGGTGGAGAAATTATAATTGTTCCCCCATCAGGCGATACTGCTCAGTCTTCTGATCAGGTCATTATTGGTAATACATGTTTATATGGGGCTACTGGAGGTTATTTGTTTGCATATGGTCAAGCAGGAGAGCGTTTTGGTGTAAGAAACTCTTTGGCTCAAGCTGTAGTTGAGGGTGTTGGAGATCATGCTTGTGAGTACATGACAGGAGGTTTAGTTGTTGTTTTAGGAAAGTTTGGAAGAAATATAGGTGCTGGTATGACAGGGGGTTTGGCATATTTTCTCGATGAAAGTCATGATCTTTTGTCTAAAGTTAATGCGGAGATCATAAAAGTTCAATTAGTTATTACTAGAGAGGGAGAAGAGCAATTAAAAAATATTATTGAATTGTATGAAATAAAAACAAAAAGTCTAAAAGCAAAAAAAATATTAGATAATTGGTCACTATTCTTACCTATGTTCCGACAAATAGTTCCTCCTTCAGAACAAGAGAGTCCATTAACAAATGTCCAATATTCGGCCTTTAAAAGTATATTTTACGAGCTGTAATTAATTTATATATGTATTGTTATGTATTGTTTTAGTCTATAACTTTTTATAAAGTTTTAATATATTTCATATTTGTTTTAAACAGCTGTAGATTACTATATAGTAATGTTCTATTGTTATAAAAATCATAGAATTATAAAATAATAATATTAATTAAAGTTAACCCTTATGGCTCATAATGTAAAAGTGTATGATACTTGTATAGGATGCACTCAGTGTGTTCGTGCTTGCCCGTGTGATGTTTTAGAAATGGTTCCTTGGGATGGATGTAAAGCTGCCCAAATAGCTTCTTCCCCAAGAACAGAAGATTGTATAGGTTGTAAGAGATGTGAAACAGCTTGCCCAACAGATTTTTTAAGTGTTCGTGTTTATTTAGGCGCTGAAACAACAAGAAGTATGGGTTTAGCATATTAAAGTATATTTCAGAAATATAAGTTTAAATAAGTAAACTCAATTAGGCAATTTTTGTCTAATTGGGTGAAATTATAGAGTATTAATTTATCAAAAAGCAGATAGTATTATTATGAGTTTAGCTATAGCTAGATTGAAACAAGACTTAAAAAACAAGCAAGTTATTAAAATAATTGCAGGTTTATCTAATTTTGATGTTACCAATGTTATAAAAACTGTAAAAGCTGCTGAAATATCAGGAAGTACTTATGTAGATGTTGCATCAAATCCAAAGCTGATAAAAATATTAAAATCTTTAACTAATTTACCAATATGTGTCTCTTCTATAGATGCTCAAGAGCTTTATAATTGTCTATTAGCAGGCGCTGATATTCTTGAGATAGGTAATTTTGATGTTTTTTATCGTAAGTATATATATTTTTCAGTATATCAAATAATTAATTTAGTAAAACAAGTTAAATCTTTTTCAAAAAGTAAGCCATTATGTGTAACTATTCCTCATATTTTATCTTTAAACGATCAAATTTATTTAGTTCAGCAGCTTCAAAAACTAGATATTGATATGATTCAAACAGAAGGTTATATAAACAGAAGTCAAATTATATCTAGTATGAGTTCACCTATTTTACAAGCAATTAATTTATCTTCATCTACTTTATCTTCTTCTTATATATTATCTAAGTATACTAAGATGCCAATTATAGCATCTTCACAGATAAATTCAGTCTCAGCTCCAATAGCTATATCTTATGGAGCTTCTGGTATAGGTATTTGTTCTGCTTTGAAAGATTTAAAATCAATTTATCAAAAAGTTGATTATATTAATCAAATGAAATTTTCAGTATCTTCATGTAGAGCAATGTCAAACTCTTTTATACAAGCGCTTACAAAAAAAATCTAGCTGACCTATAAAATAAAATTAATATACTAATGCTTGCTTAAATATAATATGAATAAATTAAGATCAGTAAGTTTTTGGAGAAATTTTAAAAATGTTATTATATTTTTAAGTTTTACTTCTTTGATTATAGTTGTACTCTTTACGTATAGTTTGAAAAAAAAACAAGGTTATTCATTATTTGTAGAATTTCATAATGCTTTTGGTGTATCTGTTGGTACAAATGTAAATATGAGAGGAATTAATATAGGCTCTGTTAAAGATATAAAGTTAAGAGTAAATACTGTTATTGTTCTAATTAATATAAAATCCACAGATATTTTAATACCTAAAAATTCTATAATAGAGGCTACCCAAACAGGGTTACTTAAAGATGTAACAATTGATATTACGCCTTTAGAGATTATAAATACTAATGAATCTTTTCATATTGATCATTTTTCGAACTACTGCTATACATCACAAGTATTATGTAATTACCATCATCTATATGGAGAAAGAGGCATAAATTATGATGATTTAGTACGTGCTACTACACGTATTTCTCAACGTTTTGACGACCCACGTTTCTTTAGTCTTTGTTATTTATTAATACAAAGGTTGAATAATATCTCAAATATTATGTTAAACTTTACCTATGATGTTAATAAAATTACTTTTCTAATGGCATCTTATTTAGATAAGTATGTTATTGAAAATTTTTAATAATTATTTATTCAGTATAATTATCTACTCATTATTTTGCTTGATTATGCCAAATAGAAAAACAATATCCTTAGATTTTTTAAAGCCTGTTCTAGAACTTGAGTACCAAATTCAGCAATTAAGTAAAGTAGCTAATACAAGTAAATTACAAATAGATCAAGAACTTAAATCTTTTCAAATAGAATTAGAGGTATTAAAAAAAGATATATTTAATTCTTTAACACCTTTGCAAAGATTACATTTGGTGCGTCAAGCAGATAGACCTACTACGTTGGATTATATTCCTTACTTAATGGATGAATGGATGGAGATTCATGGAGATAGATCTGGTACAGATGATTCAGCAATGGTTACAGGTATAGGTAGATTCAATAATAGAACAGTGGCATTTATTGGTCATCAAAGAGGTAAAGATACAAAAGATAATGTTGTGAGAAATTTTGGCATGGCTTCTCCAGGTGGATATCGTAAAGCTTTAAGATTAATGCAACATGCGAATCGCTTTAACTTTCCTATATTTACTTTTATTGATACACCGGGCGCCTGGGCTGGTATAGAAGCAGAGCAGTTAGGTCAAGGTGAAGCTATTGCTGTTAATCTTAGGGAAATGTTCTCATTTAATGTTCCTATTATTTGTACTGTATTAGGTGAAGGGGGTTCAGGTGGTGCTTTAGGGATAGGTATTGGCGATAAGATATTAATGTTAGAATATGCAGTATATACTGTAGCGACTCCAGAAGCATGTGCAGCTATACTATGGAAAGATAGTAAAAAATCATTAGAGGCGGCAGAAGCTTTAAAGATTACATCTGCGGATTTACAATTATTAGGTATAATAGATGATATTATTGAAGAACCTATCGGTGGCTCACAATCAAATCTGGTGTGTGCAGCTAATACCTTGAAAAAGAAATTAGATTATGAGTTAACTCATTTAATGGATCTATCAAGCGATGAGAGGAAAAAAATAAGATATGATAAATTTCGTAGAATGGGAACTTTCTATGAAGTTCTATAAGTAAGAAAGTATTGTTTTAAGAATTAATCAAGCTTTGTATAAAATATATACAAAGCAAAACTATTTATTCTTATTGAAGAATATTTATATAGCTTAGGCCTAGAATTACTCCAACACCCATAACGTGTCCTAGGCTTGTAGTTGCTAATAGTTCAGGTAGGCCAAAGCCTTCTAAGCCCAGTAAAGGTACGGATGGCCCTAACCCTCTGACTTGAATAGCATATCTGCCGATTCCTATACAAATTAAGTTGCAAATAATCATAATAACAGCAATTTTCAATGACCATGTTGGTGCTTGAGATAAATTTGCTATTAAACTATTAGTATAAATTATATTTAAAGTCATGTTATCTATTATATAAAGCGTGATTTGATCTTAATATAATATACAATATATTACTATGTTCTGCTACATTAATAAAAATAGATAATTTTTTATATAAAAAAACTATTAATAGTTCTCAGGAAGGAAGCCATCCATAACTGTGTAGACCTTTACCTAAAAAATTTACTCCTAAATAGCAAATCCATATAACTAAAAAACCAACAGAAGCTAAAATAGCTGGCTTTTTACCTTGCCATGATTTAGTTAATCTAGTATGTAAATAAGATGCGAAAATTAACCAAGTAATGAGAGCCCATGTTTCTTTAGGATCCCAGCTCCAATAGGAACCCCATGCTTCATTCGCCCATATAGCTCCTGCAATTATACCAATAGTTAAAAGAGGAAAACCTAGGCCAATAGTTCTATAGCTTAAATTGTCGATTCTTTCTAATAAATTAATGTTCTTTGGCTTATCTCTATATGCTATGTAATTATTATCATACTTTAGCTCAGCATTATGTATAGAATTATAGTCATACGATTTACCTTTTAAGTTTACATTTTTACCTCTAGATACAATTAAGAAAAGAACGGATAATAAAGATCCTATAATTAATGTTGCATAACTAATTATCATAATACTAACATGCATCATTAGCCAATTTGATCTTAAGGCTGGAACTAAAGGTGAAGCTTTTTTCATATCTATAGGTAAGGATATAGTAGCAAATGCTATAGTAAATAAAGAGATTGGAGTACTAATAGCACCTATTAATTTACTATTATTTTGTTTTTCTAATATTAAATGTACTAGAGTAGTTCCCCAACTTAAGAAGAGTAAAGATTCATATAGATTGCTTAAAGGAAAATATCCATGTGTTATCCACCTGATAAGTAATGCTGTGCCTATAGCTATATTAGTGATAATTGTATTAATTTTAGCCAGAACACCTATCTGTTTTGATTGTGTAAATACTATATTGAACCAATAAGATACTAATGCTATAATTAATAATCCGAAAGATAAGTTGACAAGATGGTTTTCTATTGAAGTCCAATTCATATTAATGTTTTTTATAACAGTTATAGTACTGTTTAGTATATTTTTGTTTGTTAATTATAGTATATCTATTTTATGTAAGAAACAGAATAAATTAGGTAAGTAAAAGAAAGAATCAGTAGCATGATTTTTTAGGCCTTGAATAATTTATATGTGTAATTTATACAACACATATAAATTATGAAGATTATAAAAAGTATCTTATTAATATAAGCATTGTAATTATTTGTCTTAACTTAAAGAGTTGATTACATAGTCTAATGCTGAACCATATTCAACACCAGCCTGTGCTGACATATCTCTAGGTACGCATAGTCTATCTCTAGTAAATATGAATGCTGCAACATAAGAAGCTGATGGAAGGTTTAATGTTCTATATACTTCACGAGCTCCTGCAATACCCCATTCATCAAGAGGACCTGTACCGCCAACTACTAAGCAGTAGTTAATTAGGCGCATATAGTGATCAATATCTCTATAACATTTATTAATTTTTTCTTGACTATCACCAGCTTCGCCAGAATTTTTTAAATAAGTATATTTTGCAAAACAAGCATCACCAGCTTCTTTCACAACAGCTTCATGGTTACTAGCTAGTTTTTCTGCAGCTTCTAATCTTGCTGCAGCTCTTTGGATATTACCTTGTACTGATTCAAGATCAGAACTAGAAGGGAATCTGCCTGCTGCGTCAGCAGCACTAATAGTGGTAGTAATAACTGATTTCATTTTGTGTCTCCTTCTCAATTTTTGGGCATTTATTAATTATTAGCTAATAGCTGAACCGACTCTGTCAAAATAGCTAGCGATTTCTGAAGCTAAAGCAGAACAGTCGCCACTAGTTGTATCCATTTTACGTTGAGAAGCTGTATTTGTAACAAAAGCAACTGCAGCAGCTTTCATAATGTTTATAGCTCTTATAGAAGAATTAGTAGGTACTCCAAGAGCAATATAAGTTTCTTTTAAGCCGTTTAAGCATCTGTCTTCTAGTACTGAGCCATCTCCTGCAAGGAGTGCATAAGAAGCGTAGCGTAAAATTATTTCTCCATCGCGTAAGCATGCAGCCATACGACGATTAGTATAACAATTACCGCCAGGAGCAACTAAACCTGGATTTTCACAAATCATACCAGATACAGCATCTGATACAACACAACTAGCATTAGATACAATTGCATTAACTGAATCTAATCTTTTGTTACCATCTGAAATAAATGTTTTAAGAGCTTCCAGATCACTGCCACCAACGTAAGCAGCTTTGGCATCTGAATTTACTACAACTCTAGAAAATGCATCAAGCATTGAGCTCTCCTTGAATTTTAATATAAGGACTTAGCTGTTTCAGCTGTTAATTTTGTTTGTCAGCCGATGTATTAGTATCGAAATAATAATATATTATATTTAGATAATTACAGTGCAACTAATTAATATTCTGTAATATTTATAGATTCGCTGTTTTATATAGAATTTTTGACAAAAAATTTAATTAAATTATCTTTTATCATCATTTGTTTCAATGTAGCTAGTAGATGTTGCTTTATATCTTTGGAATGAAGTTTTTGAAGTTTTTGTTTATATAGAGCTAGTTTAAATTCTTGTTCTAAAGTTAATTTATTGTAATTATTCATCAAAGTATTTAATTGTTTTATTCTATATAAAGTTATATAGTTGATCATTAGCTATATAATAATACTACTATTTATATTCTAAAAAAAAAATTGAAAATTAATTATAATTTAAGAATATAGATAAATTCGGAGATAAAGTATGTCTATTCCAATATTAAAGTATTCATTATCTACTCAGAATCAAAGAGTTGATGGATTCGAGTATTTGCCAGGAGAAGAACAGCCTAAAATTTATACAACAGATGACTTACCTACAGCTATTGAGATGGATGAAATTATATGGGCAGCATATAAGCAGATTTTTAGTGAGCATCAAATTTTAACAAGTACACGTGAAACTTTTTTAGAGTCTCAATTGAGATTTAATCAAATTACCGTAAAAAATTTCATCAAAGGCTTATTGCTATCAGAAGGGTTTTATAATCTTAATTACAAAGTCAATAACAATTATCGTTTTGTTGAGATGTGTGTACAACGAGTTTTAGGTAGGGATACATATAATCAAAGAGAAAAATTGGCTTTTTCTGTAGTTATAGGTTCAAGAGGACTTGAAGCATTTATTGATTTACTAATTAATAGTGATGAATATATTGAAAACTTTGGTGATAATACTGTTCCTTATCAAAGAAGACGTATTATTGCTCAAAGAAGTAAAGGTGAAATACCATTTAATTTAAAAACACCTCGTATGGGTCAAGAATTTCTAATAAAACAAAATATGCCTCAGTTACTTTGGGCTGGACCTGTTAGACAATTTAGACCTCAAGAACAAAAGCCAAAAGCAGGAGATCCAGCATTGTTCCTTAATATGGTAGCTGATGTTTCCGTTATAGCCATTAATTAATTAGTATAAATGTAGAGCCTTTTAATGATTATAATCATTAAGGCTCTAAGTAATAGTAAATAATATAATTTTCCTATTAACTTCCTAATTTAAATGAATCTACAAATAATCCGTAGATTATACCAATGCGAATACAGTTGAATATTTGAAATATAGAATTTTTGAAATATTGATTTTTATAATAAATTCTGCTAATTATTTCGTTTGAACTAACAATTAAAGATCCTGTAATTATTGTCCAATCACCTGTTTGAGCTGGTATAGTTGATAATGCTGTCGACAAAAAAAACCTAAAAACAAGCCTGTTAATCGCATGCTTAAATATGTTAGGCTATAATTTAATTTTGGATTAAGTGGTATAAAATTCATAAATTTAGTACTATTATATTAGTTATTGTTACATGTCTTGTTCGCTCAATACTTGGATCATGTGGTCAAAAGGTTCATTAATTAGATTTTTATCTACATCATTCGAAAAAATTAGCTCTTTTTGTATAATTTGATTTAATAGTTTTATACTCCTTACAGTTGGACTGATAGGTACGTTTAAAGAATTGTAAGTATCTCTTAATCCATCTAAAACTCTTTCATCTAAAATATCAGTACTACCTGCTATTAATGCGTAGCTGGCATACCTTAAATAATACTCAATATCTCGTAAACATGCTGCGTATCTGCGAGTTGTATATGAATTCCCACCAGGTCTCAAAAGCTCAGGCTGTTCTTCATATAATTTTGCTGCAGCCTCTTTGATGATTTTTGATGATTGACTATTAATTAATTCAATAGCTTGAATTCTAGTTAATGCTGTGGAGAAGTAAATATTAATTTCGTTAATAGCAGTTTTATCTAAATATTTTCCTGTTAAATCATATTTATTTAATATATTAGTAACAGCATCTTGCATTTTAATTATCTCCCAAATTGTATAATATATCTATATGTTATTACAATGATAAAATCTATAAAGTGTTATTATAGTTATAGTACTTTTACTACTAAATTATTATACTATAGAATTCTCTGATATACTCTTTCAATATGTTTATTCATATAGATCAAAAATATTGCTTAATTACAGCAATACAAGAAGATCAGCAAATAATAATGTATTATTATGATTATAGCGCATCTGATTATCCTATCTGTTTTACTTCGTATCAATCATCAGTTCTAATTTACAAATTAATCTATTTGTATGATGATTTGAATACTTTATCTATTGTTCATTTGTTATATCTTGCTCAAGAATTATATAAAGCTGAATTATCACTATATTTTAAACAGATATATATACAAGATTAGAGATTTTATTCTTGATTGAAAATTTATCTTTAATATCTTAAAATAGATATTAATATTTAGAGCATGTAACTCAGTGGATAGAGTGTCAGATTCCGATTCTGATGGTCGAAGGTTCAAATCCTTCCTTGCTCATCAATAATTATGGGCTGTATAAAATATAGTAAATATATTATAATTATTTTAGTTATTTATCCATTGGGGCTGTAAGGTTTCTACATACTACATTATGCTGTAAATTTTGAAGATGAAGGCAAGCTATACTTCATTAATCCTAGCTTATTATAAATGCAAAACATATAATTCTTCCTTTATCTAGAAAAACTGTTACTGTATAGTTTTATCGTAACCATTCTAGAAAATAGTTAAGTATATATCTCATAGATTTAACTATTAGTTTTATTATGGAATGCTCTTTATCATAATATGTTAAAGTTAAGTGATTAGATTTATTGATTTTCTTCTTAGCCTATTTGCTTCATTATGAAGGTATGGACGTGGGTTCAATTCCCACCAGCTCCATTTTTGATTCATAGTGATAAGTTTGTCTCTGTATCTTAGTTTGCTTTATGAAAGAAATATATAATATATTTAATTTAATCTATAATTATTCTTTGTTTATAATATAAATTTATGGTTTTTTCTAATTTAATTGCAATGTCTATGAGCAATATATTGGTAGATTTTCTAAAAATAGTTGAAGTCTACAATCATGATACAAAAAAAATAAAGGTAGCTAATTTGGATAAAGCTAAATTAGCTCCTAAAGTTATTGTGAAAACTGACAATGTACCTTGGGTATCTAGTAAATTAACAAAGTATTTTAGTAATGAAGGCAAAACTCAAAAGGCATTAGAAAATACTAGTTTAATATCTAATAATTTTATTGATAATTTAATTCATAAATATTGGCAAGAGACTATTCTTATTTCGCCTTCAAGTTCAATTACGGATAATTATATTAATCTTCTAAGATTAGAAGGTATAGATAATTATAATACTCAACAAAAGGATTTTATGGTACCTTTTGGCAAAGCTCTTTCCTTAGGTCGTATACAATCATCTTCTATAGAATTAAGTAATAGAAATAAGAACAATATAAATTATGTTAAATATACTTGGAAAAAAAGTTTTAATATACCAATAATTAATGACTTAGTAAAATATTTCAAACAGTATAGTTGGAGTTCAAATCATAAGAATTTTTCACTTATTAGCCAGTTAAAAGATCATGGGATCCCTTTATTTACTATAGTAAATGAGTTTAACCAATTAATTATAGCAGAACCACCTGACTCTTTATTAATCAAAGAGAATTGGATGGATATTTTATATAATAAATTACTAAAATATACTAGTATTAGTATGAATCTACAACCGGTCTATCAAGGTCTTTTTTTTGTTAGTTCTAATGATGCTTTTGAGTACAAGAAATATATACAGAGTAAGTACTTAAATATAAGTAATGGGAATAATTTAAATATATTTTCAAGTAGATTAGATGTATATTATCAACTTCATAAGCAACTATCCCCTCAAATACGCTTTATTCTAATACCTGATTTAAAAGAGTTAGGATTACTTATGTTCAAATATCGGTATTATCGTAATATTGTTTTCCATCAAAAGCAATTATATAGCAAAAGTATTTTTCAAGGCCAACCGGTTTATTTAATAAATTCTTTAAAAGCTAAAAATAAAATTACAAAAAAAGTAGAATTGGTTAACTACAATTATTTACTAGATGAAATTGATAATAGTAAAAAAACTGTATTCATGAATTATGAAACAGCTATATGTGCTTGGAAGAAATTTAAGAAAAAGATGACAACATATGACTTACCAGAAAAACCTAAAATAACTGTTTATAATATAGAGAGTCTTATAAAGGATTGTGAAAAACATAGCCTAGATAAAAATCAACAGTTGTTTTTTATACCTGCACAGGAGTCATATAATTTTATAAAACAACAAAAAAGTAATATGGTGTCAAAAAATGTTTTAGATAAAATTTATAAGCAATTAATACCTGTACAGATAATAGCTAAAAGAGTTTTATGGTCTTTAACTAGTCGACAACCTATTAATTGGTAGTAGATACTTTAATAGTATTGAGTGAGTAGTAGTTAAATGATTAATTTGGTAAGTTAATTTTACATATCTTGATTTTATTTTCTTGAATAATATTCCACTACCAATAATTCATTAAGTTGCAATGCTACCCATTCTCTTTCAATAATTGCGTTTACTTTTCCTATAAGCTTTTTCTTATCTAATTCTAGATGACTGGGTATATTTGCTAAACCAGGAAACTGTATATATTGCTCTATTAATTTCTTTGAAGAGGATTTATCTCTAATTGATACAATATCACCTGGCTTACATTGGTAACTGCAAATAGAAACAGTTTTATTATTTATTAAAATATGCCCATGACCTACAAGTTGTCTGGCAGCTGGTACAGTTGGCGCCATACCTAGTCTGAAGATAGTATTATCTAGGCGCATTTCCAGCATCTGGAGTAAAATAATCCCTGTAGAGCCTTGTACTTTTTTTGCTGCTTTAATAATTCTTAATAACTGTTTTTCACTTAGTCCATAGTTAAATCGTAATTTTTGTTTTTCTTCTAATCTTAAAGCATACTCAGATGGTTTGCGAGATTGTTGACTATTTTCTCCAGGTGGGAATGGCTTTTTAGATTTTTTTCTTGTTAAGCCAGGTAGATCACCTAATCTTCTGCATATACGTAAACGTGGTCCTTTATAACGCGCCATATTAGATTCCTTGTCATTGTTTAAGAATATTGTAATATACTCAGTATTTAAACATATTCATTGAAGTTTCGCAAAATTTATTTGACTTAAGCTAGGATGTTTTTTTTGATGTTAGTATCATAATCATATGTTTTCCATCTCTTGATGGTTGTTGTTGAATTTCTGCAATGTTACTTAAATCTAACGCCATCTTCTTTAATAATTCAATAGCAAGATCAGAATGCTGTATTTCTCTTCCCCTAAATGTTATTGTAGCTTTAACTTTATCACCAGCTTGTAAAAACCGTAAAGCTTGATTAATACGTACTTGATAATCATGTGCTTCAATCTTATAGCGCATTTTTACTTCTTTCAAAGATGCATTATGCTGTTTTCTTTTAGCTTCTTTTGCTTTTTTTTCTTGTGTAAATTTATATTTACCATAATCTACTATACGGCAAACAGGAGGGTCTGATTTATCATTAATAGTTACTAGATCAAGCCCCTCTTGATCCGCTATTTTAAGAGCTTCCTCTGCAGAATATATACCAATTTGAGAACCTGATATATTTATTAATCTCACTCTTAAGTATTTTATTTCTGTATTAATTGGTGGATGCTTAGAATCACTTTTTTTGTTTTTTTTTAATTTATCCAATGCACACGTCCTATTTATATTTGTAATATTGTTATTAAAAAATCTTGTGAAATATATGACATTTATTATACCATTATATAAAGTAGAAAAAAATCTAGCCATGATATAAATTATATGAAACATACATTATCAGTACTCGTAGAAGATGAAGCAGGTGTTTTATCTAGAATCTCTAATTTGTTTGCTAGAAGAGGATTTAATATAGCTAGTTTAGCTGTTGGGCCTACTGAAAAGGTTGGCATATCCCGTATTACAATGGTTGTGTCAGGTGATAATAGAACAATTGAACAATTAATAAAACAGTTGTATAAATTAATTAATATTTTAAAGGTACAGAATATAACAAATATACCTTCTGTAGAACGTGAATTAATGTTAATTAAAGTGAAAGCAGGTTTACAAGACCGTTCTTCTATTTTAGAGATAGCAAAAATTTTCAGAGCAAAAATAGTAGATATAGCAAATGAACACTTAACATTGGAAGTTATAGGTGATCCAGGAAAAATATCTGCTATAGAGAAATTATTAAATCAATATAAAGTTACTGAAATAGCTCGTACAGGAAAAATATCACTTACTAGATCTTCTAATGTTAATACAGAATTTTTACGAAAAGCGTGGACAAAGCAAAGCATGCCTTTATTATAATAAGATTGGATTAACATATTCTTATTGTAGCCATTTTCCAGGTTTTTCCACGAAAGATAAGCACTCTTTTAAATCCCATTCAAATTCATTGTTATTAATATAGTTAATACTAATAATAGTTTTTCTAGGAACAAATGTACCTTTATTTAAAGTTTTTTTTTATGTTGCTTCTCAATTAAATTATACGTTATACAATTAGCAGCATGTCTGCAGTTAATACATATGCACATTTTATGTTTTTAATTATTTATGGGGGTGGAGGGACTTGAACCCTCACGATCTAAGTATTGATCAACAGATTTTAAGTCTGTTGTGTCTACCATTCCACCACACCCCCTTTTGATTAAAATAAAGTATATTAGGCGGTACCCAGATTTGAACTGGGGATAAAGGATTTGCAATCCTCTGCCTTACCACTTGGCTACACCGCCTAATTAAAATTAATATAAACACATCGTACCGAAAACCTATATCAATTGTCAATAAGTGAACCTGTGTTTTCTAGTATTTTATATCAAAAATAATCTGCTTTTTAAAATATCTTCTGATTGTATAGTCACTAAATCACTTTTTGTTAAAACTTTATCACCACTAATGAAAATACGATTAGCTTGTCTCATACGTGCCCTATCAATAGCATTACGTATACTTCTTGCATTAGCAAAATGAGGTTGTTTCATTCTTCTAGCTGCGTATTCAAGCAAAACTTGATCTGCTTCTGGAGCAAATCTATACTGTTGTTCCTCTAACATTAATTTAGCTATTTCTAGTAGTTCTTCTGCTGTGTAATCAGGAAAATCTACATGATTAGTTACTCTAGAAGATAATCCTGGATTTGATTCGTAGAATTTTTCCATTCGATCTTTATAGCCGGCAAAAATTACAACTAGATCATCTCTCTGATTTTCCATAACTTGTAATAAAATTTCTATAGCCTCTGCGCCATAATCTCTCTCATTATCTGGTTTATATAAGTAATAAGCTTCGTCAATAAATAGTACACCGCCCATTGCTTGTTTAAGTACTTCTTTAGTCTTAGGTGCAGTATGACCAATATATTGCCCAACTAAATCATCGCGTGTTACTGTCATTAAATGACCTTTTCTAATATAACCTAATCTGTTGAGAATATCTGCCATTTTCATAGCAACAGTTGTTTTGCCTGTTCCTGGGCTACCTGTAAAAGACATATGCAATCCTGGATTGCCTGAAACTAAACCTAAATTATTTCTTAATCTATCTATTAGTAGAAGTGCAGCTATCTCTTTAATTCTTGTTTTTACAGGTTTCAAACCTATTAATTCCTTTTCTAACTCATCAATTACTTCTTGAATTTGAGTTTTGTCATATTCTTCTTGTAAATTTACAAGAGTGTCATCGTGTAGATTTTTATTCATAAGTAAAATACTATTTTATTCTTAATTGCTAAAGAGAGATTAACCTAATTAATCTCTCTTGATTTTAATGTATGCTTATAATACTTATTAAGATAATATTAGTAACGAGAACCCTCTGGTTTTTCAGTAGCGTAGCTACGGAAACAGTATTTCTGATTACGACTAACATCTTCTGTTCTTACCAATTCAAAACCAGGTTCATAAGCTGGTCTGTTGACAATAAAAGATAATACGCAACTTTCAATACCTCTTGTATTATCAAAGGCATTAATTTTGATATATTTATTTTGATGTTGTTTACGACAAGTATTCAATTCATATGTAACTTTAGCAGCATCATTTACATCGAATAACGGTAAACCCCAAAGTTCCCAATAGTTATTACGTGGGTGAGGATCTTCTGTATATTCTATACTGATTGACCAATTTTGTGAAATTGCATAATTGATCTGTTTAACAATTTGTTCGTCAGTTAAATCTGGTAGAAACGAAAAAGTTCCTTGTGTTAGTCTCACTTTTATATACTCCTTATTTATATTTAAACAGATTTTAGAAACTTTAAAGAGAAGCTCTTTAGTATTTTAATTCAACGTAGTATAAAAATTATACGTTTGCTGTTGGAGTTTCTACGAAGTCAGCTGTATCTGTAGAAGTATAGTTAAATGAGATATCTTTCCATAGATCTAAAGCTGTTTGTAGAGGGCCACAGGTTTTAGCTGCATCACGAAGAATTTGTGGCCCTTCTGCTACATAGTCACGACCTTCGTTACGAGCTATTACCATAGCTTCTAAAGCTACACGATTAGCTGTTGCACCAGCTTGAATACCATCTGGGTGACCAATAGTTCCTCCTCCAAATTGAAGAACAACATCATTTCCTAGATAATCTAATAGTTGATGCATTTGACCACAATGAATACCACCAGATGCTACTGGAGTTACTTTACGTAAAGATGCCCAATCTTGTTCAAAGAAAATACCTTGAACTAAATTTGTATCTAAATGAGTTAATAATAAAGTATTATAAAACCCTCTGATCATTTCAGGATCACCTTCTAATTTCCCTACTACAGTACCAGCATGAATATGATCTACACCTGCCATACGCATCCACTTGCAAATTACACGGAAGTTCATACCATGATTTTTTTGGCGAGAATATGTTGAATTACCTGCACGATGCAAATGTAAAATCATATCGTTTTTACGCGCCCAAATAGCCATTGTTTGAATAGCTGTATAGCCAATAACTAAATCAATCATAATAATAACTGTTCCTAGTTGCTTAGCAAACTCAGCTCTTTCGTACATATCTTCCATTGTAGCAGCTGTTACATTCATGTAGTGACCTTTTATTTCACCTGATGCAGCAATAGAGCGATTTACACCTTCCATAGAATATAGAAATCTTTCTTTCCAACGCATGAAAGGTTGAGAATTAATGTTCTCATCATCTTTTAAGAAATCAAGACCACCTTTAAGACCTTCGTATACTACACGACCGTAGTTTTTACCTGATAAGCCTAATTTTGGCTTTACTGTTGCACCAAGGAAAGGACGTCCAAATTTATCCATACGTTCACGTTCTACAATTATACCAGTTGCAGGTCCTTGGAAAGTTTTAAGGTAAGCAACAGGTATACGCATATCCTCTAAACGTAGAGCTTTTACAGCTTTAAATCCAAATACGTTACCGATAATTGACGCTGTTAAATTGGCTATTGAACCTTCTTCAAATAAGTCAATATCATATGAAATATAAGCAAAATATTGATCAGTAGTGTTCGGTACAGCGTCTACTTTATATGCTTTAGCTCTATAAAGGTCGCATGCTGTTAATAAATCAGTCCAAACAACAGTCCATGTAGCTGTAGATGATTCACCTGCAACTGCAGCTGATGCTTCTACAGGATCTACACCTGGTTGTGGAGTAATACGAAACAATGCTAATACATCAGTTTCTTTAACTACATAATCAGGATCCCAATAACCCATTTTAGCATATGGAATTACACCAGATTCATAGCGTTGATTTTTAATCCTTGTCCGTTCTTCTACAGATTGAGACATTCATTCCTCCTTGAATTTAAGGTAGTATCATTAGGTTGTGGTTTTACTAGATTTAATTAAATATACAATTAAGATATTAGTTTGTGTCTAGAAATATAGTAAATATCATACTATACTATTTTAACCTTATAATATAATCTAGCATTATATATGCATCAAATAATTGCATTCTTGTTTATAAGACTGATAATTTTATTTAATCTATAGTATCAATATACACTAATAATACCTATTATTACTAATAACAATCGCAAATACTATATTTTTATGCTAAAATTTTGCAAGCAGTAAAAATAAAAAGGAGGAATAAATATTGTCTGTAGAGCAAGTAGCAGATTCTTCTTTTAATGAAGAAGTTATTAAATCAAGCTGCCCTGTTTTAGTCGATTTTTGGGCGCCTTGGTGTGGTCCATGTAGAATGATTGCTCCGGTGGTTGATGAAATAGCTAATGAGTATGCAGGAAGTCTTAAAGTTGTAAAAATCAATACGGATGATAATCCTAGTACAGCAACAGAATATGGAATACGTAGTATTCCAACATTAGTAATTTTCGTTAAAGGAGAAAGAGTTGATACGGTTGTAGGTGCAGTACCCAAAACAACTTTAGCAAGTGCTTTGCAAAAACATTTAATAGAATAATAACTAAATTATATCAATAAAATACTAATTATCATGTCTAAAATATGCCAAATTACAGGAAAAAAGGCTAATAATGGTTATAATATATCACATTCACATATGAGAACGAAAAAAAAACAAAATGTTAACTTACAAAATCGAAAAATCTGGTCAAGTTCTCGCAACTGTTGGATTAAAGTAAAAATATCAACAAAAGGATTGAAATCTTTATATAAGATATACTAATACATATAGCTTTAATGAATTTTAAATTTAAGTAAGTAGTGACATTTTTTCTAGGATATGATATCATCATAGGCATACAACAAAAAAAGAGAGTTTTGGGAGAATTATTTATGGACAATACAAAAAATAAAGACGAATATAATGATCTATTGCAAGAAAATATACTTGCCATGGAAACACCTGTAGGTTGGTCATCGATCTGTTTAGACAAAACTATAGATTATTATATTGAATGCAATTCAATAACACTAAATCATAACGACGATAATAAAAATTTATCAAATTAATTATATATGTGACACTTTAAAGTGTCACTACAAAGTGCTAGTATAGCTCAATTGGTAGAGCAGCTGATTTGTAATCAGCAGGTTGTGGGTTCAAGTCCCTCTACTAGCTATTAGTTATCAATAATAAAAAATAGAACTAACTTAAGCCTAAATTTTGTAGAATAGGTATGTTAGCTAGTAATAAATAAGAAAAGCCTGCTCCGCCTACAGCACCAACTAAAAAACCCGCCGTAAATTGACCCCATCCTTCATTTGTTTGTAAAGCATCTTTTGAATCATCTTTGTCAAAAGATACATTTCCATACATAGATAAGCAAGTGGTTAATATAACTATTAAACCAACAGCGGAAAGAAAGCCTGATAATAAGGCTACATCTGTGTTTCTTAAAGGTCCTAACTTATCAAATGGTCCAACTAAAAAGTAACCATGGGCCATACCTATTTCTATACCTCTTAGTAAAGGAGATAGTCCTCTACGATATGCGGGTAAATTACTTAAAAGTCCTTTAGTTAAACTTGATGTACTAATTGGTGTTGATAAATTGCCTACATAAGGATCATCATTATAAGGTTGAATAAAATTACTCATATTCTGTTCTCCAGAAGATTATTATATTGTTTTAATTAGTATTAGGTATTAACCTAAATTATTATACATCTATTTGTTACTTCTATGTTATCATGTTAATATCATTTAAAATTTAAAAATGAGCATAGTTTTTAACTAAAAGTTAGCATTTTTAAATATTTTTATTTATCACAAGGATTAACAAGTATGTCCATATTCTTAAGTTATTTACTATTTATTGCCTTATTTACTTCTTTGGCTTTAGGTCTATATTTTAGTTTACAGGCTGTAAAATTAATATAATTTATTTCATATTCAATTATAGAATATGTTATTAAAAAATAAATTGCATCATTTAATAGGTTCTTCAATGTATTTAATATATGTCAAATATAAAAATAGATAAAATTTTAGGTTCTCGCAGAATTAGTAATTATTGGTGGGCAACTATAATTTTGCTAGGTGGATTAGGTTTTTTTCTAGCTGGATTATCTAGTTATCTAAAAACAGAACTACTTCCTTTTACAACATCAATGAATTTATTATTTATTCCACAAGGAATAATAATGACTTTTTATGGTACAGTTGCGATATTAATCAGTATATTTTTATGGCTCACTATTGTATGGAATGTAGGTTCAGGATACAATGAATTTAATAATGAAAAAGGCTTAATCACTATATTTAGATTGGGTTTTCCAGGAAAGAATAGGGTATTAAAATTACAGTATAGTATACAAGAAATACAGTCTGTTAGAGTAATTATACAAGATGGCTTAACTCCTAAGAGAGAAATTTATCTTAAAACAAAAGATCAACGAGAAATACCGCTAACACGCGTAGGTCAACCTTTGCTTCTATCTGAGATTGAGGAGCAAGCTACCTCTTTAGCTAAATTTTTAGGTGTGGTTTTAGAAGGAATGGGCTAAGAAATTTTATTTTGATTAAATATGTGTTACTCTATGGTAGAGTACAAGCGGGTATAGTTTAGTGGTAAAACCTTAGCCTTCCAAGCTAATGATGCGGGTTCGATTCCCGCTACCCGCTTTATATGTATAGACGTCACAATATTTTATTGCATCTGGCTGGATTCGAACCAGCGACGTTCCGTTAAGAATGGCGGATTATTAGAGTCGACTTATTTAAAATCTCTCTTACAAAACCGTACATGAAATTTTCACTTCATACGGCTACTACCTACAGTGTTTTATTAAATTTGCTGTGCACCAAATTTTTTTTTGACCTTTATATTTTTTTCTTAACCAATTATTTAAGATATTATCTATTACTCTACACAATTTTATAAAATCGGTATCACTAAAGCATATTTTATATTCCTTATAAAAAAGAGTAAAGCTTCTCTGAATTTTATTAATGGACTTTATAATATTGAGTTTTGTATTAGGTCTTAACCTACCTAAAAAATCTTTTTTATATATACTCATTTTAATCATCTTAACGTAAGATTTTAATACACAATTTTTTGTTTCATATCTATATTGTGCATATTTTAAATTAGCTTTTGCTAAATTAAGGATTAAGTTAATAGATTTGAAAAAGAAAAGACAATCATCAAATACATGCTTTTTTTCTGCAGTATATATGATATTAAGCTTAGATATATCTGTAAAATACATATTAAATATTCTTAATTTATTGTATTCTTTAGCTCTATGAAATACTTTTGTTAAAGTAAACCACTCTATTCCACAATAAATGATACATTTAATAGCTCTATATAAATCATCATAATAATTACTTGTAGTGTATTGATTTGAACAATTATATTTTAATGGCTCCACGATACGCTGCTCTTTCATCCAAATTTTGAATGTTGAGTCGATTTGTAAAGACGATTGAACTTTAGCTAATAAATTATTAATGTTAATATATTTGATATATGATGTGATACTAAATATATAGCAAAGATTATTACTACTATGTTTGCTTATTATAGAATCTAATGTTTTTGGTATAAAATTAGTGAAGTATTTTGATATACGAGGTTCTAATTTTGCTTGCCACTCTGGTTGAATACATAGATATAGAATATTTTGTTTCACTTTATCTGTAATACAACAATTAGACTGCTCTTTTCTTAACAAACATATTAGTATATCTCTCTTAAAAAATTCTGTTGAGCTATATGTTTCACTATTATATTTCAGGTAATATCGATATATAAATTGGTCAACATCTTCAATACATTTGAACTTTGCTTCAAGAGAGTTAATTAAAATAGATTGATTATGTTTTAGGTCTTTTTGATTACATTCTTGTGAAGCTCTATAAATTTTGTTTTGTAAAATAAATATACGTTCATTAATTTGCTTCCAAGGTAAACTTTTCCATGACTTGTAGCTTTTTAAATGATAACTGAACATAGATATTTTACTGCTTTTGCAAATTGATAAAGACACAATTAATTTAACTGATAGGTGCAATACGTATTACTAAATTAGTATTATTATTGCTTCTTACTAAAAAGAATATATAGATAGCCTTCAAATTTCAAAATATTTTTTTAGTTACTCCGTTCCATATTTTCTATAAAATATATTTATTGACTTAGGTCCACTCTATATGTTAATAACCACTCTTAAAAATCACACTTTAGTTAACTCATATTAATAAAGCTTAGGGGTTTTCAAATAATTTTATGAACTATTGATTTTAACATTTTATTCAAGTGTTCGTTTTCCTAACCATATCAATATTCCATTTAGTCTGCTTTATTTAAATATAATTAAGGCATATGTATAATTAAATTGACTAAAAGAGTTTATTCGTGATTTCAAATAGCTAATTTTATTTAGCAAAGAAAATATAGTTTTCTAAGCGTTTAATTTAATTAATTACTTAGTTTCTAGTTAGCTAGAGTCTGACAATTCTTTGAAAGACCTCTAACACCTTGAAAACGGGTCGCACATGAGTCCGCTGCCTTCGGCCTCTCGGCCACAGATGCTATAAATATAATAGTATAGTATAGATGCAAGAAAAATCAAGAGCTTTATTCATTCATATTATGATATGTAGCTACTGCTGATGGTGAAATTTTATTCAGGTAACGAAATATCCAATATTTGAAGATAGTATCTAAAATTACAGGGAAAGTTGAAATAAATAAAAATATAAAATCTCTACTTTCTGGTAAACCAAAATGCCTTAGAATAACTTCAATTATTACTTCCCAACCATGCGGTGAATGAAAACCTACAAACATATCTGTAAATAAAATAATTAGGAATGCCTTAGCTGTATCACTTAAACCATAAATTAATTCATTAATAAAAGATTTCAGAATAGAGAATTGCCTTTTATTAGTTATTAATATGGAAACAAAAATAGTACAAGATAACAAATCAGCTAAAATATTTTTAACGGCATGTGAGCTTTCATTCGCATATTGTTGGGCTAATTCTAAAGCTTTATCCGTCATCCTATAATTTATAGTTTTTTGTGAAACATGATTTAGTTTACCTATTAGGATTTCAAAATGTAATTTTTCTTCAAAACGTTGTAGCTCAGCGAATGCTCTTTCTTCTTGTGAATGATTTAAAAAAATACTTTGATGATTTTTATTCCATAAATAATTAACGAAAGGACCAAATAGTAGACTCTTTGAAATTTGATTAATCAAGATAGGCATAATTAACAAGAAAATCACGTACTTGACTGATGTTAATGTTTGATATCTAGCTACTTTAAAGTCCTCTAGAGCTTCAACTTCAGCATTTGGGTCTAGTTCTTTTTTAAACTTATCAAACAGTTTACTAATTGATCTAGGAATAATTCCTACTTTATCTACAGGTGATTGATTAATTTTTTTTAAATTCCAATATTTCATACTTATTTTATTTGTATATTTAATTTGGCTAAAAATAAATTAGAATAAGATGAAAAATTATATTATTTTTAATTATACAATTTAATTCTAAAATTCTTGCCATATGTACAATATTCTCCAAAGTAGTATGGAGTTTCGCCGAAGTCAATTAGCTTTTCATATAAATATTTCATATTACCCAAATCAGCTGAACCATAATATGAAAGCTGATAAAATTTATATCAAGGATTATCATAAACATATATATAGAAAAAGTCTATCGAATAAATTTTCTTTATATCAACAAAAAATATATAAGCTTGTAATTTTATCAACAGATCAATTACTAAAAAAAATCTTTTATCTAATAAAACTAGAAGGTTATTTTAATAGAATAAAGGTTTTTCGTATTTATAATAATAATTGTCAACACTTTTTGATAGATCTTCATTTGAATCCTGTTATTAAATCTATACAAATAATACATTATAAAAAACTAATAATACCGTATGGCTTTGTCTGGAAAATTTTTTTAGAGCATTTAGGTCAACCTAAAAATTATTATTTAATCAATAAAACAATGAAGGTTATACTTTTATGGTATAAATCTAAAGGATTTCTTTGGGTTCAAGCAAAATTAATTAATCAACATATAACCAACTGTATTTCTCTTAAAATTGATGAAGGCTTAATAAAAAAGATAAAATTTATTTGTGAGTCTTCTTCTTTTATTAATAAAAAACTTGCTGACGAGATGAATTTATTAATTCAACAAGAATTGAAAGTATATTTAGGTAAAGTTTTAAATGTTTATTCTTTAGAAAAAGGTATAAGAGTCTTGAAGAATAGAAATTGCATTTCTAGTTGCAACTACAAAATAGTTAAGTATACTAATGGTGTTTATATCTTAATTAAATATTCTATTTCTGATAATCAAATTATACAATATACTAATAATTCTACTAGAAAAAAGAATTCTTTTATGGCATTACAACAATTATACATATATAGCTATTATTATATAAATTTTTACTACTCTAAATATTTACATATATTAACTTTACTGCCTGATCTATCAAGCTATACCAAGCATGCAAGTCTTTTATATAATAAAAAAAAACCATTAATTTTTGCAAATTTTCGTGTGGGTATTTATAAACTTTATATTAAAACTATTATATATAGAGATGATTCTTCTATTAAAAGATTATTTTTTTCTGATAGGTATCAAATTTTATTGAGTATAATTTTTCGCATAGAACCTAATAATATTTCTTTCTTGAATACACATCTATTCAATAAATTATGCTTATATTATCGTTTATTTAAAAATGTAAGCTATAGTTTAATTAGATTAAATTATAATAAAGACTACATTATCTTAAGTAAAATTAAAACTTTATATATGAATTTAGGTAATTTGCAATTTTATTTTAAAGTTATAAGATCATATATTTTAAAGTATTTTAAAGGTTCTTATGATTTAATAATATATGCTAATTTATATATTAAACTATATAAAAATATATCTAATCGTCTCTATAATTTGATGTATTTAAATCAACATTTATATATTCATTACAAAAATAAAATATATTTAGACTCTATTCTTTCTTATTTAAAAAAACATATTTTTACTATATCAATTAATACAGATTTATTTATTGGAGAAAACCGTAATTCTTATCTTTTCTCTTTTAATTTTAATCAAATTAATAATGTGTATCTTACTTTCATTAATCGGTCTAATTTTGAGTATAATTTATCATTAACTAAATACATTGGTTTATACGGTTTTATAAATTCAGTTATATATAAAAGTATAAATTATAATAGAATACATCTATTTTCTCCTATTTATTCCAAAATAGACGATTATATAATATATTTGGATAATTATCTGGGATTAGGTATTCAATTGAATCCTTTAATTAAAGAGATTCCACCTATTAGAATGGAAGTTGCTTTTGATAAGAAAGGATATAAAATGATTCATTTATATATAAGTTATGAATATAATAATTATTAATTAAAAATAAGGTATATATTCATGTTAAATTTAAATTTTTTTTTAGAAAAATTAAAAGGGAAATGGCATTCACATCAAACGATTTATTTTATATCTAGTAAAAAGGTAAAGAATTATAAAAACATAGTTACTTTAAATGACGATTATTTTGAAAAAGAGAATGGCAATAAATACCATGTATTACATACTATTGATGAAAAGTTTATAGATGGAAATTTCATTTACTCATATATTATATTAAGCAATAATTGTATAAAAATTTCGTCTGAGTCTAAACTCGACAATATAAAATATATTGAATACATGTATTTCATTAATCAAAATTTGCGAATATCTATAACATATCTAATAAATATACAAAAACGTTTAGCTGTCTCTTTTAATTCTTATATTAAACAAGCTAGTTATTTAAGTTAATACTAATAGCTTAATAAACTATTAGTACTAATTGTGTTTTATTCTAAATCTTTTCTATTAGGATTTCTTGATGGGTCATTTGACAAAAATCCAAAGAAGAATAACGAAATAAAGAAAATAACAGTTGTGTATACAAAGATTTTTAATGTAAGCATCCTAATGTTCCTGAAATTATTTTGACACAAAGAATAATGATTAAGATTAAAATATCTTAATTATCAATGAATTATATTGTATACGAAAAATATAAAAGATAAACCATTTACTTAAACAAAATTATTTAAAATATTATTTGTCGGATGAATATCATAAATATTGAAAAGTATAAATTTATTTATTCGGCCGTTAAATAAATTTTTTTGTTTTTTTAAAGATATCGCTGCTTCTATAACCACATTATCTCCTGATCTATATAACTCTATTAAATCTTTAGCCTTCTCTCCTTGTGCTAATGCTATAACCTTATAATATTGTAATGTTTTCTTATTATTTGGTATAATGAGTTTGATATATACATAATATTTATCGTAAATCTTAATATATCTCTGTTGGCTTACTACTTGGCACATAAAAACAGAATAATTCATTTTTCAATCTCTAATTAAAAATTTTGATCATCATATATGTTATTATCTGATGTTTGATAATTTAATTCCTTTAATTTTTTCATAATTTTCGCAAAATATTCTTGAAAATAATTTTCTAAATTTTCTATATCTTTAAAGTCTAATTGCATCAACTTAAAAACTTCGCTCATAGAAGCATCAAATTTATCTCCGCTAACAATTACTTCAGTAAAAGCAAGCCTATCAGATATATTCCAACTCCATTGGAAAAATTCAGTTAATTTACGTGATATTTTTAATACTACTATAGGTATCTTAGTAATTTTTGATCTTTTTCCTGATAATTTTTCACATAATTCAATAATCTCAGAAGAAGTCCAAGATCTATTCCCAACTAATGGTAATAATCTATTTTTTGTTTTGGCAATAGATAAACTTTTAATAGCTAATTTTGCTATATCTTGAGTATCTATATAAGCAATAGATGTTGATTCACCTGTTATCCAAACAGATTTTTTCTCTAAAATTGGTAGAGCATACTGATTGATTAGACCCTGAAAGAAACCTGATAAAGTAAAAATAGTATAATTTATTTTAGAGTTACATAAATAGTCTTCTATTTGAATTTTTAAATTCATTAATGGTATTTCAGGATATTTATAAGCATTTAAAATAGAGAAAAATATATAACGTTTAATTTTAGCTTTACATGCGCAATCAATTAGAATTTCTTTACCATATAAATCGATTTGTTTAACATTATATAAATCTGAGGGTCTTGCAGTAGCAGCATCAATTATTGCTGTTACACCGTATAAAGTTGGTGGAATTGTTTCTGGTAATTTTAAATCTCCATACACTAATTCTGCTCCCCATTCTTTTAAAAAAGCTGCTTTACGAAAATTTCTAACAAAGCATTTAACCTGAAATCCTTCATCTAAAGCTCTACGTACTATTTGTCTTCCTAAAGTTCCTGTGCCACCTAAAACTAATAATGTCATATTCTGATTTTTTATTGGGTAGAGAGGGAATCGAACCCTCAAAACTAAAGTTGTCACATTTTGAGTGTGATGCGTATACCAATTTCGCCATCTACCCTATTATACATAATATATATATTTACAATTAAAAAATACACTATCTGTTTGATCTATACATAATAGTACTATAGTTAATTTATATGCAAATTAATTTTTTAAATCGTTACTTATATTTTCCTAATACATGGTTACATAATGTAAACTCTAATTCGAAACTGAATGTTATATCTGTAATATTGTATTTTATCAGCTATATGAATCTGCAATATCTCATTGCCTTTTTTATATTATCTTTTTTAACGTTTCTTAGCTTAAATTTACCTAAGAAATATTTATTGAATAGTTTTAAAGTATTATTAATTATACTAATACCTTATATACTTACTATATTAATTAAACAAGCCATTAGTAGTAGAGTTTATAGTCAAAATATACATATTTACACATCTTATTTAGTCAAATTACGTAGTGTACCAGATACAAGAAACAATATATATATAAACAAATATATAATTCAAATCACATGTCAATCCCATTATTTTCCAAGATTTATACTTAAAGGAATTGTAATATCTGTTATAAATTTTCTTTTGTTATATATACTTTTTACTACTACAGTATATGAAGATATAATTTTATATATAATAAATTTTCACCGATTTATTAGTTTTTATACAAATTTCAATAAAAAATATACTATTATGGTAGCATGCTCATCACAGTTTTTAGAGGATATTATCAACTATATATATAAAATTTTTATATCTCTGAAAATACGTAATTATTCTAATATGGAGCTTCTAATTCTTATTATATACAGTATAACTAGTTTAATTAAATTTATTAAAGTATATTCATATAATCTGTCAACAACGATTTATACAAGGTTTAAATATATAGAGAAATAATGACTTATACTATATGATTCTATATATATTTAAATTATATTATCTATAAACAATATACATAACAAAACATGGAGAATAATAATAATGAGCGCAATAAATCTTTAAATAGATTTATCAACCAACCTTATAAATATGGATTTCATACTAAAATCGATTCAGAAGAATTTCCAAAAGGTTTAAATCAAGAGATAATTGAATTAATATCTATAGTTAAAAAAGAGCCTTTATATCTTTCTAAATTTAGAATGAAAGCTTTTAAGAAATGGCAAAATATGACAGAACCTAAGTGGAGTGCATTAATTTATAATAAAATTGACTATAATAATATTATATATTATTCAAAACCTAAATACAAAAAACAACTTAATAGCTTGGATGAAGTGGATCCAGAGATTATAGACACATTTAATAAATTGGGAATACCATTAGGTGAACAGAAAAAACTAACTAATGTAGCTGTAGATGCTGTATTTGATAGTGTCTCAATAGCTACTACATTTCAAAAGGAGCTTGCTGAAGCAGGCGTTATTTTCTGTTCTATGACTGAAGCTATTGAAAAGTACCCCGAATTAATTGAGAAATATTTAGGTTCTGTAGTACCTATCGGTGATAATTATTTCGCAGCTCTCAACTCTGCTGTATTTAGTGATGGTTCTTTTTGCTATATACCACCAAATACTCATTGTCCTTTAGAGCTTTCTACTTACTTTCGTATTAACAATAAAGAATCTGGACAATTTGAAAGAACATTAATTATTGCTGATAAGAATAGTTATGTCAGTTATTTGGAAGGTTGTACAGCACCACAATATGATAATAATCAACTGCATGCTGCTATTGTCGAGCTAATAGCTCTAGAAAATGCAACCATTAAATACTCTACAGTACAAAATTGGTATGCTGGCAATAAATATGGAGAAGGGGGTGTATACAATTTCGTAACAAAGAGAGGCCTGTGTGTAGGTAACAACTCTAAAATTCTATGGACACAAGTAGAAACTGGATCAGCAATTACTTGGAAATATCCTAGTTGTATATTATTAGGTCAAGGATCTATAGGTGAATTTTCTTCCGTTGCCTTAACAAATAATTATCAACAAGCAGATACTGGGAGTAAAATGATACATATAGGTAAAAACACAAAAAGTAAAATAATTTCTAAGGGTATATCTGCTGGTAATTCTATTAATAGTTACCGTGGATTAGTTAAAATTAGTCCTAAAGCTAAATATGCTCGTAACTATTCACAATGTGATTCATTGCTTATAGGGAAAAATTCAAAGGCAAATACATTTCCTTATATACAAGTTAAAAACCCTTTAGCAAAAATAGAACATGAAGCATCAACATCAAAAATAGGTGAGGAGCAATTATTCTATTTTTTACAAAGAGGTATTAGCTTAGAAGAAGCTGTTGGCTTAATGATAAGTGGCTTTTGTAAAGAGGTACTAAATGAACTGCCTATGGAATTTGCAACAGAAGCTGATCGATTACTTAACCTAAAATTAGAAGGTACTGTAGGATAAATTATGAATACAAAAAATATTTTAACTATTAACAATTTATCTGTAGAGATAAATAATAAAATTATTATAGATAATTTATCTATTTCTATTAATACTGGTGAAGTGCATGCTATCATGGGCAAAAATGGATCTGGTAAAAGTACTTTAGCTAAAGTTATAGCAGGTCATCCTAATTATAATATCATTCAAGGATCAATCATTTTAAATAATCAAGATATCACTTATATGGAACCAGAAAAAAGATCTCGGGAAGGTCTTTTCTTGGCTTTTCAGTATCCTGTAGAAATACATGGTGTTAGTAACGCTGATTTTTTACGTCTTGCATATAATGCGCAGCAAAAAGCAAGAAATCAACCGGAACTGGATCCTCTATCTTTTTTTGAACTAGTAAATAAACGAGTTCAATCAATAGAAATGGATACTTCTTTCTTGGCAAGAAATGTTAATGAGGGCTTTTCAGGTGGCGAAAAGAAAAAAAATGAAATTTTGCAAATGAATCTATTAAATAGTAAATTAGCTATATTAGACGAAACTGATTCAGGATTAGATATAGATGCCCTTAAAATAGTTTCTAATAATATTAATAATTTTAAAACAGCTTCGAACAGTATTGTACTAATAACTCATTATGAAAGACTATTAAATTATATAGTTCCTGACTATATACATATTATGGAAAATGGAAAATTAATACATACAGGAAATGCAAATGTAGCAAAACAATTAGAAAGATATGGCTATGATTCCATTAAAGCTAATATATAAGATTTGGTCATTATTTCTAATAGACCAAATCTTATAAAATTATACCATATAACTAAATAGAGTATTTAACTAAACTGTAAAAGCTTGTTTTACATCTTTAATGGATTGTTTTAAAATTTCTTCTGTTTCTGGGTTTAGTTTTTTACTAGTTCTTATACTTTCGCCAAATTCAGGTTTTGAATTACGTAAGTCTTCACGTAAAGCATCAATAAAATCTTTTACACGAGATAATTCAAAATTATCTAAATAACCATTAATTCCAGTATAAATTATAGCTGTTTGTTCCTCAACCGGAATAGGTGAATTTTGTGCTTGCTTTAAGATTTCTCTCAATCTTTGGCCACGAGCCAATTGATTTTGTGTTGTTTTATCTAAATCAGAAGCAAATTGAGAAAAAGCCTCTAACTCAGCAAATTGTGCCAATTCTAATTTTAATTTACCTGCAACTTGTTTCATTGCTTTAATTTGTGCTGCTGAACCAACACGAGAAACAGAAATACCTACATTAATAGCTGGTCGAATACCTGAATTGAACAAATCTCCCGATAAGAAAATTTGTCCATCTGTAATAGAAATAACATTTGTTGGGATATAAGCCGATACATCACCTGCTTGAGTTTCAATAATAGGTAATGCTGTCATACTACCTCCGCCTAAATCAGCATTTAACTTGGCAGCTCTTTCTAAAAGTCTTGAATGTAAGTAGAAAACATCACCTGGATAGGCTTCACGACCAGGAGGTCTACGTAACAATAATGACATTTGACGATAAGCTTGAGCTTGTTTAGTTAAATCGTCATATATTACTAGCGTAGCTTTACCTTTATACATAAAGTATTCAGCTAAAGCTGCACCAGTATAAGGAGCAATATATTGTAATGTTGCCGGATCATCTGCATTAGCAGCTACAATAATTGTATAATCTAAAGCACCCTTATCTTGTAATGTTGATACAACTTGAGCAACCGATGATGCTTTCTGGCCTATAGCTACATATACACAAACAACATCCTGCCCTTTTTGATTGATAATTGTATCAAGAGCAACAGCTGTTTTACCTGTTTGTCTATCTCCTATAATTAATTCTCTTTGACCACGCCCTATGGGTATCATAGAATCAATAGCGGTAATGCCTGTTTGTAGGGGTTCGCATACAGATTGCCTACCAATAATCCCAGGAGCATATGATTCTATTAAACGTGTTTGCGGTGAGTCTGGTAAGCCCTTTGCATCAATAGGTCTTGCTAAAGGATCCACAACCCTACCTAAGAAACCTTCTCCTACAGGTATTTGTGCTATTCTACCTGTAGCTTTTACAGAACTGCCCTCTAAAATATTTCTACCATCACCCATTAGTACAACACCAACATTATCACTTTCTAAATTTAGTGCTATACCTATAGTTTGATCTTCAAATTCTAATAATTCTCCTGCCATTGCTTCATCTAATCCATACACACGAGCAATACCATCACCTACTTGTAGTACAGTACCAACATTAGCAACTTGAATCTCTTGATCATATTTATCAATTTGTTGACGAATGATATTACTTATTTCATCAGGTCTGATATTTACCATTTTTTTTTATAAGTTTTTTTAATATAATATGGAACTTTATATTGCAGTAAATTAAACAGAGCTTAAGTAAAAAGCCATGTTTCTTAATTTACCAGAAATACTGGTGTCAATAATTTTTGAGCCAATTTTTGCAACAAACCCACCTATTAGTGATGTATCAATATTAAATTGTAATTTAATTTTTTTACTATTTGTCATAATCTTTAATTTTTCAGAAAGTGCATTTTTCTGACTTTCTGTTAAGACTATAGCTGTTGATATCTCTACTAGAGTAGTTGATTCAAGTGCATAAGCAAGTTCTAAATACTTTTCAATTATTACATCAAGTAAAGATATTCTACGTCTATCTACCAATACCAATAAAAACTTTAATAAGCTGTCATTTATATTATTAACAAGTAATTCTTTCAATAGATCTTTTTTTAATGAAGAAACAATTAAAGGATTGCTTAGAAAATTTCTTAACTCCCTTGATTCTGATAATAAGTTAGACAAGTATAGAATCTCTGCCTGATTCTGATCAATTATATTTAAATCTTTTACAGCACTTAATAAAGCTTCTGCATATGGTTGGGCTATCTTATATGTAACACTTTGATTTGTCACAACTTACCTCCCAATTGATCAATACTAGAGTTTATAATGTTTGCTTGCATAGAAGGTGTAACTTGATTTTGCAGCTCTGAAGTTACCTTATTAATAGCTAATGATATAATTTGTTGCTGTATCTGTTGCTTTACTTGATATTCTGCTGTTAATATACTAGCTTTACCTGCTATAGTTAATCTTTCTATATCTGATTTACCTTGTGCTAATATAGATTCATGTACTTTTTGCGCTGTTCCTTCTGCCTCTTTTATTATTTGCCCTATAATAATTTGAGTTTGATTTAATTGTTTTTCTGCCTCTGCAAGTCTTACTTTAGCTTGCTGTAACCTTTCTTCAGATTCACTTATAGCAGATAGCACTTTTTCTTGTCTTACATTAAGTATAGAGCCTAAAAATTTTCTTAGAACATAAATCAGACCTGACAGCAAAATAACTATATTAATCACATTAGCTTCTAAAAAATCCGTATTAAAAGCAAAACCTTCCTTTAAATGCTGATTAGCAATAAGATAAAATGTTTGCATCATTATAAATATTAAAAACCTCCTTAATATTTAATCATAGAAAACATATCAAAGATATTTTACTTATAGTTTATAATTTAAATTTATTACTAATTTTGTAATAATTTAATTTTAATTTTTTCACTTAAAGTATCTACCTGTGTTTCCAAAGTTTTCAATGCTTTCTCTTTTTGTATATTAAGTTGCTCGTATGCTTCTGCAATTAACTTTTCTGCTTCCTGTTGTGCTTCTTTAACTTTAGTAGAAACGATTTGTTGGGCTTCCTGCTGAGATCTTTTTATAATTTCTTGAGCTTCCTTCCGTGAAGTAGCCAACTCTTTTTCATGTTTTTTAATAAGCTCATTCGCTTTTAATAATGAAGAAGAAGCCGTTGTTAAGCTATTCTTTATATACTCATCTCTTTCATCAAGAATAAGACTAACAGGCTTATAAAAAAGCAAATTCAAGATAACTGTAAGAAACAAAAATTGTAAAGCCATTAAAGGTAAAGTCGCATTGAAGTCAAAAAGCCCTCCTGTAACAGCTGTATCTGCTTCTTGTGCTGATAATAAAAGTATAAGATATCTCATTATGTGTTTTAAGAATGCTTTTTATAATTTAATTAATACATAAAGATTAATTAAATTTATAAAAAACCTAGTTTTTTATATAACTATTAAAAAACTAGGTCTAAATTGTATAATTAATTAACCTGTATAAGGATTAGCAAATAAGAGTGATAAAGCTACTACTAATCCATAAATAGTTAGCGATTCCATGAAAGCTAAACTTAATAATAAAGTACCACGAATTTTGCCTTCAACTTCAGGTTGTCTAGCTATACCTTCAACAGCATTAGCAGCAGCGCTTCCTTGACCGATACCAGGACCAATTGCAGCTAAACCAACAGCAAGACCTGCAGCTATTACAGAAGCAGCAGAAATAATAGAATCCATAATAAATATTATAATAATTCAATAAAAATATAGAAAATTAACAGATTTCAAAATTAATCATTGATAATTATCATCAATACACTAATCACTTTCACCATGGCCTTCTAGAGCTTCCCCTATATATGCAGCAGATAATGTAGAAAAAATTAATGCTTGAATAGAGCTTGCAAATAATCCTAATATCATAACTGGTAGAGGAATTAAAATAGGCACTAGCAAAGTAAAAACCGAAACTACTAATTCATCTGCTAAAACATTACCAAATAGTCTGAAACTTAATGATAATGGTTTAGTAAAATCCTCTAAAATATTAATGGGAAGCAAAACTGGAGTAGGTTCAATATAACGAGAAAAATACCCAAGACCATTTTTTGTTAAACCAGCATAAAAATACGCAAATGATGTCAATAGTGATAACGCTACAGTTGTATTGATATCATTTGTTGGAGCAGCTAGTTCACCTTCAGGTAATTGAATTAATTTCCAAGGTATTAACGCACCAGCCCAATTACTACCTAAAATAAACAGAAAAATCGTTGATATATAAGGTACCCATTGCCTATATTCATGCTCTCCTATTTGATTTTTTGCTATATCTTGCAAAAATTCTAAAATAAATTCCATAAAATTTTGCAAACTTTCTGGCGCTCGCTCTAACTTTCTCGTTCCATAGAAAGAAGTAATTACTAAAACAGCAATAACTAACCATGAAACAAGAAATACTTGCCCATGCAGTTTATAATTACCTATTTGCCAATATAAATGCTTACCAACCTCAACACTTGACATTGGTATATAAGTAAGTAAATTATCGATGTTAGTATAGTACATAGATATTATAATTATAAATTAAATGCGAAAAATAAAAATTTATTAATTCTAGTAAGGAATTAATATTGTTATTACTTTATTTGTATAGTTGATGCAATAACATATATCATCATAATTAATTATATATGCATATATTTATTATTTAGCATTATTGAGTAAATAAAATAATAATATTATATTATTTTATCTGCTTTCTTGACTTTGCTCTACCATACTAGAGACTTCGTTTATGAAATTTTTTTCTTTCTTCTCAAGTCCTGATCCTAAAATAAATTTTTGAAATCTCCTTACTTGAATATTTTCACCCAGTAATGAAATGTGATTTTTTATTAACTCTTCAATAGTTATATCTGTATTTCTGATAAAAGGTTGATTAAGCAAAGCCATCTCTTTTAAGCGTTTTTCAACTCTACCATCAACTATTTTATCTTGTATTTCTTTAGGTTTTTTTCTTATATCTTCTTTACCTAATTCTATTCTAGTTTCACTTTCAATAATGTGCTTTGGTATATCATTTGTATTAACATATGATACAGAAGGACAAGCTGCTATCTGCATAGCTATATCTTTAGATAATTTTTGGAACTCTTCCCTTCTAGCAACAAAATCTGTCTCACAATTCAATTCAATTAATACACCTATCTTAGACCCTGCATGAATATAGCTCTCAATTATACCTTCTGTTGCTATCCGTGACATTTTTTTATCAGCAATAGCTAAACCTTTTTTCCTTAAATTTTCTATAGCGATAGTAATATTGCCATCTGAAGCTTGTAAAGCTTTTTTACAATCCATCATACCAGCACCTGTTTTATTACGTAACTCTTTTACACTTTGCGCAGAAATTTGTATTGACATTCTAATAAAACCCTAAATAATAAATTAATTATCACACTATAAATTTTGTCCTTCTATAATTGCATCTGCAATCTTACTAACAACCAATTTAATTGAACGAATAGCATCATCGTTTGCAGGTATTAAAATATCTATAACTTCAGGGTTACAGTTTGTATCTAAAATACAGATTGTAGGTATACCTAATTTAATACATTCTTGTATAGCTGTAGTCTCTCGTTTTTGATCTACTATGACTACAAAATCAGGCAATTTTTTCATGTGTTTAATACCTTGCAAATATTTACTCAACTTACTTAATTCTCTACGTAACATAGAAGCCTCTTTTTTAGGTAAATCGGCGATTATGCCTGATGATTCTTGATATTCTAATTGTTTCAATCGTTCAATTCTTGATTTAATTGTAACCCAATTAGTTAACATACCTCCTAACCATCTTTGATTTACATAGTAAGAGTTAGAGCGTAATGCTTCGGACTCTATAATACCTGCTGCTTGCCTTTTTGTACCTAGAAACAAAAACTTTTTTCCCTTACTTGACGAAGTCTTAACAAACTCATAGGCTTCTGTTAAAAGTTGTGCTGTTTGCACTAAGTCAATAATATGTATACCATTACGTTCAGTATAAATATAAGGAAACATTTTAGGATTCCATCTTCTCGCTTGATGCCCAAAATGTACACCTGCTTCTAATAAATCAGCCAAAGAGATAATAGCCATAATAATGTATAAATTAAAATTCAATCAACGGATTTAATACCTATATACTTAAACTTTTAAAAAAAATATAAAAGAATCATAAAAATGATAACATAATAAACATTAATAAATAAATATATTAGTGGTCGTAAGATATCATTAATAAACAAATTAATTAGACTAATTCCTATCATCTAAAATGATATCTTCAAAACTTGAACCACTATCTTTTATTGAAATATCTATATTTTTCTGACTCGTAAGATCTGAACTTAATAGATTATTTGAATCTCTTACAAGAGGATTATTATAAACATTAAAACCTGTGCCTGCCGGAATTAATCTACCAATAATTACATTTTCTTTTAGTCCTCTTAGCCAATCTAATTTACCTGATATAGCCGCTTCAGTTAAAACCTTTGTGGTTTCTTGAAAACTAGCTGCAGAAATAAAACTTTCAGTATTTAAAGAAGCTTTTGTAATACCCAATAAAATTGGATGGTATAAAGCTTGTTCTTTATTAAGCATCAATAAAGATCTATTTGTAGACTCTATTTCCTGAAGCTCAACCATCTCACCAGGTAAATATCCTGTTGCTCCACCATTTTCTATTTTCACTTTAGATGTCATTTGCTTAACGATAATTTCTATATGTTTATCTGCTATATCAACATCTTGAGATTGGTAAACTAATTGAACTTCTTTAACTAAAGATAATTGCACTTCTAATAAACTTAAACGGGTAGCATCATAAAGATTTAAACCTTTATTTAAAAAAGTACGAAATTTCGTTTCTAAGATAATATGAGGATTTAAAGTGCTATCTGATTTTTTACGTGCCTCAAGAATTTCTTCAATTCTAGGTAATCCTTGTACAATATCACCTGTTTTAGCTCTTTCAAAAATTAAGGTTGCTATATTTTCTCCTCTTTTCACTAGACTATTATGATTTACATGGACAAGAGAACCATCTGATATTAAATAAGGCCTACCTATTTGCATAGTAATTTGGTTATCACGTACAGCAACAATTTTGCCAGAATCAGTTGTAATTACATTGGTTGCTATTTCGTCACCTGAATAAACCCAGTCATTAATTCTAACATTAATTGACTGACTATTATTAATAGAGAATACTCTCGTATCTAGTTGGCTTACCATTAAAATGCGATTACCACTCATAGTATTATTTTGTATAGCAACTACTGTACTTTCGTTTGAGCAAAAAATTTCTGTTTGCGCAATTATAGAACCACTACAGATATGTTGGCCATCTTTGACTAATAAACGAGTATTAACCTTTAAGTCTTGATAACCTAAAGTATCAATGTCTTTAAAATTTAAAAAATCAACTGTTAAAAAGTTAAGTAAAAATATATCTTTAAAAGTGTTTTCTCTTCTTAATTCTATAAAACAATCTAACGTAGACTTTTCATCTTTAATTGAAGCAATTAAATGTGTACTTATTAAATTTACGCCTGTAACCGATTTAATTCTTTCTCCATCTTTAAAAGAAGTTTTTCTTACTAATTTTAAATTACATATATCTGTTGCAAAAGAATCATCTGAAGCTTGAAAATAAATTTTTTTATCTGGTATAGAATAGACGCTTACTGGTCTAATCAAAAGAAAAGATTTATTATTATATATGATACTTTCCCAATATACTAATTTATCAGATTTAATAGTATTTAGAAGTATTTCTCCAGGCCTTAGAAAACCACGATTTTTTTCTGAGAAGAGCTCAATTTTATCTATTGGTATATCATATATTTGACCAGGCTTAATAATAATCTCTCTAACTATTCCATCTTTATGCCTAATTTCGAGAATTCCCGAATTGCTAGCAAATATATTCTTCATAATTTCTGTACCAACTTCAATAAACTCACCATGTCTAACAAGTAGGAGAGAAATATCTTTATTAACTTCATGGGTTTCTTCAGCAATCCATAATATATAACCTGAGCCTAATACATTATAATATTTTTGGTTACTTTTATCCAAATCCTGAATTAAAGATAAATCTAGATATTTAATTATACCTCCTGTCTTAGTACGATATAAATCTGAAGCAAGATCCGCTATAATCTGATTATTAAATATTTTATCATTAGATTTTACTTTTAGAATAAATTGGTCATTTTTATTTGTTTGTAAAATATACCTATTTTGATTCACTTTATCTAACCTAACTTTGGCATTTATTAAAGTATTTGAAGATGTAATTACAGATATCTTTTGACTCGTTTTATTATTAGAATCTTCTTCAAAACGTACCTGCCCATCATACCTACTAATGATTCTGGTTCGTACTATTAAATCATTTTCCCTTATAACTTGACCTGTAGATATCATCAGTTGAGCATTTTGAGGCATGTCATACACTTTTCCAGATAAAATCCAAATGACACCTGAGTTTTGAGCCTTTTTCAAATAATTATCCTTATCTTTAATTTTTTGCAAATCTAAATCCGTTAAGTGAACAATGCCTGAAAAATCTGTGAATATTGCTTTTTGTGCTCTTTCTGTAATCATTCTACTACTTAAAGGATATTGTGCAATAATGTCACCTTTTTTCACAGAAGATTTATGGTCTACTAAAATTAAAGCCCCCTTTGTTAAATTAATAATTGAAACTTTATTATTATATGAAATTAATTTTAGATAGCTATCTGAATCAATACGCATAGCATGATTACCATGACGAGTTCTTGCAGGATATAACTGGTAATCATTGGGATATTCAACAAATCCATTAATATCACTAATAATAGTTTCAGCTAATTGACCTGTAAAAACACCACCTGTGTGAAAAGTTCTCATAGTTAATTGTGTACCAGGTTCACCTATAGATTGAGCAGCTATAATCCCAACAGCTTCACCTATATCTACAGTCTTTCCATGAGCCAAATTCCAGCCGTAGCAATACTGACATACAGATTTATGTGATTTACAAGTTAAAGGAGATCTTATTAGTACTTTTCTTATTCCAGAATTAATTATACAGTCTATTAAATCAGGACTTAATGATTGACCAGAATATGCGATTAAATTATTAGAATTCATAGAGTAAAGATTTTCTGCCAGAACTCTACCCAAAAGAGCCTGTTTTAAGGATATACAAATATTATTATTATCTAGCATATCTTCTATAAGAATTCCACTCTTCGTTTTACAATCAATGTCTCTAATTATAACATCTTGTGCAACATCCACTAAACGACGTGTTAAATAGCCTGAATCGGCTGTACGTAAAGCTGTATCAACTAGACCTTTACGAGCTCCGTAAGAGGATATAAAATAATCTGTAATTGTTAAACCTTCTCTAAAATTAGTTGATATTGGCAAATCTATTATCTGTCCTTGCGGATCTGCCATTAGGCCTCTCATACCTACTAATTGCCTAACTTGAGATATATTCGCCCTAGCACCTGAGAAAGCCATCATATAAATAGAATTTAAGGGATCTGTATCTCTGAAATACTTAATTACTTCCTGTTTTAAATTTTCACTAGCATTATTCCAAGTGTCTATGGTTCTTTGAAATCTTTCAACTACAGTAATCTGACCACGCTTATATAAGTTATCTGTTTCTTGTATTGATTGTATTGTTTGGTCTAATAATTTTTGTTTTACTGGAGGTATACGCAAATCTTCTAAGCTTAATGATATACCTGCTTTAGTTGCATAATAAAATCCTAAATCTTTTAATTTATCTGCCATATTAGCAGCTCTTGCAATACCATAATTTCTAAAAGCCCAGACTATTAAATACTTAAGTTGAGACTTATCTATAACTTGATTATAAAAACCTATTGATTCACTAATCTTTTTCATAGAACTTATTTACTACTCATTTTTAATTAATTGTTTAAAGACTCTTGTATTGCCTGGTTAAAAAATATACGCCCAACTGTAGTTCTCATATATTGCACTATAACAGAACCATTTATATCTTTTTTAATTATTTTATCTATAAATATATCGGTAGTAGTACCATCTAGATTAACTTTAGTAGTAATTAAATTATTCTCAATTACATTCTGAGTATTAACATTAAATCTGACCCAAATCAACGCGTGTAAATCTATTTGCTTCTGTTCATATGCCATAATAGCATCATATAAATTAGAAAAATACTGTCCTTTACCTTTACTAGCAGATGGGTTATTAGTTGTCAGATAATAGCAACCTAGAACCATATCTTGGCTAGGCATTAAAATGGGTTGACCTGTTGCTGGAGATAAAAAATTATGTGGTGCTAACATAAGTAAACGAGCCTCTGATTGAGCTTCAAGAGAAAGTGGTATATGAACAGCCATTTGATCACCATCAAAGTCAGCATTAAAAGCAGGGCAGACTAAAGGATGAAGTTTTATCGCTCTGCCTTCAACTAGAATAGGCTCAAAAGCTTGAATACCTAATCTATGCAAAGTTGGGGCTCTATTTAACAAAACAGGATGCCCATGAATTACCTCTTCTAAAACACTCCAAATTATGGCATCACTTTTTTGAATAATTTTTTTGGCTGCTTTTATATTATTAACTAGACCTTGCAATATTAATCTATGTATTACAAAAGGCTGAAAAAGCTCTAGTGCCATTTCTTTGGGTAAACCACATTGATGTAACCTTAAACTAGGCCCTACTACAATTACAGATCTACCTGAATAATCAACTCGTTTGCCTAAAAGATTTTGTCTAAATCTCCCTTGTTTTCCTTCAATAATATCTGATAAAGACTTCAAGGGGCGATTATTTGCTCCAACTACAGTTCTACCACGACGACCATTGTCCATTAGTGCATCAACGGCTTCTTGTAGCATTCTTTTTTCGTTCCTCACAATAATTTCAGGAGCAAGAATTGCCTTTAATCTAGCGAGACGATTGTTTCGATTAATAATTCTTCTATAAAATTCATTTAAATCAGCTGTTGCAAATCTACCTCCATCTAACTGAACCATAGGTCTTAAATCAGGAGGTATTACTGGTACTATAGATAAAACCATCCATGCGGGATAGGCACCAGTAGAAATAAAATTTTCTAACAATCTTAACCTCTTCATTTTTTTGCTAAATTTTTGTGAGGGACTTTTAGAAAATTTTGGAGGAGTTAATGATTCTTCTCTTAGAGAATTTACTGTATCTTGTAAATTAATATCTTTAAGTAATTTATATATCGCTTCAGCACCTATACTAACCTCTATGCCAAATAAACTAGATGATTGGGGATATAACTGATCTTCTAACGCTCTCCATTCATAACCTTCTAATAACTGTTTATAATGAAGTTTGTCATAATCTCCAGGATTAGTAACAATATAAGAATGAAAATATACTATTTTTTCGACATCTTTGACGCTTAAATCTAATGCCAAAGATATATAACTAGTACTTCCTTTAAGATACCATACATGAGTTACAGGAGCAGCAAGATCAATATAAGCCATTCTGTGGCGACGAACTTTAGATTCTGTTATTTCCACACCACATCTTTCACAAACCACTCCTCTATATCTAAATCTTTTATATTTACCACAATGACATTCCCAATCTTTGACTGGTCCAAAAATACGTTCACAAAATAAACCATCCATCTCAGGTTTTAAGGTTCTATAATTAATAGTTTCTGGCTTAGTTACCTCGCCTACTATTTGACCATTAGGTAATGTTCGCTCGCCCCAACTCTTAATTTTTTCTGGAGAAGCTAAGCTTATACGTACATAATCAAAATATCTTTCAAATTTAGTCATTGGTTTGTCTATCGATAAAAATTTAAATATTCTCTGATATATCTAGATTAAAGTACATATCCTGCTGTATTATATCGCTACTATTCAAATAATTATGTGGGGGGTTTTTAGTGTTTTTTACAAGACTATTATTGGAGACTAAATCAACTTCTACCCCTTGATTTTCACCATTCTCAAGAAATTCTACTTTATGGGCAGCTATATCTAAACCTAGTGCTTGCAATTCTCTCATCAAAACCTTAAATGATTCTGGTGTTCCTGGCTTAGGAATAGGCTTACCTTTAACAATAGCATTTAACGCTTCATTCCTACCTTGCATATCATCAGATTTTACTGTTAACAATTCTTGAAGGGTATAAGCAGCACCAAAAGCTTCTAAAGCCCAAACTTCCATTTCGCCTAATCTTTGCCCTCCATGTTGAGCTCTACCGCCAAGAGGCTGTTGGGTTACTAAAGAATATGGACCTGTAGATCTAGCATGAATTTTATCATCTACCAAATGAACTAACTTTAATATATAAGCCTTACCAACTGTTACTGGATTATCGAATGCTTCACCTGTTCTACCATCAAAAAGTTTCAATTTACCTGGATGTAAAGAATTAAATAACCAATATTGCTTATTATTAACCAAACTAGCTTGTTTCAATTTATTATTTATAAGAGCTCGGGAAGCTTCTGGACCATACATTTCATCAAAAGGTATAATTTTAAATCTCTTGTTTAAATATTCACCTGCTAAACCAAGCAAGCATTCAAACAACTGACCCACATTCATTCTGGAAGGAACACCTAAAGGGTTTAAGACTATATCAATAGAAGTACCATCTGGTAAAAATGGCATATCCTGTTTGGGTAAAATACGCGATATAATACCTTTATTACCATGTCTACCAGCCATTTTGTCTCCTACTTGAATTTTTCTTTTCTGAGCTACATAAATTCTTATAATTATATTTGTACCAGGAGGTAATTCATCTCCATTACTACGCTTAAAAATTTTAATATTCACAACTCGCCCTTTAGCTGCATTTGGTAAACGTAATGAAGTGTCTCTAACATCTCTAGCTTTTTCTCCAAAAATAGCTCTTAATAATTTACCTTCTGGTAACTGATCAGCTTCACCTTTAGGAGTAATTTTACCAACTAAAATATCTCCTGCATCAACCCATGAACCAATAGATACGATACCATCTTTATCCAAAGAACTAATAGAAATATCACTAACATTAGGTATATCTCTTGTAATTTCTTCAGCACCTAACTTTGTTTGCCTACATTCAACTTCATATCTTTCTATATGAATTGACGTATATAAATCTTGATAAACTAAACGTTCACTAATTAAAAAAGCATCTTCATAATTGTATCCTTCCCAAGGCATGTAAGCAACAAAGATATTGCGCCCTAATGCTATTTCTCCACCATCTGTAGAAGCTCCATCTGCGACTACTTGACCTGATATTATTGTTTGACCAGGCCAAACAATTGGCCTTTGATTAATACATGTATCCTGATTAGAACGATAATACTTTTTCAATCTATAATGGATTGTAGATCCATCTACATTTAAAATGCCTATTTTAGTACCTGAAACATAGCTAACTACACCGTTAGTACGACTAATAATAGTCATACCCGAATCACGTGCTATTTTAGCTTCTAAACCCGTTCCAACGATGACTTTTTCTGGATACAACAAAGGTACAGCTTGTCTTTGCATATTAGACCCCATTAAAGCGCGATTAGCGTCATCATGTTCTAAAAAAGGTATTAAAGAAGTAGCAGCTGATATTACTTGTATAGGTGAAATAGTTATATAATCTAATTGTTCAATAGAAGCAGTAATAAATTCTTGCTTGTATCTTACAGGTATAATTTGTCTTTTTATAAACCCTTTTGCATCAATTTGTGTGTCTGCTGATGCTATACGTAATTCATCTTCTTGATCAGCAGTAATATAGAATAGACCCTTTTCTTTTAAAACTCTACCATTTAAAACTTGATAACAAGGAGTTTCAATAAAACCATAGCTATTTACTTTTGCATAGATACTTAAAGAACCTATTAAACCTGCATTAGGCCCTTCTGGTGTTTCAATAGGACATATACGACCATAATGACTAGGATGTAAATCTCTTACAGCAAAACCAGCTCTATCTTTATTTAACCCTCCTGGTCCCAAAGAACTAATTCTTCGTTTATGAGTTAATTCTGCCAGGGGGTTAGTTTGGTCCATAAATTGAGATAATTGACTTGAACCGAAAAATTCTCTAACAGAGGCCATTAAAGGTTTAGGATTAATTAGATTGTATAAACTTAGAGAATCTAAATCACATATCATCATTCGTTCACGTACTATCCTTTCAAGACGATTTAATCCTAGTCTTATTTGATTCTGTAATAATTCTCCTACTGAACGAATTCTTCTGTTGCCTAAATGATCAATATCATCGAAGCTTCCTATATTTTGTTCTTTAACTTTGATTAAATAATCTAAAGAAGTTATAATATCTTGTGGGGATAATATACGAAAACTTTTAGGGATTTTTAAATTTAGTTTTTGGTTAATTTTATGACGCCCGACTTCACCTAAATCGTATCTTTTAGGATCAAAAAAACGTGCATATAAAGTTTGTTTAGCTACATTAACTGTTGCAGGTTCATTAGGACGTAACTTACTATATACAATTAGCAAAGCTTCTTCATCTGTAATCTGTTTTACTGATCTTTTTCCAATCTCTTTATCTAGTTCTTTATTTTCATATAAGTTAGATGCTTTAATCAAGAAAGAATACTGATGCAAATTTTTTTTAATATCCTCTTTACTTAAGCCAATAGCACGTAAAAATACATATGCATTGACTTTATGAGTTTTATCAATTTTAACCCAAATTTGATCTTTTGCATCTATTTCTAACTTTAGCCAAGAACCACGGTTAGAAATTAAACTAGCACTATATACTCGTTTATTATTTTTATCTAATTCTTGTTTATAATAAATACCTGGACTACGCACTATTTGATTAATAATTACTCTTTCCGTACCAGATATAATAAATGTGCCCCTATTTGTCATCAAAGGCAAGTCACCGATAAATACATACCTTTTTTTATACTTTTTACTACTATTATGTTTATTTAATAAATTTAATTTATGATCAATTTCTTTATTCTTTTTTATAACTTCTGTATCACGTCTAGTTAACTTTGAAGGTATATATATTTGAACACTATATGTTTTATCTCTACTTTTTGCTTTTCTAACACTATAACGTGGAAACTTTAATTTATAATCACTACCAAAAAACTGCAATTCCAAATTACCTGTTGGATCCATAATTACAGGAAATGAATCTAGCACTTCACTCAGGCCATACAATAAAAAATTTTTAAAGCTTTGTCTTTGTATCTCTGCAAAATCTGGGCAATTAAACTCACTAATTATTGGTGGCATTAATAAACTCCGTGAATCAATATTTATCTTGTCAAATTTCAAATTGAATAATAGGCTATGAATTAGATAGTAGAAGAAAACTCATTATAGAAATAATAAATTTAAATTATAGACTGCTATATCAGTCTAATAATAAATATAATATTTTAAAAAATCATGTTACTTGTATTCTTTTGTGTAAAGAAGATTTTTTGCGAGCAGCTTTATTCTTGTGTAACACTCTTTTTTTAACAGCTTTATCAATAATTTGATAAACTTTTGATAGCAAAGTTAAAGATTGAATCTTACTAGAATCGTTTTTTTGTATATTCAACAAATATTTTTTTATCCTAGTCTTAATAATAGACTTATACACTTTATTAGTGTGAGCATTACGCAAACTGACTTTATGTTTTTTAATAGCAGATAAATTTTTAGACATAACAACAAAATACAAAGCTTAGTAAAATTATCATAACAATTATAGCATCTATAAATAGTATATACAATAGAGTTGAATTAATAAGGATTAAACTTGATAATTGAACATACATTATGAGATAATATCTTTGAACAAACAATATATCTTATTAATTAGAATATGGGTAAAAATAAAGGAGCACGTATTATCATTACATTAGAGTGCTCTTGCCGGAATGTATCTAATCTTAACAAAAGAAAAGTGGGTATATTTCGCTATACTAGCTCAAAGAATAGAAGAAATACACCTCAACGCTTAAAAATTAAAAAATATTGTCCCCATTGTAATAAGCACAACATTTTTAAAGAAATCAAGTAAATATATGGTTTTAAATAATAATCACAAAAAATCTTTTTTCCTAACAAAACATGAAAATTTAGATTATAAAGATGTAGACTTACTAAATAAGTTTACAACTGACCAAGGTAAAATTTTATCACGTCGCTCTACGGGTCTTACTGTAAAGCAACAAAAAAATATCACTAAATGTATCAAACAAGCTAGAGTTCTTGCATTGCTCCCTTTTCTAAATAAAGATTAATCTTAGAGATATTTACACAAATGAAAAGAATTTATTATTAATACTTTTCATTAATAAATTTTTTAGAGCTCTTTTTGTTTTTCTTGTAAATTATATGCTTTAATTACTCCTCTCTCTAACCATAAATTATAATCATCACACATCACTCCACACTCATTACCTTCATAAACTTGATTAACATCATCTTTCAAATGTTTCAAAGAGTCTAATTGGCCTTCATACATTAAATTTTTATTATAATACACTTCTATCCAAGATTTCTTTTCAAGTTTACCTTTAATCACTAAACAACCTGCAACAGAACCTTTATTCATAGAAAAGACTGTTTGAATAACTGCTTCACCAATTAAAATTTTATCATGTTCTAAATCAATAAGATTTATCATAGAATTTTCTACGTAATCTATCAAATCATAAATAACTTGAAAATTTTTCACAACTATGTTTAGAGTATTGGATAAATTTTTCAGGTGAGAGGGGATATCTCTATTGAAACATATAATTAAAGCGTTTGTATTAAAAGCTAACTGTAAATCATTTTGAGATACTTCTCCTGAATAGGCATTTAGAATATTGATTTGTACTTTATCCTGAGAAATTTTCGAGAAAGCATACATTACAGCTTCAATAGAACCGTGTGTATCTGCTTTTAAGATAATATTCAACTGTTTGATAGAAGATTTATTTTTATAACTATCTAAAGTGACTCTCGTATTTAATATCTTGGTTATATCAAATGTAGGTTCTTTTTTTTGCTCTTTTGCTATCAAAAACTTTGCTTCTTTTTCAGTTTTAACTATATCAAAAGTAGTACCTGCCTGTAAAATGGACTGAAAACCTAAAATCTCAACAATGGAAGACGGTAAAACTTGTTCTTTTTTACTGCCCTTTTCATCTATAATTAATTTAATCTTACTATAATGATTATCTGCAACAATTATATCTCCTTGTTTTACTACACCATTTTGTATTATTATATTTGTTACATATCCTCTTTGTTTATCTAAATATGATTCTAAAATTACTCCTGAGCCTAATTGCTTTAGATTGACTTTTAAATCTTGCATGTCAGATAAAATACATATTGCAGATAATAGAGAATCTATATTTTTATTAATTACAGCACTTACTTCTAAAATAGGGTAATTACCTCCCCAAGACTCATCAAGTATACCATGTTCAGCCAATTGTTCCTTAAGCTTTAAAATTTGTATGTCTTGTTTGTCTACTTTAGTAATAGCAATTACACAAGGTAAATTACAATTTTGAATATGTTCAATAGCTTCAATAGTTTGTTTTTTTAAGCCATCATCAGCAGCTACAACTAAAACAGCTATATCTGTTACTTGAGCACTTAATGAGCGCATTCTACAAAAAGCTTCATGTCCAGGTGTATCGAGAAAAATTAACTTCTTAGAAGAAGAATCATAAGGCCAATCAATTTCATAGCTCTTAATTGCTTGTGTAATACCTCCTACTTCTTTTACAGTAGATTTTATAATAGTATTTAATAAAGTAGTTTTACCATGATCCACATGACCAAATATTGTAATCACAGGAGGTTTTAAACTATCAAAAATAGCATCTTCTACTTTTGTATTAAATTTTACTGCCAACTCGGACGACTTATGTACAACCTCAAAATTATAGCTCTCTGCTAATTCTGTAGCTATATTTATATCTATGACTTGATTTACAGTAACAGGAATACCTTTCAAAAATAAATTGGTTATTATTTCTGTTTCAGGTATTTTTAATTTACTTGATAGTTCATAAATTGTTAATGGGTGATTAATGTAAACTATATTTGTATCATTAGAAAATCTATCATCTGTACCTTTACTATTATCTATATTGATTAAAGAGCTTGATTCTATTTTAGATTTTTTTTTCCTTTTAGATAGTTTATGTGATTTTATTAGAGATTTATTGATCTCATTGCTATTCAATAAACTACTATTAACAGTATCGATAAGTAAATCTTTATCTTTTATGTCAATTTTTGTACGACTTTTCTTTTTGAATTTTAATTTATTCTTTTTTATATCTACTTCGTTATTAATTTTAGTAGTAGCTTTATATTTTCTTTCTTTACCATCCTTATAAAATTTTGAATCTATATTATTAATACTAAATTCTTTTACATTTAACTTTATATTTTTTCTGTCTCTTAAAAAATCAATTAGTTTTGGCTTTGTTAAATTCCATATAAGATCATTATCATTTATAGTTGTACTTAATTTGAAATGTGGTTTATACTTCATTATTTTCTCTTTTTTTTATAGGTTTTATTGTTTATAATCAATCATATATTCTCCTCAGCTTCAAGGCTAGAATACATATCAGATATATTAATTGTTATACTAAGCTTTAATAAAAATATATAATAAACACAAGGAATACAATGCCTCGCTTACAAAAAAACGACAATTTTATAGATAAAACGTTTACTGTACTAGCTGATATAGTTTTAAAAATACTACCAACTAGTAAAGAAGAAAAAGAAGCTTTTTGTTACTACCGAGATGGCATGTCTGCTCAATCAGAAGGAGAATATGCAGAAGCACTGGAGAATTATTATGAGGCATTGACATTAGAAGAAGACCCATACGACAGATCTTATATACTATATAATATAGGATTAATCTATGCAAGTAATGGAGAACATATCAAAGCTTTAGAATATTATCATCAAGCATTACAATTAAATACACAAATGCCTCAAGCATTTAATAACATAGCAGTAATATACCATTATCAAGGCTTAAAAGCAGCAAATAAGCAAAAATTTGAAGTTTCTAAAGCTATGTTTGATAAAGCTGCAATATACTGGAAAAAAGCTATAATTTTAGCACCTAATAATTATATAGAAGCCCAAAATTGGCTTAAAACAACGGGAAGAATGAAAAATATTGACTAAAGATATAAATATTAAAATTGATTACAATGATTTATAATAGAATTAGATGTATTTACAATTAAGAATACCTAATATTTATTAGTACGAAATATAGTTTATTGACTAGAATAATTAATTAATAATTATGGTAACAACAACAAATGGATTTGTTATACAAATCATTGGTCCCGTATTAGATATTGAATTTCCAAATGGTCAATTACCTAGAGTATTTAATGCACTGAAAGTTAATAGTAAAGATGATACAATAACATGTGAGGTTCAACAACTACTAGGCGATAATAGAGTAAGAGCCGTTGCAATGAGCTCAACTGAAGGCTTAAAAAGAGGCCTTGAAGTGATTGATACAGGTGCTCCTATAACAGTTCCTGTTGGCGTTCCAACATTAGGAAGAATTTTCAATGTTTTAGGTGAACCTGTTGATAATTTAGGAAATGTAGAGTCAAATGATACGTTGCCAATTCATAGATCAGCACCTGCCTTTACACAACTAGAAACAAAACCTTCTATTTTTGAAACTGGAATCAAGGTAGTTGATCTATTGGCCCCATATAGAAAAGGAGGGAAAATAGGTCTTTTTGGAGGTGCTGGTGTTGGTAAAACAGTACTAATTATGGAATTAATAAATAATATTGCCAAAGCACATGGAGGCGTTTCTGTATTTGGTGGTGTTGGTGAAAGAACACGTGAAGGCAATGATTTATATGAAGAAATGAAAGAATCTAAAGTTATTAATGCAGAAAAACTTATAGACTCTAAAGTTGCTTTAGTATATGGCCAAATGAATGAGCCTCCTGGCGCTAGAATGCGTGTCGGATTAACAGCATTAACTATGGCAGAGTATTTTAGAGATATAAATAAACAAGATGTATTATTATTTATTGATAATATTTTTAGATTTGTACAAGCTGGATCTGAAGTATCAGCATTACTAGGTCGTATGCCATCAGCAGTAGGCTATCAACCAACTTTAGCCACTGAGATGGGTGCTCTGCAAGAAAGAATAACATCTACTACAGATGGATCTATAACATCTATACAAGCTGTATATGTACCAGCAGATGATCTAACTGATCCTGCGCCGGCAACTACTTTTGCTCATTTAGATGCAACAACTGTTCTATCGAGAGGCCTAGCAGCTAAAGGCATTTATCCTGCAGTAGATCCCTTAGGATCTACATCTACAATGTTACAACCAGGGATTGTAGGAGCTGAACATTATGCAGTTGCTCAACAAATAAAATCAACTTTACAAAGATATAAAGAGCTACAAGATATTATCGCTATTTTAGGATTAGATGAACTATCTGAAGAAGATAGATTAACTGTAGCCAGAGCTAGAAAAATCGAAAGATTTTTATCACAACCTTTCTTTGTAGCTGAAGTTTTCACTGGCTCTCCAGGAAAATATGTATCTTTGGACGAGGCAATTAAGGGTTTTCAGATGATATTAAATGGTGAATTAGATGATTTACCTGAACAAGCTTTTTATCTTGTTGGGGATATAAAAGAAGCTATTAATAAGGCTGAGACACTAAAATAAATAAGATATTATGACATTAAATATACGTGTTATAGCTCCAGACAGAACCGTATGGGATGCAAATGCTGAAGAGGTTATCTTACCTAGCAGCACAGGGCAATTAGGTATTTTGACTGGCCACGTGCCATTACTTACTGCTTTAGATATAGGTGTCATGAGAGTACGGATAGAAAAGGAATGGAAACCTATCATACTATTAGGCGGATTTGCTGAAGTTGAGAATAATAAAATTACCATTTTAGTTAATGGAGCAGAAAAAGCATCTGAGATAAGTTTAGAAGATGCTCAAAAATATTTAGAAAAAGCAACTAATAAACTCATACAAGCTGTATCAAAAAAGGAAAAAATTGATGCAACGCAAGATGTAAGAAAAGCAAAAGCAAGACTACAGGCTGCAACTGTGCTTAATAACTAAGTAAATCATATCTTAAGCGATAAGATTACAATCCACTTTCTGTAATCTTATCGCCTTTAGAACAAACTTAATTTAAGTTTTTAGCTTAAGCCTGAGCAAATGTAATCAAAATATAAACCCATCTCTTTACCTGCATCTGGTCCAATTAAACTAGTAGTTACTTCTTTCATAGCTTGAATTGCCTGTATTGTTGCACCAATAGGCACACCTAATGAATTATACGTTTCTTTTAAACCATTCAAGACACGTTCATCTAGTATAGATGGATCTCCTGCTAGCATTCCATAAGTAGCATAACGCAAGTAATAGTCTAAATCTCTAATACAAGCAGCATATCTTCTAGTGGTGTACATATTACCACCTGGACGAGTAATATCCGAATATAATAATGCTTTAGCTACCGATTCTTTAATAATAATTGCAGCATTTGCAGCTATTGTTGCAGCAGCACGCACTCGTAGTTCACCTGTTTGAAAATAGCCTCTTAACTTATCTAAAGAATTATCATCTAAATATTTTCCTTGTACATCTGCTGTATTAATTACAGAAGTAATAGCATCTTGCATAGTATTTAATTTCCTTCGTTATTGTTTAATTTATAATTATACAAAAATTTACCTATATTAATAAAATGGCTATTAATAATATCTATTGCATAGCACCTAAAGTATAATCAAAATAGAACCCTGCTTCTGCAGAATCTTCTCCTGACAATAATGAACAAGCAACATCTTTCATTGCTCTAACTCCTTCAGCAACACCCGATATAGGTGTACCTAAAGAATTATACATCTCCTTAACACCCACTAAACCGATTTCTTCAATTGGAGTGACATCACCTGCAACTATTCCATAGGTTACTAACCTTAAATAATAATCCAAGTCACGTAAACAAGTTGCTGTCATTTCTTCTCCATAAGCATTACCACCCGGAGATACAACATCTGGACGCTTTTGAAATAACTGCTGACCACCTTGTTTAACTACAAGCTCTCTGTTATCTGTCAAAATTTGAGCTATCCTTAAGCGTCGTTGACCTGAAAGAACAAAACTTTTAATTCTATCTAATTCTCCTGGGCTTAGATATCTTGCTTCTGCATCTGCATTAACAATTGATTTTGTTACAATGCTCATTAATAGAACTCCTAAGATATTTATATTAAATGTTAGATTAGGTAAATGAGATTACACTTAATTATTATAATAGTAATAAATTAGCTGATCTAACAGTGCATTAAAAAACAAAAAATTCTTTATAAATAGGTACAAAAGATGAATAACAAAAAGTACTCAAGCAAGAAAGACAAAAACTACTATTGATTTCCTAAGCTAGCAACAAAACTAGGAACAATAATTAATTCATTTTGCTTAGTCAAAGTACCATACAACCTTTCAGTGTTAGGGAAATTAGCAGCTGGTAACGTTGGAAAACGGCGATAGGGTACAATAGAATTACCAAAAATTGCATTATACTCTTTACTATTAACTAACGTAGATATAAAATAAGTAAGGCCTTGTGAAGCTAAAATTTGGTTATAATACCTAATCTCAGCCTGATTACTAGGAGCTCTACCTAAAAAATGCTTTGTTCCTAATTCAATAACTTTTGTATTAGGATAAGGATCATAAAATTCTTTACGATATAACGATGAAGAACCTAATGCTTCGACTAACTGTTGAACATTTAAATCCTTGCATAAGAAAGCTTTTTCCAAATTATAAAACTCATCACCTATACTAAAAGTATTTAAATCTCTCTCAAAAAGTTGACGATATACCGCTCTTAATACTTGAATATTTTGAGATTCATCTATAGTGTTAGTAACACTAAAGATTCTATATTGATCTCTTCTAGCACTGACACCTTGTTGAACTTTTTTATTAATAGCTTCTATACTAAGATTTTCCTTACTTTGACCTAAAGATATAAATTTTGCCAGTAAACTTTCTTGACTTGCAAAATTTATCTTGTTAGATATCTGTATAGTTGTTTTAGATCTTAAACTTCTAGAAGCTAAAGTCGATGGAGTTAAATATCTTTCATACGGTACTGTATTTTCACCAAAAGACTCATTATATTCAGAACTATCTATAATAGAATCTATCATTTGATAATAGCCCTGCTTATATACAATATCAAAATATTGATTAATTTCTTGCCTACCATAAGTTGGTCTACCCATAATACGATTATGAATATACTCAATAGCTTTACATATATAGAAAGGTTCCCAGTATAATGACCTAAATACAGAAGACTTCACTAATAATCTTACAAACTCCTTTACTGATATCTGATTGTCTTTAAATAAATTCTCATTCTTCTTAAGAATCAATAATTCTTCATTATAAACAAAACGACCGAAAATCCTCAGATATATTACTCTAATAATTTGATCTGTATTAATTAATGAATTTTCGATATTACTATTTATAGATAAATTATTAATCAGATAATTTCTTTTAAATATTTTTGGACCTAATGAACCTATTATTTTAGATCTTAAATTAGGACTACTAATTTGGCTATAAATTCCTGGACCATAACGTGGTAAAATTCTCCTTGTGTCTTTACCAAAAGGAGCAGATCTTTTTCGCAAATCTATAGAATTATCTGGAAATATAGCACCAAATTGTATGCCCAATGGGTCATTGCTTAAACCATAAGGATGTTGATCTGGTAGATTTGCCTTATAATCACTAAAAAGAGTTATGAACTGAGGTATTTTTCTAAATGCAGTACTATAGTTCAACAAATCAATTTGGACTCCCCAATTACGAGCTTCCTGAGGCTCTTCACCTAAGCTACGTAGGTAAGGCACTGTCTCTTCATTATAATAATCTGCGTATTCTATTGAGTTTACTAGACTATCTACAAGACCATCTAAACCTCTAGAAGACAATATCGCAAAATACTTTTGAAACTCTTTAATAGAACTAATACCTCTTCCTAAAAAATGCCTAAATGATAATTCTAATACACGACTATTAACAAAAGGCTCAAAAAATTGTTTTCTATAGATAGATGATTTACCTAATCTTCGTATAAACTCTTTAATAGATAGGGATCCATTCTTGACTTGAGATTCTAAGTCAGAGAACTGTAAACTATAACCTTTAGCTATGTCTCTCTCAAAAATTTGTCTATAACAAGCTTTAATAACTGTATTTTTCTCTTCTGTAGATAAACTAGTTTTCATAACAAATCTTTGATTTGATACACCTGCTTTAACATATATTTGAGGTAAACGTAGTCCTTGTAAATCAGATGAAGTTCTTTTACGTATTTTATCTGTCAATGACGGCGCCTCAAATTCATTAATTATTATATCAAAGTACTCTTGAACTAATTGCTGACCTTCTAAGTCATCACGGAAAATTTCTATTGCTATCTTTCTCATTTCACGTAAAGCTACAGTCGCAACTGCACTAGAGCAAGCATTATCGATTAACTCTCTCAAACCCCTAATATTCACAGATAATATATTCGGGTCACCAGCAATTATAGCATATGTTAAATATCTTAAAAACCAGTCTAAATCTCGTAAAGATTTTTTCATTCTAGTAATACCATAGCGAGCAATATTAATTGGCTTAAATCCAGTAGGTAAAGAATCACTTGTACGAAATACTGAAACAACATTATTTAACACATCATTTGAGGTATTCCCTAATAATTGCTGTGAACTAGTGGAAGAGTTGAACTCTACTGAATTTGACTGCAAAAAAGATGCTTGAGGACGTTCTAAGTATGAAATCGCTGAACCACCAACAAATATTTTATCTGAAGCTTTTGCTATCAATATATTAGAGTTTTTAGATAAAAGGTCTGCAACCTCTAACCTCTTATTCCCGGAATTCAAAAAAACAACTAGCTCATTTAATTCACCTAACTGTAAAAATCTATCTTGCTGCTCTGCTTGTGTAATTGTTGAGATCGATGCTGTCTTATAAAGCTGAGGTATTGCTAGTGGACTTCCGCTACTTGCTTTAACACTCATTTAATTATATCTCCTTAAAATTAATCTTCTATTGCTTTTGAATAATCAAAAACAAAAATAAAGTATCTATAAAAACATACAACACATATTTACGACTTACTTGTATAATATATACAAAAAAGCTAATAAGTTAATACTATCCGAGAATTATGAAAAATCAATTAAATAAGAATACAGAAATGTCAATTATTGAACACCTAGAAGAATTAAGAAGCAGAGTATTGATAGCTATTATAGGATTTGTAGCAATTACTTTAATATGTTTTATCTACACTAAAGATATATCTTATATTTTACAACAACCTGCTTTTGGCATAAAATTTTTACAATTAGCACCCGGAGAATACTTGTTCGCTTCTATAAAGGTAGCTATTTATAGTGGCTTTTTAATTAGCAGCCCATTTACTATTTATCAAATACTTCTATTTATATTACCTGGTTTAACACAAAAAGAGACATCTTTTATTTTACCTATAATTGCTTTCTCAATTATTTTATTTTTTATAGGTATATTTTTTTCATACAGTATTTTAATACCTAGTGCGTTACAATTCTTAATTCAATATGGCTCAGATGTTGTAGAACCTATTTGGTCATTTGGTGAATACTTTAATTTTGTACTTCTGCTATTGCTTAGTACTGGCTTAGCATTTCAAATACCTATTATACAAATAGTATTAGGTATTTATAATATTGTATCTACAGCAACTATGCTAACTTACTGGAAATATATCATTTTCATTTCTACAATCATTGGAGCTGTTTTAACTCCTTCAACCGATCCTATCACACAAATTTTAATGTCTTTAGCTATTTTTATCCTATACCTTAGTGGAATTATTATTCTCAAAGTATTAAATAAATAAGTTACAATAAGCATATTACAATATATTGTATAAACAAAAAATAAATGCTATCTCAAATAGTAATTAATAACTTTGTTTAATCAAAATAATAAATATAGAATGCTATTATAAATAATAGAAATAATCTTTTTATATTAGAAAACATATGACTTATAATCATCCTAACAATTTTATAAAACAGAAAAATTTATATAATTACATTATTATCCTAGTTGGTTGTATTGTATTAAATTTTATGTATAGTTTAGCTGCGAATGCATTCCCAATATATGCCCAACAGGGTTATGAAAACCCTAGAGAAGCAACTGGAAGAATAGTTTGTGCTAATTGTCATTTAGCGCAAAGGTCAGTAGAAATTGAGACACCTCAATCAGTATTACCAAATACTGTATTTGAAACAACTGTAAAAATACCATATGACATAAATACTAAACAAGTTCTTGGCAATGGGACTAAAGGACCTTTAAATGTAGGCGCAGTGCTAATATTACCAGAAGGATTTAAACTTGCTCCAAAGAATTTATTGTCTAAAGAACAACAAGAAAAAAATAAGTTCATATATATTCAACCTTATAGTACAACAAAAGAGAATATTCTAGTTGTAGGGCCTATACCTGGAGATAAAAATCAAGAGATCAACTTTCCCATATTATCTCCTGACCCAAGTAAAGATAAAAATATACATTTTTTAAAGTATCCCATTTATGTAGGAGGTAATAGAGGTAGAGGTCAAATATACCCTACAGGTGATAAATCTAATAATAATATTATTACTTCTTCTCATAATGGGAAAGTACTAAATATTGATCAATTAGATAAGGGAGGATATAAAATTACAATAGAAAAGGATGATGGAAAAACGTATGTTGATAATATACCAGCAGGACTAGATTTAAATATTAAACAGGGTAGTAATATAAGTATAAATCAAAATTTAACCCTAGATCCTAATAATGGAGGATTCGGTCAAAATGAGACTGAAATCGTTTTACAAAGCCCTACTAGAATTCAAGGTATGATTATTTTCTTCTGTTTAGTTACATTATCACAAATTTTCTTTGTTTTAAAGAAAAAACAATGGGAAAAGGTGCAAGCAGCAGAAATGAATTTTTAATATATTAAATTTTTTATAAAAAATAAGTAAGATAAGAATTTTATCTTACTTATAAAACTAGATTATTTAATTAGAAATCATTGTTTTTACAGAACTTATAATTTGTTCTGGGTATATTACTGTAGCTCTTTCTAATTTACCATTATAAGGTGTTGGGATATCATGAGATGACAATCTCACAATAGGTGCATCTAGCAAGTCAAAATAATTATCATTAACCTGAGCAATTATTTCAGCCGCAATTCCACCTGTTTTCATACATTCTTCTACAATAATAAGCTTATGTGTTTTTTCTAAGGACTTGCTTATAGCTGGCATATCAATAGGTTTCAAAGAAATTAAATCCAATACTTCTGGATCATATCCTTCATCAGTTAATTGTGCCACTGCCTGTACAACATGATGACGCATTCTAGAATAAGTTACAATAGTTACTTGGCTACCTGCTCTTACCAACTCAGCTTTATCTAAAGGAAGATAATATTCATCTTTAGGAATATCTTCTTTTAAATTATATAATAAAACATGCTCAAATAGAATTACTGGATTATTATCTCGAATTGCTGATTTTAATAACCCTTTAGCATTATATGGAGTAGAGCAAGCAACTATTTTTAATCCCGGTATTGCCTGGAAATAAGCTTCTAAACGTTGTGAATGCTCTGCTCCTAGTTGCCTACCTACACCTCCAGGACCACGAATAACCATCGGTATCTTAAAATTTCCGCCAGATGTGTAACGTAACATACCAGCATTATTAGATATTTGATTAAAAGCTAGTAAGAGAAAACTCATATTCATACCTTCAACAATAGGACGTAAACCTGTCATTGCCGCACCTACAGCCATACCTACAAAGCTGTTCTCAGCAATAGGTGTATCTAATACTCGTAAATCTCCATATTTAGCATGTAAATCTTTAGTTACCTTATAAGAACCTCCATAATGACCAACATCTTCACCTAAAATAAAAACAGATTTATCTCTACTCATTTCTTCATCGGTAGCTTGCCTTAAGGCATCGAACATAAAAAGTTGAACCATAATTAATCAAATTATTGAATGCATAATATGCTTACTAAAATTAATTCTCATCCTCAACAAACAGATATCGTTTTAAATCTTCGATTTGAGGTTCAGGACTATCTATAGCGAAATTGATAGCTTCATCTACAATACTCTTAACTTTCAAATCTATATCATCTATTACAGATTCTTCTATTTTAATATTATTTATTAATAAATTACGAAAACGTTTAATCGGGTCACGTACAATCCAAGCTTCTTTTTCTTCATTTGACCTAAGCTCATCTGGATCAGCTAAAGAATGACCACGAAAACGATATGTAAGAGCCTCTATTAAAGTCGGTCCTTTACCTTTCCTTGCTCTTTGAATTGCGGTCTGAGCGGCTTCTCTAACTGCCAAAACGTCCATTCCATCTATCTCTACTCCAGGCAATCCAAAAGCTTGGGCCTTCTTATGAATTTCCGGTAGTGAAGTTGATCTATTGTGAGCCATTCCTATAGCCCATTGATTATTCTCTACAACAAAAATCACTGGTAATTTCCATAAAACAGCCATATTTAAACATTCAAAAAACTGACCATTGTTACTTGTACCATCACCAAAAAAACAAGCTGTAACAGATAAATTAGAATCATCACGCATTACTTGCTTTTTATATATACTTTGAAATGCAGAGCCAATTGCTATAGGTATACCTTCACCAATAAATGCAAATCCACCTAAAAAATTGTGTTGAGCAGAAAAAATATGCATGGAACCACCTCTACCACGACTACAGCCTGTTTCTTTACCAAACAATTCAGCCATAACTAGATTCGGAGGAACACCTTTACTTAAGGCATGAACATGATCACGATAAGTACTGCAAACATAATCCTGAGCAGATAATGCTTTTATAATGCCGGTAGATACAGCTTCCTGACCATTATAAAGATGAACAAAACCAAACATCTTACCACGATAATACATCTGAGCACACATATCTTCGAAATTGCGGCCTAATAACATATCTTCATATAAGTTCATTAAAATATTCATATCAACAATACCATTTTGAGATTTAGTTGAAGGTAATACAACTTTTTTACTCATAAATATTTTTATTATCTCCTTATTAAACTTGATATAATAGCATTGTAATATATTCTTGTGCAAAAAATAAAACTCTGCAAATGACTATCTGTAGCTATAAGTACTGAAAAATTATGAAAACTTAGTAGATTAGATAATAATTCAGTTATAATAATTTATTTTACACATGCTATAACAAATATTATGAACTCATTTAATCAAATTTTTTTGCCTGTTAATAAAGATTTAACTACACTAAATTCTAACTTAACTAAAATGGTTGGAGCAAAACACCCTGTACTACATGCAGCAGCAGAGCATTTATTTAATGCTGGCGGGAAAAGAATAAGACCAGCCATAGTTCTTTTAGTAGCTCAAGCAACGAATAAAAAGAATAGTCTTTTAACTGAACATAAAAGACTAGCCGAAATTACAGAAATTATACATACAGCAAGTTTAGTACATGATGATGTTGTAGATGATTGTGAAACAAGAAGAGGAGTAACAACTGTACATAATGCATTTAATACTAAAGTAGCTGTACTAGCTGGAGATTTCATGTTTGCTCAATCATCTTGGTATCTAGCTAACTTAAATAATGTAGAAGTTGTAAAAACAATATCTAAAGTTATAACAGATTTTGCTGAAGGTGAAATTAGACAAGGTTTAACTAATTTTGATCATACTATTTCTATAAATGATTATATTGAGAAATCATTTTATAAAACAGCTTCATTAATTGCAGCTAGTTGTAAAGGTGCAGCTATGTTGAGTAAGCAAAATTTAGAAATACAAAATATTTTTTATACATACGGTAAACATATCGGCCTTGCTTTTCAAATTATAGATGATATACTAGATCTTATTGGTATCGACGAATCATTAGGTAAACCATCCGGTTCAGATTTAAAAAATGGCAATATTACAGCTCCTATTATCTTTGCTGCGGAAGAATTACCTAGCTTAAAATCATTAATTAATCGTGAATTTGAGAGTTCAGATGATATTAACCAAGCTATTGAAATTATACAAAAGACTCAAGGAATTGAAAAAGCAAAAGACTTAGCTAAAGAACATATACAAGCATCATTAAAAGCTCTAAGAAGAGCTGAACCTTCAGATGCTGTTCAAAGCTTGAGACTGTTAAGTGAATATATTATCCAACGGATCTACTAAATAAAATCATCCTATATTCAAGTACACAAACAAATTTATTTGTGCGCTTGAACATATTGTCAAACTACTTGATTAACTAATTGTGCAAAAGCATCTTGATCCAAAATAGCCATTTGAGATAGCATTTTTCTGTTTATAGCTATTTTTGATTTTTTCAGAGAATGCATGAAATAACTATAAGTTATATTGTATGTTTTAACTGCTGCACCTATACGTATAATCCATAAACGTCTATAATCACGCTTCTTATTTTTTCTGCCTTTATAAGAATACCTTAAAGATTTCAATACTTGCTGCTTTGCTGTTCGAAATAAAGTTGAATGAGATCCTCTAAAACCTTTAGATAGTTTTAGAACCTTTTTTCTACGCTTACGCGCAACATTGCCTCTTTTAACACGAGTCATATAATGTTAATTTAAATATTTTACAATATAAATAAGTACGTTTATTAATAAAAGATTTTATAATTAATATATAAAACCATAGCTAGGATTATAATTTAACTATCTATCTTATTAATAAAATTTTATATCATTAACATTTACTAATGATATATGTCTCAATCTACGCTTACGTTTTGTTGATTTCTTTTGAAGTAAATGGCTTCGCGAAGCTTTCCTTCTTAAAATTTTACCTGTAACAGTTACCTTAAATCGTTTACTAATAGATTTAGAATGTTTTAATTTGTACATACTAATAATAAATACTATTTTTTTATTTAACTACTCTAAATAATACAGTATATACAAGTTATACTTACAATACAATCAACACTTAAACAATTATGTTAGGTAATTTTTCTACGGAAATTATTTACCGTACTTGTTAAAAACATTAACATAATTTTAATCAAGTTGGAATTAAGCTCCTGAAAAACTCTCATATTTAAATTAAAAGCTATATTTGCTTCTCCAATGATTTGACGTATTTGAGTATCATTCAAAGGTATATTATCAAGCGACTGTCGATATATATTTTTAAATGATTTATCATCAGATATTTGATCAAAGTCATAAAAAGCTGTACCATCAGTATCTGATAATCGCATAGCACTTTTAGCAATTTTTTTTAATATTTGACCACCAGAAAGATCTCCCATATAGCGAGTATAAGCATGAGCGACTAATAATTCTGGTCGAGATTCTCCTATTTCATGTATTCGGGCAACATAAGACTTTGTAGCTAATGAAGCATTAATTTGATTTCTCCAATCATAGCCATAGTAATATATTAAATCTTTAATCAAACTATTTTTTCGATGTAATTCTGGAAAGTAAATAAATTTGACTAATTCATGTTTTTTGTTGCTTTCTATTTCTTTCTCAATAGCATCATATATAAAAAATAGATTAGCTACTAATTTTCTATAAGATTTTTTATCGACAACTCCCCCAAGAAAAGATTTAACAAAACTAACATTCTCAGCCATGCTATGTGATTTAGTAGTTCCTTCACGTAATTGTTGAGCTAAATTAGTTGACATTAGTATTTTCCTTAATGAACTAACAATTAATATTCATATTTAATATAAAATTCAATAATACTATTATTAAATTCTTTATATCTATATAAAAGAATAAAATAAAACTTTATGTAACTATTTTATATTAAAATTCTTAAAGATTAAAAACCATCAAATAGTACGAAAATAATCTTTAGATTGTTTAGGTGTACTGATAATTGTAGGCTGACCTGGTTGCCAATTAGCAGGACAAACTTCATCCGGATGTTCTTGTACATACTCTATAGCTTTAAGAATTCTTAATGCCTCATTAACATTTCTACCTACATCCAAATTATTAATTAAAGCATGCTGTATAATACCATGTTTATCTATTATAAATAGTCCTCTTAAAGCTTTACCTTCTTCAGTTAAAACATTATAAGATGCACTAATCTTTTTAGTTAAATCAGATACTAATGGGTAATTTAAATCACCTAAACCTCCAGCTTCTCGATCTGTTTGAAGCCATGCTAAATGCGAATACTCACTATCTACAGAAATACCTAAAATTTCTGCATTAATCTTCTGAAAAGATTCGTAAGTATCACTAAATGCTGTAATCTCTGTAGGGCAGACAAATGTGAAATCCAAAGGATAAAATAATAAGATTACATACTTACCTAAGTAGTCTGATAAACATATTGTCTTAAACTCTTGATCATAGACACTAACAGCGCAAAAATCAGGTGCTTGCTGGCCAACTCTAATGCAATTATTCTCTGATATCATTAATATATTTCTCTAAAGATTTACAGTATAATTAAATATTAAACAATATAACACATTATAAATTGTTTTAAACAACGATAGCGGGGAATGGATTTGAACCATTGACCTTCGGGTTATGAGCCCGACGAGCTACCTAACTGCTCTACCCCGCGTTATAATAACAATATAATATACATTGCAGTACTAAAGCAAATAGTACAAACTTATTTCTAAAGTAAAGCTGATTATAATACACATTAAACTATACTTAATACGACTGATTAAAGGCATTACTTCATATGTTCCTATTAACCTGTCCTTAGTTAAACTATCTATTGTTTTGATCCATATTTGTCCATCATACCATCCAGATTCTTCATAAAAGATACTTGCACTAACTAACCTCTTAATAATATAAGACCATCCTAAATATAATCTTATAAAAATTATTAAGAGAAGACATGTAACTAAGATAATATTTAGAAGAAAAGCTTCTAATATATTTTGTTTGACTGAAACCAAAGAGCAAGTAAAAGGCAAACATAGAAAAAATAAGATACAAAAAATTATACATATACTTATTATATAGCGAAATATATTATATGTTGACCAAACAAAGAAGCATGATTTCTTTAAAAAAGTATACTCATTGATTGGCTGTTGATCATAAGGTACAGGGCATATTTTTTTTGATACACACATTAATAAAAATATATATTCATTAAAACTGTTAATACTAAATAAACTATCACGCTGAATATTGTGCTTACTTGCAAATTATTCTTAGCACTTTTCGTAAAATTTACCGGAGTTGATTGATTAACAGGATTACCTAATGTTGGAGACTTTGGATTATTAATCAATATCAAAATAATTGTTACAAAACTAATTAAATACCAGATATACTTCATATATTTATTAAATTGATTACTAAGTAAATAGAGTATGCTAATCAAGCTATTAAGAATTAACATAATCCATTTTTATATTAAAAAATCTGTATCTATGTACAAAAACTTACTCACCTTGTATTTTCAACAGGAAAAACCCCAAAATCAAACCAAATAATATTAAAGCAAAGCTAATAATACTAGTTACAAAAATTTCATTGCCCATAAAACTAATACTCCATAAAAAACGATACATTCAAAACTTTAAAAACCATTCCTACCCCATACTACTAAAGCAATTGAAAAAGTAAAAACTGCTAACAAGGATCCCCAACCTAAGCTAATAATATCCATATTTTATAATAAATTAAATTCGATAAAAAACTTGACACAATATGTATCTCCAGCATTAATATACTATTAAATAAACAAAATTATGCCAATATTACAAGAAAAAATTTTAAGCTGAAAATCAAAATTATTAGTGAAATTTATTTGATTAATTTTCTTATTTAAATGTTTTAGCACAAATAATATTTTTGAAAATCCTTAAATACACTAACAAAAATCTAGGAACTAAAGTATTATTATTGATATAAAGGTATAGTTATTTAATCATTATATATAGAAATCTATAATCAAGAAATATAAATTTTTTATACTTAAAAGTTCATAAACCTAAGTTAGAGTTAATATGATTATAATATCTTACTATTTTATCATTTACTAAAAAAACTATTTATGCAAATTACGACACCACAATCTCAAGATACTGCTAAAGAAACTTTATTAACACCTCGATTTTATACAACTGATTTTCAAGCTATGGCAGAACTTGACATATCGAAAAATCATAACGAATTTCAAGCATTATTAAAAGAGTTTCGAGCTGACTACAATAAACAGCACTTCATTCGAGACGAAGAATTTGAACAAACCTGGAAAAGTTTAGATAATAAGACCAAAGCTTTATTTATAGAATTTTTAGAGCGATCTTGCACGGCGGAATTTTCAGGGTTTTTATTATATAAAGAATTGTCACGCAGACTACAAAAAACTAACCCTATAATGGCTGAATGCTTCTTATTAATGTCAAGAGATGAAGCAAGACATGCTGGTTTTCTCAATAAAGCTATAGGTGATTTCAATCTTTCATTAGATTTAGGGTTTCTAACTAAGAGTCGAAAATATACCTTTTTTTCTCCTAAATTTATTTTTTATGCTACTTATCTATCCGAAAAAATTGGATATTGGAGATATATTACAATATATAGACACCTAGAAAGACACCCCGAACATAGAATATACCCTATTTTTAAATTCTTTGAGAACTGGTGTCAAGATGAGAATAGGCATGGAGATTTTTTTGCCGCTTTGCTAAGATCTCAACCGCAATTCTTAAATGATTTCAAAGCAAAACTCTGGTGCCGTTTTTTTCTACTAAGCGTATTTGCTACTATGTATTTAAATGACTTTCAGAGATCTGATTTTTATAAAACCATTGGCTTAGATGCACGCCAATATGACATACAAGTTATTAGAAAAACTAACGAAAGTGCTTCTAGAATATTTCCTATAGCCTTAAATGTTGATAAACCAGAATTCTTTCAGCGCTTAGATAAATGTGCTTCAGACAATAGATTATTAATAGAAATTAATAGTAGCCAAGAAAACTCTTTGATAAAAAATTTATCTAAGCTAGCTATCTATGGAAGAATAGGTTTAAATCTAATTAAGTTATATTTAATGAATCCCATAGAATCATCAAAAGTATCATCAACCTTCAAATAAAAAATCTTTTAGAAGAATATTATGATTAGCACATTATATGTTGCTAATTATAAAATTATTAATAAATATAAAAAATGTGAAGCTTATTCTTTTTCTTAGCTTATAATTCAACACGAATGACACTTAATCTTATTCATAGAATTAAGAGACTATATTAAATTAATAAAAATAAAATTTATAATGACAAATACAATTAACTTAAAGATGCCATCTCCAACATTCGGTGGTAGCACAGGAGGGTGGTTAAGATCTGCTGAAATAGAAGAAAAGTATGCTATAACCTGGACTAGCAAATCAGAACAATTTTTTGAAATGCCTACTGGTGGAGCAGCTATAATGAGACAAGGTGATAATCTATTATATTTAGCTAGAAAAGAACAATGCTTAGCACTTAGCGTACAACTAAAAAGCAAATTTAAAATTCCTGATTTTAAAATATATAGAATATTTCCAAGTGGAGAGGTGCAATATTTACATCCAAAAGATGGTGTTTTTCCTGAAAAAGTTAACGAAGGTAGAGAAGGGATAGGTAATGTATATCATTCAATAGGAAAAAATAAAAACCCCGTAGAAGTAAAGTTTACACTAAAAGAAACATATGATTAAATGATAATAAGACTATAAAACTTTAATTTACTGAAATTGTTTTTATAGTCTATTTTCTGATATAATTATTTATATTCATGGAGAGGTGGTAGAGTTGGTTGATTGCTTCTGATTTGAAATCAGATGAACCGCAAGGTTCCGTGGGTTCGAATCCCACCCTCTCCATAAATAGTAATATTTTTTACTTTCTGACCGCTTGCTCTATAAAATTAATTGCCTGACCTAGAGTAGATATTTTCTCAGCATCTTCATCTGGAATCTCAATATCAAATTCCTCTTCGATTGCCATAACTAATTCTACAGTATCTAGTGAATCTGCTCCTAGATCCTTAGCAAAATTAGCTTGCAAAGTTACTTTTTTTTCTTCTACACCTAATTGCTGAACTATAATTTTTTTTACCTTTTTAAATATATCTTGATTAGACTCTGTAGCAGACATAAATTTATCCTATATATTATTCAATAATCATTTGCACTGTATCTAAAGTAAATTTAAAATAAAATAATTTCTATTTTTATACAACTAATCTATCTTAAGGATAAATACATAACCTTCTGTCTGGTTCTTCACCAAAACTACGACACTGTAAATTATAAGAAGATATTAAATTATATTGCAACTTACGTACAATAGGCGATCTAGATAAAAGTTCTACTGAATGTTTTTTAGATACAATAATTTTTTCTATAGCTATACGAGTTTCTTGAAGAGCTTCTATCTCTAAATCACTTTTATCAAAGCATATTTTGTTCCAATCTATATAAGGCAGATAAGTTGCGTTCAACATTTTTTTCAATGCTCTTATAATATTGGTAATTGTACTACTATGAATAGTATATATTATCAATTGCATTGATTTAGCAATTTGACGTAATTTATTATTCTGCTTAACGTGCGATCTTAATGCTAAAATTATATCTGCTTTAACTATATCTTGAGTAATTACTATCGGAGAATTTAAAGTTTGAATGGCTGACTTTAGTATTTCTATACTGACAGAATAAGCATAAACAACAATTACTTTATTATTGAAATTCTGAAACTGCTTACTTAATATTGAAGACTTCACACTTAATAGATACTCTTGACTTCTCTGAATATGTGTAGGCCATATTATGTTAGAATTCGGTGAGTATTGATACTTCATGTCTAATGAATAGCCAAATTTTTTAGAGTTTTTGTGAATACTCAATTTATCAGAGGAATTAACTAAAGGTGATAAAAATTCAGTTACCTTCGACTGTTCATATTCTATTTTGATAGAACCGTCAGAACAAAATTTACGACGTTGAACAAATAATGAAGCACCTTGCAAGATTTGATCCACTGCTTCATCAACCTTTTCATGAACAATCCAACTATCTCTAGCGTGAATCTCGATAGCTACTTGAAAAGCTGGCGAGGATTTACGCTCAAGTATGCTTTTCTGGGAACCTCTACGTTTTGCTTCATCATCTCCCAAAGTAACATATTGTATACCTCCTATTAAATCAGATAATATAGGATTTTTAATTAAACTTTCCATGTAATTACCATGAGCAGTACCAACTAATTGAACACCTCGTTCAGCAATAGTGCAAGCTGCTGATGATTCTAATTCTGTTCCTATTTCATCAATAATTATAACTTCTGGCATATGATTCTCAACCGCTTCTATCATTACTTGATGCTGTAATTCAGGACGAGCAACTTGCATTCGTCTTGCTCGACCTATAGCAGGATGAGGTATATCACCATCACCTGCTATTTCATTTGAGGTATCTATTATCACTACTCGTTTTTCCATTTCATCTGCTAAAATTCGCGCTATTTCCCTAATAGCAGTTGTTTTACCAACACCTGGTTTACCTAATAATAATATTGATTGACCTTTTTCTAATAAATCTCTTATAATACTTATGGTTCCAAATACAGCTCTACCTACCCTACAAGTTAAACCAATAATACTACCCTTTCTATTTCTTATAGAACTTATTCGATGTAGCGTGCGTTCAATTCCAGAACGATTGTCTCCACTAAAATTACCTATTCTACGTATACAAAAATCTAAATCCTGCCAAGAAATAGTTTTCGCAGATAAGTACTCAGGACCATGAGGAAAGCGAGCTTCGGGCCTTCTACCTAAATCCATAACAACTTCAATCAAATATTTACACTGAGGATGATCATGTAAAGGTAAGCGCACAAAATCAGGCAAAATTTCAAGTAGTTCATTTAAATCATCTGCTATTAACATGAGCTTTATCTTAATAATTGGATTGATCAATAAATATTTTCCATTACCTAAAATTAAAGTAACAAGAAATATAAGTTTTTTAGATATTGTACAAATAATATAATTCAAAATTTAAATAAAAATAAGTAAAAAATTTAAATACATAGGTAACTATGAACAAAATTATTAAGATCAAAAGTATAGTTAGTAAAAGCAATCAAGAAATTTTTTATTATCTATATCAATATGGAATGATTGTTGGGATAAAAACTATTAAGTACAAAAAAAAACTGTTTATGCACTAATTATCCAACTTGAAGACTATAGTAGAATATGGATGCTACCTCAAGAGATAGAAGAATACCATACAATATAACTTCATACAAATTATCAATTAACTAAGGAAATCATAGTAATGAAATTTCAGATAGAAGATCTAAAGAAAATGCTTACATCTATGGAAAAGAATCATATCCAAGAGTTAAAAATTAAAAGCAAAGAAACTTATATATTAATTAATAAAAATAATATTAATGATCACAATCGCAAGATGAATCATTATCTAATTAGCAAAAATGTACCATTAAATACTAAAACAGTTAAAGACGATATCTCTACACATCAAATTAAAGAATCTAAAATTTACTCAACAATTGTTTCACCTATGGTTGGCACTTTTTATCGATCTCCTGCTCCTAATGAAGCAGCCTTTGTAGAAAAATATGAAATGGTTGAGAAGAAACAAATTGTATGTATAATAGAAGCCATGAAATTGATGAATGAAATTGAAGCCGAGGTCACAGGTGAAATTGTAGAAATACTTGTTCAAGATGGCGATATAGTTGATTGTGGACAAGCCTTAATGAAAGTTAAGACTTTACATTAATTCACGATATAAGATTTTAATTATTGTTAACAGATTTCAAGAAGACTATACATTATACATATAATATAATTATATAGAAACTCGCATTTCTGGAACTCTATAATAAGATAGAAATAACCAGATGATACTAAAAAAATACATAATAATGTAGTTTGTGAGTGTTTTATTTACTTTCTTAGATATCAGAATATAAAACAACTAACGTAAGGAGTATCTCAATGACAGTTAGCTCAAAAGAGCAAGAGGCAACGAAAGTAAAAGTCACTGTAGATAAAAATCCTGTAAGTACCTCATTTGAAAAATGGGCTAAGCCTGGTCACTTTTCTAGAGCACTTGCAAAAGGCCCTAAAACTACAACCTGGATTTGGAATTTACATGCCGATGCACACGATTTTGACAGTCATACAAGTTCTTTAGAAGAAGTTTCACGTAAAATCTTTAGTGCGCATTTTGGACAATTAGCAGTTATATTTCTTTGGCTGAGCGGAATGTATTTTCATGGAGCACGCTTTTCTAATTATATAGCATGGTTAAGTAACCCTATAGGAATTAAACCAAGTGCACAAGTAGTATGGCCAATAGTAGGACAGGAAATACTAAATGGTGATGTAGGAGGTGGATTTCAAGGCATACAAATAACATCAGGCTTTTTCCAACTTTGGAGATCTTCCGGAATAACAAGTGAATTCGAACTATACGCTACAGCTATTGGGGGCTTGTTCATGGCTGCCTTAATGGTTTTTGCAGGATGGTTTCACTACCATAAAGCAGCACCTAAATTAGAGTGGTTTCAAAACGTTGAATCTATGATGAATCACCACTTAGCAGGGTTGTTGGGTCTAGGCTGTCTTGGATGGGCTGGCCATCAAATACATATAGCTTTACCTATAAATAAATTATTAGATGCTGGTGTATCTCCAAATGAGATACCTTTACCTCATGAGTTTTTAATTAATAAGGAACTTATCTGTCAATTATATCCAAGCTTTAGTAAAGGTATCATACCTTTTTTTACTTTAAATTGGAGCGAATATGCCGATTTTTTAACATTTAAAGGAGGATTAAATCCTGTTACAGGTGGTCTTTGGTTAAGCGATACAGCTCATCATCATTTAGCACTAGCTGTTCTATTCATAGTAGCAGGACATATGTATCGTACCAATTGGGGTATTGGTCATAGTATGAAGGAAATATTAGAAGCACATAAAGGTCCTTTCACAGGTGAAGGTCATAAAGGTATGTATGAAATTTTGACATCTTCATGGCACGCACAATTAGCAATTAATTTAGCTATGATGGGATCTTTAAGTATTATAGTTGCACACCATATGTATGCAATGCCACCATATCCATATATAGCAACTGATTATCCTACACAATTATCGTTATTTACGCATCATATGTGGATTGGTGGGTTTTGCATAGTAGGAGCAGGGGCTCATGCCTCAATTTTTATGGTTAGAGACTACAACCCAGCAAAAAATTATAATAATATTTTAGACAGGATAATTCGACATCGGGACGCAATAATCTCTCACCTAAATTGGGTTTGCATATTCCTAGGATTTCATTCTTTTGGATTATATATACATAACGACACTATGAGAGCTTTAGGTAGATCTCAGGATATGTTCTCAGACACAGCAATCCAATTACAGCCTGTATTTGCCCAATGGGTACAAAATATACATACATTAGCCCCAGGCAATACAAGCCCTAATTCTCTTGCTACAGCAAGTTATGCTTTTGGTGGAGATATTATCTCTATTGGCAACAAAATAGCAATGATGCCTATATCTTTAGGTACAGCTGATTTCATGGTACACCATATTCATGCATTTACAATTCATGTTACTGTTCTAATATTAGTTAAAGGATTCCTTTTCGCAAGAAATTCTAGATTAATTCCAGATAAATCAAATTTAGGCTTCCGTTTTCCTTGTGATGGACCAGGTAGAGGTGGTACATGTCAAGTCTCTGGATGGGATCATGTATTCCTAGGTTTATTTTGGATGTATAACTCTTTATCTGTAGCAATTTTCCACTTCAGTTGGAAAATGCAATCAGATGTATGGGGTACTATTACTCCAAAAGGAACTATTTCTCATATTACAGGAGGGAATTTTGCTCAAAGTTCTATAACAATTAATGGATGGTTACGTGATTTTCTTTGGGCGCAAGCTTCACAAGTCATACAATCTTACGGATCAGCATTATCTGCATATGGATTAATATTTTTAGGAGCTCACTTTGTTTGGGCATTCAGCTTAATGTTTCTATTTAGTGGAAGAGGATATTGGCAAGAATTAATAGAATCTATTGTATGGGCACACAATAAAGTTAAGGTAGCCCCTGCTATTCAACCTAGAGCTTTAAGTATTACACAAGGCAGAGCTGTAGGCGTAGCACATTATTTACTAGGAGGAATAGGAACTACTTGGGCATTCTTTTTAGCAAGAATAATAGCAGTAGGATAATACAAAAACTATCAGGAAAAATAATAATGGCAACAAAATTCCCTAAATTTAGCCAAGCATTAGCACAAGACCCAACAACAAGAAGAATTTGGTATGGGATAGCTACAGCACATGATTTTGAAAGTCACGATGGAATGACAGAAGAAAATTTATACCAAAAGATTTTCGCATCTCACTTTGGTCATTTGGCTATAATATTTCTATGGACATCTGGTAATTTATTTCACGTAGCTTGGCAAGGTAATTTCGAACAATGGGTTACTAACCCTTTGAAAATTAAACCTATTGCACATGCAATATGGGATCCACACTTTGGGCAAACCGCAGTAAAAGCTTTTACAAAAGGTGGTGCTTCATACCCTGTAAACATTACATTTTCAGGTGTATATCATTGGTGGTATACAATTGGTATGAGAACTAATACAGATCTATATAACGGAGCATTATTCTTATTAATTTTATCAGCTATCATGTTATTTGCTGGTTGGTTGCACTTACAACCTAAATTTAAACCTGGCTTATCATGGTTTAAAAATAATGAATCCCGCTTAAATCATCATTTATCAGGTCTATTTGGGATTAGCTCATTAGCATGGACAGGACATCTAATACATGTTGCTATCCCAGAATCACGTGGGCAAGACATAAACTGGAATAATTTCACAAATACGCTTCCACACCCAGCTGGCTTACAGCCTTTTTTTACTGGTCAGTGGAGCGAATATGCTCTGAAACCCGATAGTTCAAACCATATATTTGGGACTCAAGAAGGTGCAGGAACCGCTATATTAACTTTCTTAGGTGGCTTTCATCCTCAAAGCCAATCTTTATGGTTAACAGATATGGCTCATCACCATTTAGCAATAGCTGTAATATTTATTGTAGCTGGCCATATGTACAAAACTAATTGGGGCATAGGTCACAATTTAAAAGATATATTAGATGCACATCGAGCACCTAGCGGTAAAATGGGCGCAGGCCATGTAGGATTATATCAAACAATAACAGATTCATTGCATATACAATTAGGCTTAGCTTTAGCATCTTTAGGAGTTATTACTTCCCTAGTTGCACAACATATGTACGCAATGCCTCCTTATGCATTTATGGCAAAAGATTTCACAACTCAAGCAGCTCTATACACACATCATCAGTATATAGCTGGATTTTTAATGGTTGGAGCATTTGCACATGGCGCTATTTTCTTTATAAGAGACTATGATCCTGAACAAAATAAGAATAATGTATTAACTCGTATGTTAGACCATAAAGAAGCAATAATTTCTCACTTAAGTTGGGTATGCTTGTTTTTAGGCTTTCACACATTAGGATTATATATACACAATGATACAATGATAGCTTTTGGAACACCAGAAAAACAGATTTTAATTGAACCTGTATTCGCACAATGGATTCAAGCAAGTTCAGGTAAAACAATGTACGGCTTTGACGTACTATTATCATCTACATCAAGTGTAGCTAGTCAAGCCGGTAGCAATGTTTGGTTACCTGGATGGTTAGAAGCTATAAATAGTAATAAAAATTCTTTATTCTTGACTATTGGGCCTGGAGATTTCTTAGTACATCACGCAATCGCATTAGGGCTTCATACAACTACACTAATTCTAGTGAAAGGAGCTTTAGACGCTAGGGGATCAAAGCTTATGCCAGATAAAAAAGATTTTGGTTATAGTTTCCCTTGCGATGGCCCAGGAAGAGGAGGTACCTGTGATATCTCTGCATGGGATGCTTTCTATTTATCTGTTTTTTGGATGTTAAATACCATAGGATGGGTAACTTTTTATTGGCACTGGAAACATATAACTATCTGGCAAGGTAGTGTTAGTCAATTTAATGAATCATCGACATATTTAATGGGCTGGTTTAGAGATTACTTATGGCTTAATTCATCACCACTCATCAATGGGTATAACCCTTATGGTATGAATAATTTATCTGTATGGTCATGGATGTTCTTATTTGGCCACTTAGTATGGGCTACAGGATTTATGTTCTTAATATCATGGAGAGGTTACTGGCAGGAATTGATCGAAACGCTTGCTTGGGCACATGAAAGAACACCATTAGCAAATTTAATTAGATGGAAAGATAAACCTGTTGCATTATCAATTGTACAAGCAAGATTAGTAGGCTTAGCTCATTTTTCAGTTGGGTATATTTTAACATACGCTGCGTTCGTTATAGCATCTACATCTGGGAAATTTGGGTAATTTAAACAAATAAATGTAACTAATCAATCAAATAAATAAAAGCCTGGAAAAGACTACTATTTTGATGTAGTAGTCTTTTATTATTGCAATAAAATAGAAAATCTATTAATATTTAGTTCATATAATTTTCAAGTAATTACACATAATGGCAAAAATTAGTATGATCGAAAGAGAAAACAAAAGAAAGAAACTAACAAAAAAATATAATGATAAGAGAAATTCAATAAAAAAAAGTATTAAGCAAACATTAGACTTTAAAGAAAAAATAAAATTGCAAGAGGATTTACAAAAATTACCTAGGAATAGCAGTCCATATCGAATAAGAAATCGATGCTGGATGACAGGAAGAAGCAGAGGATTTTATCGAGATTTTGGATTATCTAGACACGTTTTTAGAGAGATGTCACATGAATGCTTATTACCAGGTGTTACAAAATCTAGCTGGTAAATTTTTGACTATAACATTATTAAAGATACTATAGTATTAATTTAAATATTTTTCATAGATACCCTAAGTCTTTAATGTAAAATAGAGTATCTAAAAAATATATATGTAATATAAATTACATTAATTTATTTAAAAATTTTTATAAGCCAAACTGATTGCCTCTACGATACTGTAAATACGCTGCTACCAATAAGCCTAATAAAGTTACTGGTATTAATCCTAATACTATACCAGATAAAAGAGGTTCTACCATAAAAAAATACCTATTTAGTTAAATAAAATAATTATAAATAATACTTCTAAATTACCTAAAGCCAATAGCAGCTTGCCAAACAAAAGCTAAAAGCAGAAAAAATACTGGTATTACCGGTAAAATATCAACTAAAGGTCGAAATATAGCATAAGCTTCAGGTAATTTAGCTAAAAACATGAATGTAAACATATAGTAAACCTCTTACAAATTATCTTATATAAAAATATACACCAAATACAATCTTTTTATTAACTCGATTGTGAATAATTAAAAAGTATGTATATAAATTATATGTAATATAATTTTAAAATACATTAATAAATTTGAAAATATGAGATATTATTTTTAAGTAAGTTTTAATTATAAATTTCATACTTAATAACTAATAATAGTATATTATAGAACTTATAGTTAATTAAATAGATAAATAATTTTTTAGAATATTCATGATGACAATAATTGTACAGTTGCTCGTATTAATCTTAGTAGTATTTTCAACCTTATTAGTTATAGGAATACCTGTAACACTTGCTTCGCCAGAGCAGTGGGAAAAATCAAAAAACTTAATATATACTGGAGCTGGTATTTGGGCAAGCCTTATAATAATTACAGGAGTATTTAACTCATTCATTGTATAATACATATGTTATACAATAAAATTAGCAATTAATATAGATATATTTATAATATATTTATATTAATAAGTAAGTTGACAAAATCTTTTTCATTTGTAATTATATAGTTATAACTGCGGGTATAGCTCAGTGGTAGAGCGCAACCTTGCCAAGGTTGATGTCGCGCGTTCGAATCGCGTTACCCGCTTTATTTAAATATTAATTTGTTTCTTTAGAGTCCGTGTCTATTACAGTATCTTTTACATCATTATTTCCCGGTTGAGTAGATGAATTATTATATACCTTTTTACCTATAGACATCATTAACTGTTGCAACTCAGATTGGATTTTTTTAATCTGATCATAGTCTTCCGTTTGTATAAGTTGTTTTAAATTTTTTATCAAACTATTAGCCTGTTGCTTATCCGGATCATCTAATTTATCTCCCAAATCTTTTAATTGATTTTCAGACTGATAGCACAAAGAATCTGCCTGGTTTTTCAAATCTACCTGTTCACGCTTTTGTTTATCTAAATCTGAATTTTTCTCTGCTTCTTGAACCAATTTTTCAACCTCTTCTTTAGGTAAAGTTGATGCACCTGTTATAGTAATAGATTGCTCTTTACCTGTTCCTTTATCTTTGGCATTTACAGACAAAATACCATTAGCATCTATATCAAACGTAACTTCTATTTGCGGAACACCTCTCGGTGCAGGCATAATACCATCTAATCGGAAAGTACCTAAGCTCTTATTATCTTTTGTAAATTCTCTTTCACCTTGTAGAACATGGATCTCAACATTTGGTTGATTATCAACAGCTGTTGAAAAAACTTCTGATTTTTTTGTAGGTACTGTTGTATTACGAGGTATAATTTTTGTCATAACCCCACCTAAAGTCTCAACGCCTAAAGATAAGGGAGTAACATCCAGAAGTAATATATCCTTAACTTCACCTGCCAATACACCAGCTTGTACTGCTGCACCTATTGCAACAACTTCGTCTGGATTTACACTTTGATTAGGATCTTTACCAATAATTCTTTTCACTAACTCTTGAATAGCAGGTATTCTAGTTGAACCTCCTACAAGAACTATTTCATCAATATTTGAGGATTCTAGTTGAGCATCTTGTAAAGCGTTAGTTACAGGTATTTGACAACGATCTATTAAGCTTTTACATAACTGTTCAAATTGGGCACGTTTTATAGTTTTCTCTAAATGTTTAGGACCTGTATCTGTAGAAGTTATAAATGGTAAATTAATATCTGTCTGCGATAAACTAGACAATTCCATTTTTGCTTTTTCAGCTGCTTCAGTCAATCTTTGCAGCGCCTGTCTATCTTGTGCTAAATCTATTCCCTGATCATTATAAAACTCTTTTATCAACCACTCAACAATTGTACGATCAAAATCATCGCCTCCTAAATGTGTATCACCAGAAGTAGATAGCACTTCAAATACACCATCACCTACTTCTAAAATTGAAACATCAAAAGTTCCACCGCCTAAATCAAATACAAGTATTGTCTCATTATCTTTTTTGTCTAAACCATAAGACAGAGATGCTGCCGTAGGTTCATTAATTATTCTAAGAACATCTAAACCAGCTATCTGGCCTGCATCTTTAGTCGCTTGTCTTTGAGAATCATTAAAATAAGCTGGAACTGTAATAACAGCTTGAGTAACTGATTGACCTAAGTAAGTACTTGCATCTTCAACTAGTTTACGTAATACCTGCGCTGAAATTTCTTCAGGTGCGAAATCTTTACCTAAAGCAGGACATACAAGCTTAATATTTAAATTGGGATCCGTTTTTATACTATACGATGACTGCTTAGATTCTGAACTAACTTCCTCTTGTTTACGCCCAATAAATCTTTTAACAGAGTAGAAAGTATTTTCTGGATTCATCACAGCTTGCCTTTTAGCTATTTGGCCAACTAATTTATCTTGTTTTTTAGTATAAGCTACTACTGAAGGAGTTGTTCGCAAACCCTCTTTGTTTGGAATTACAGTAGGTTTTCCACCTTCCATTACAGCTACTACTGAATTCGTTGTTCCTAAATCAATACCAACTACTTTACTCATATTTTATTCCTATTAATGTATGATTAATCATTGCTTACTTATATCTTGCA